TTCCAGAATTAATCTTTGTCAACGAGTAAAAACTAGTGCTTACTTACTCATCTACTTTTTTTATCAACAAGTAACTATAGACTACTCTTTTCGTACGCCAATTGTCAACCCCTAATTCAAATAAATTTAGTTATAGGAACATATCAAATTGCAGAAAAAGAAGTATCTAATATTACGACGATTACAAGCTAAGCTGTATCAAATTAAAATACACAACAACTAGCTGTAATCAGATATAGACCATTACTATTTAATTTTTACAGTGTAGTGTTATATATATCAAAAAAGATCAAATAAAAAAATTGTGACGGATCTAGTACTAGTATAAGATAAGCAGTTAACTCGAAATATGAAGATACTATATAAAAAGGTTAAACAGAGGAGTTAATATCATTTGGATAATCAAAAAGAGAAAATACTTGTAGTAGATGACGAAACAAGCATCAGGAGGATACTAGAAACTAGGCTATCAATAATAGGATATGAAGTCATCAGTGCGTCAGATGGTGAAGAGGCACTAGTGCTTTTCAGGAAAGAATACCCTAGTCTAGTCGTTTTAGACGTAATGATGCCTAAACTAGATGGATATGGAGTATGTCAAGAACTAAGAAAAGAGTCTGACGTACCGATTATAATGTTAACAGCACTAGGAGATGTTTCGGATCGTATTACAGGTCTAGAACTAGGTGCTGACGACTACGTAGTAAAGCCTTTTTCACCAAAAGAACTAGAGGCAAGAATTCGGTCAGTTTTAAGAAGAGTCGACAAAGTAACAATCAACCCGGGTATTCCAAGCTCAGGTATAATACACATTGGATTTCTAAAGGTCGATACAAATAAAAGACAAGTCTACAAAAACAATGAAAGAGTAAGATTAACGGGTATGGAATTTAGTTTACTGGAACTACTTGTAAGTAGAGCTGGCGATCCATTTTCAAGGGCATCAATTCTTCAAGATGTTTGGGGTTATACGCCTGAAAGGCATGTTGACACACGTGTAGTAGATGTACATATATCACGACTGAGAGCAAAACTAGAAGACGATCCAAGTAATCCCGATTTAATTTTGACAGCAAGGGGTACAGGGTACTTGTTTCAAAGGATTACTGAGATCAGCAAACCTTAGAGGTTATTGCTAGGGAAAATGAATTAATCAACTTAGAGAGCTAAAAAAGCAAATAAATAGTAAAGAACGGGAAATTTAGAACCAGTTAGTTTATAATTAATTAATCGATGAGAAAAGTAAAGTAACTTCCCTGACACACTTCAAAGTGTCAAATGACTGACTTACTTACAAAGTTTGCTCTGGAGAGTGTAATTATGACCATAGCAATTGGACAAGAAAAAGGCCGAGGAAGGTTTGATCTAATTGATGATTGGGTAAAAAGAGACCGATTTGTGTTTGTTGGCTGGTCCGGTCTGCTTCTATTTCCTTGTGCATACCTATCACTAGGAGGCTGGCTGACTGGGACTACATTTGTTACTTCATGGTACACACATGGGCTAGCAAGCTCTTATCTGGAAGGGTGCAACTTCTTAACTGCAGCTGTATCAACACCAGCAAACAGTATGGGCCACTCGCTTCTTCTTCTTTGGGGACCTGAAGCACAAGGTGATTTCACAAGATGGTGTCAAATAGGTGGACTTTGGGCATTTATCGCTTTACATGGTTCATTCGGATTAATAGGGTTCTGTCTTCGACAGTTTGAAATCGCTAGACTAGTAGGAATCAGACCATACAATGCTATAGCATTCTCTGGGCCGATAGCTGTATTCGTATCTGTATTTTTAATGTATCCTCTGGGACAGGCTAGCTGGTTCTTTGCACCAAGCTTTGGAGTAGCAGCAATTTTCAGATTCTTGCTGTTCTTACAAGGATTCCACAACTGGACATTAAATCCATTCCATATGATGGGCGTAGCTGGTATCCTAGGAGGTGCTTTACTTTGTGCCATACACGGTGCTACTGTACAGAACACACTATTCGAAGACGGAGACGCAGCAGATACTTTTAGAGCATTTACTCCTACTCAATCAGAAGAAACTTACTCAATGGTTACAGCAAACCGCTTCTGGTCACAAATTTTTGGAGTTGCTTTCTCTAACAAACGATGGCTACACTTCTTCATGCTATTTGTTCCAGTAACTGGCATGTGGACTAGTGCATTCGGTATTGTAGGACTAGCATTGAACTTAAGAGCATACGATTTTGTATCTCAAGAACTAAGAGCTGCAGAAGATCCTGAGTTTGAGACTTTCTACACAAAAAATATTCTATTAAATGAAGGAATTCGTGCATGGATGGCTGCACAGGATCAACCTCATGAAAACTTTATATTCCCTGAGGAGGTTTTACCACGTGGAAACGCCCTTTAATAGTAACACAAGCGTAGGCGGAAGAGATTTGGAATCCACTGGATTTGCATGGTGGTCGGGTAACGCTAGGCTAATAAATGTTTCAGGAAAATTGTTAGGAGCACACGTAGCACATGCAGGTGTGATGGTTTTCTGGACTGGAGCAATGACACTATTTGAAGTTGCCCATTTCGTACCAGAAAAGCCACTCTACGAACAAGGATTTATCTTAATCCCTCACCTAGCAACGTTAGGATGGGGTGTCGGCCCAGGTGGCGAAATCACAAACATCTATCCTTACTTTGTAGTAGGAGTATTACACCTAATTTCGTCAGCTGTTCTAGGTTTTGGTGGACTGTATCACTCACTTATAGGACCGGACACCTTAGAAGAGTCATTTCCTTTTTTCGGTTACGACTGGAGAGACAAGAACAAGATGACTACGATACTAGGTATTCATTTGATACTTCTAGGTATCGGGTGCTTCCTTCTAGTGATTAAAGCTCTATTTGTAGGAGGAGTTTATGATACATGGGCACCAGGCGGTGGCGATGTTAGATTTATTAACAATCCAACCCTAAACCCTCTTATCATATTCGGCTACGTATTTAAGTCTCCTTTCGGTGGCGACGGATGGGTAGTAAGTGTAGACAATATGGAAGATCTAATTGGTGGTCATGTATGGCTAGGAGTCATATGTATAAGTGGCGGAATATGGCATATTCTTACTAAACCATTTGCTTGGGCAAGAAGAGCATTTGTTTGGTCAGGAGAAGCTTATCTGTCATACAGTCTTGGCGCTCTTTCCATAATGGGTCTTACAGCATCAAATTTTGTCTGGTATAACAACACGGCCTATCCAAGTGAGTTTTACGGTCCTACCGGACCTGAAGCGTCACAAGCGCAAGCTTTTACGTTTCTAGTGAGAGACCAAAGGCTAGGAGCAAATGTAGCATCTGCACAAGGTCCTACTGGACTAGGTAAATACCTTATGAGATCACCGAGCGGTGAAATAATTTTCGGTGGTGAGACTATGAGATTTTGGGATCTTAGAGCACCTTGGGTTGAACCCCTTAGAGGACCTAACGGACTAGACTTAAACAAAGTTAAAAATGATATTCAGCCTTGGCAAGAAAGACGAGCGGCTGAGTACATGACTCATGCGCCATTAGGCTCACTTAACTCAGTCGGAGGAGTTGCTACAGAAATCAATTCTGTAAACTACGTTTCACCAAGAAGTTGGCTAACCACGTCTCACTTTTTCCTAGGATTTTTCCTGTTTATCGGACACTTGTGGCATGCAGGAAGAGCTAGAGCGGCTGCAGCTGGATTTGAGAAAGGCATTAACCGCGAAAATGAAGCAGTATTGTCAATGAGACCACTTGACTAGTAAGTACTCAGAATGAACAAAATAAACAATATATAAACGATCAGCCCCCCATTTAGCATAAAATTACTAAATGGGGGCTTAGCATTTACTAATCTCAGACATCTAGGAAAATCATAGGACAATAGAACTAGACAGCCGGTGTTACAAAAGAATATATTATAATTATTCTTTACATATGATATATCGAGCATATCGTACACCTTTAAAATCATTTTCTAACATGTCAATTAATATATACACAATCAAGCATCCATTAGTGTTACATTGGAGTAGTTACCTAAGTAACCCATCTATAAGCATAGGCAACAAGAATGAAGTATCCAATAAAGTCTATTTAGCATTGTTATATGAAGCATCAAGAAGATCATTAGATGTAACAAGATTATATATAAAATATTTCAGCAAAACACAAGAGATTTCTTTAATATCAAGAACAAAGTGTTACTTATTCTGCAGTGATATACATATCTCGCACGAAATTAATAAGGATGCAAAATACTTAATACCTAACATCCTAGTTAAACAGATTTTACTAGATTTCGAAAATAATCAGTGGAAAATTTTAAAAGCCCATAGTATGCTCCCGGTTAACCTTACAGAGAGTCAAGTTATTATTTTAGAACATCAGCTCAACACAAAAAGACTGAGACCTGTCATAGAATACATTCTACAATGTGCAAGTTATGATGTACCAATCCAAATTTGCTGCTACATATGCAAACAAGTAGAGTTAGAGTCATTAAGTAATCAATATCCAAAATTAGAAATATATACATGTATAATTGATGATAAGGTATAATCATTAAACAAATAATTTCTTACACCAGTACATTTGTAGTAAAATAAGTAAAATGTCCGTAAATGTTTTTATTACACATCATCCATGAATATTGTTACAAACTCCTTTAATCTTATATTTACATCTATAGCAAGCTTTTCAGAGATATACTTAATATTACTCTTATTAAAATTATCTCTAGCCTGGTTTCCAACAGTAAATTGGTATACAGAGCCGTTCTGTTCACTAAACAGGTTAACTGATCCATACTTACGTCTTTTTAGAGGAACTATACCTATGATATTTGGTATGGACATATCTCCGATGTTAGGCATTATTTTTTTACAATGTTTAATGGTGATTTTCAATAATGTTAGGCTTGAGACTATATCTTAAAATAAGCAATTGCTGAGTACTATATATAAAATGTATCAAGGCTTCTAATCTGTGTTACACTATAGACTAATAAATACTAAACCATACATTTATGCTTAAAATTAGACTGAAAAAGTACGGGCGTAAAAAGCGACCAAGCTACAGAATAGTTGTCATTGACAGTAGAAAAAGAAGAGATGGTCGACCTATTGATGAGCTAGGATTTCATGATCCTATCAGTAAACAAACAACACTCAATACTGAGCTAATAAGTCAATACAAAAGCAATGGTGCACAGACAAGTAAAACAGTTGAACTAATATATTTACAAGCTGTTCAAGACAAGAGCTAGATAAGAACCCTAATAAAGTAAATGTGCAATTAAAAGATTTATAATTTATATGTAAGGAGGTTGAAATTGCCTAAGTTTACTCTTAAGATATTATGGCTAGAAAACAACATAGCTATTGCTATTGACCAAATTGTTGGCAAAGGTTATAGTCCACTAACATCATATTTCTTTTGGCCTAGAAATGACGCATGGGAGCACTTAAAAGCTGAGTTAGAATCCAAGCCATGGATTCCAGAGAATGATCGAGTAGCTCTTCTAAATCAGGCTACCGAAATCATTAATTATTGGCAAGAAGAAGGTAAAAGCAATTCTATTAGTAAGGCTCAGGCTAAGTTTCCAGACTTTTCTTTCTCCGGCACTAACTAGTATAGCCTCAAGAAAATTTATCCATAATAATGGTTATAGTAATTCCAACATGATATACATCTATGAATAATAATCTGTTTCTTTACCATAACTATGACATGCTTCTAATTGCAATACAAGCTTTAGATCCTTACGCCTTTGATAATTTAACTAGTAGATCATCAAACCTTAATATATTTGAACTATTTACTATAAGAACAAGTAGTATAATGAAATACGCTAACGAGATACAAAAGCATAACTTATACTACACGATTATTCTTGCACAGGACATATCTTCAGTAGTACTAAATATGTACGTACAAGACAAAGTATACAAAATTTTAACAGATATAATAAAATACCAAGGGAAGTCAAACTTGTACTCATTAAGCACAATGAATTACATTAACAGATTTAAACTCAATTACAGAAAGACATTTAACCCTTACCTTATAGGCGCTAAGCTTTATTCTAGTAACAAGCAACTAGTACAACTTAGTTTAATAAACATATTTTTAATATATAAAACATACGAAAGACATGGTGTATACTTTTTATACTTCTACCTTTTTCATAACTCTAAAAATACGTAATAATGTACTACTGTATTAACCTATTAAACTGTTTTCTCAGTTTCTAAAATATTATCAACAATAATACAGTCAGTAGTAAGAATCATGGATGCAATAGAAGCAGCATTTTGTAAAGCAGATCTGGTTACCTTTGCAGGGTCTATGATACCTTCTTTAAACATATTAACAAAGGAGGATGTATTAACATTATAACCAACTTCGAAATCATAGCTCATAACTTTTTCCACAACTACAGCTCCATTTGAACCTGAATTTTCGACTATTCTCTGAAGTGGAGCTATTAAGGCTTTGTATACAATTACAGCACCTATCAGCTGGTCTCCTGACAAATATTCATTTGACCATTTCAACAAGTCAGAAGCTATATGTACAAGTGTAGATCCGCCACCAGGTACAATACCTTCTTCTATAGCTGCCCTTGTTGCATTAATTGCATCTTCTAATCGAAGTTTTTTGTCTTTCATTTCCGTCTCCGTTGCTGCTCCTACTTTAATTACTGCAATACCGCCTGATAACTTAGCTAATCTTTCTTGCAGTTTCTCTTTTTCATAATCATTAGTGCTAACCTCTAGCTGTCTCTTTATCTGATCACATCTAGCTTTTAGCTGAGATTCATGACCATCTGCAATTAAAGTTGTTGTATCCTTAGTCACAACAATTCTACGTGCCTGTCCTAAGTGGTCTATAGTTAAATTATCCAACGTAAATCCAACTTCCTCCGAGATAACGGTACCTCCAACCAAAATTGCTATGTCTTCTAACAAGAGTTTACGACGATCACCAAAGCCAGGAGCACGAACAGCAACAACATTAATAATACCTCGTAGTTTATTAACAATCACGGTTGCTAATGCTTCTTTTTCAAGATTCTCACAAATAACTAGAAGTGGTCTGCCAGTTTTTGCAACTTTTTCTAAAATAGGAACTAACTCTTGTTGTACTAAAGTAATTTTTTTGTCAGTCAATAAGATATAGGGGTTATCTTGAACAACTTCCATCCTAGTTGGATCTGTAATGAAATAAGGAGAAACGAAACCCTTATCAAAAGACATACCTTCAGTAATTTCCAGTTCAGTTTCGGTAGATTTTCCTTCTTCTAGCGAAATGATTCCTTCTCTTCCCACTTTCTCAATTGCTTCAGAAATCATCTGACCAACCTGTTTCTCATTTCCAGCTGAAATTGCCGCTACTTGAGTGACATCTCGCTTGTTAGATACTGGACGAGAAAGGCTAGATATTTGACTAACAACAAATTGCGTTGCCTTTTCTATACCTTTCTTGATTTCCATAGGATTTGACCCAGCAGCAACATTGCGCATACCTTGCTTGACAATAGCATGAGCAAGCACAGTAGCTGTAGTAGTCCCATCACCGGCCACATCATTAGTTTTTGAAGCAGCTTGGCGAATTAAAGCCACACCTGCATTTTCCAGATGATCTTCAAGCTCTATCTCTTTTGCAATAGTCACACCATCATTAACAATTTGCGGCGCGCCGAACTTTCTTTCAAGGACAACATTTCTTCCCTTGGGACCAAGGGTAACAGACACTGCTTCAGCTAACAGATCCATCCCCTTCTCCAAAGCTCTTCTTGCATTATCTTGATACAAAATTTGTTTGCTCATAAAGATTTTATTTTAAATTAGTAAACTCATATACCTAGCTTGTAGCTGTATATCAACCACTATATACATGGCATTATTTAATATATCACAGTTATTCAAAATAGTCCTTCGTAATAGTAAAAGATAAACAGTATACGAATACCCAAAAAGATGCTATAATGCCTACGGGGCTTGTAGCTCAGTGGATTAGAGCACGTGGCTACGAACCACGGTGTCGGGGGTTCGAATCCCTCCTTGCCCGTTCAACACAACATAGAAATAGAAATAAAGTTAATACTATCTACTAAAGAGGATATTTCATGATAAAGTCTGTTAGAGGTATGCACGATATATTACCGGATCAAATGTACTACTGGCAATATATTTATAGAACAGCTGCTTCAATCCTTGATACAGCAAATTATCAAGAAATACGTACTCCCATTGTTGAATCTCAATCTCTTTTTATGCGAAGTATAGGAGAAAATACAGATATTATTAACAAAGAGCTATACTCTTTCAATGATAGAAGCAGTAGAGATCTAGTACTAAGACCGGAAGGAACAGCAGGCATAGCTAGAGCAATTTTAGAACACGGTCTATGTGATCAGCAAACAGTTCAAAAATTATGGTACCTAGGTCCAATGTTCCGCTATGAACGGCCCCAGCAAGGTAGACAAAGACAGTTTCATCAACTAGGAATCGAATGCTATGGAAGCCAAAGTACTGTTTTAGATGCAGAAATTATATACCTTGCACATAGAGTTTTAAAAGAACTTAAATGTCAGTCTTTATCGATAGAGATAAATTCAATAGGCAATTACAAAGAGAGACAGATATATGAAAATGACCTGAAAGAATACTTAAACAACTATATACATGATTTAGATAAAGAAACTCTACACAAATTACAGGCAAATGCTTTAAGATTATTAGACTCTAAAAATCCCAAAATTCAAGAAATATTATTAGAAGCTCCTAAACTTACTAACTACCTGGAGATAGAATCAAAACAAAGATTCGAAGAGGTGAAAGATCACTTACATACGCTAGGAATAAAATTTGAGACCAATAATCAACTTGTAAGAGGATTAGACTACTATAACGACACTGTATTTGAGATTAAAAACACGGAACTTGGAGCACAAAATACACTTTGCGGTGGGGGAAGATATGATGGTTTAACAAAACAATTGGGTGGGAAATTAATTCATGCAATGGGATGGGGAATAGGAATAGAAAGATTACTAATACTCATCCAACAACAAATTAATATTGCTTCAAAAAAAATATGTTTTTATATCGCTTGTCAAAGCAATGAAGATCAATTTTATGCTTTAAACCTAATTCCAATGATACATGAGTACAAATTGAAATATGAGTTAGATCTAAGTGGCCGAGGCTTAAAAAAACAAATTCAACAAGCAATTAAAAAAAATTCAGTGATATGCTTGATTATAGGAAAAAACGAGATAACACAAAGAACAATTCTTATTAAATGGCTGAATACTAAAGAACAACAAACATGTTCGTTAGATAACTTCAAAAACATACTACCAGTAATTGCTAACAAATATCAAAAATTGATTGAAAATTGAATTTAGCAGTTAGATAAACAAATAAGCTATTAACATTGACATATTGTGTAAATCATTGAATAATTACTTGCAGAGTTAACTAAGTGGGGTGTCGCCAAGTGGTAAGGCAGCGGACTTTGACTCCGCCATTCGCAGGTTCGAATCCTCCCACCCCAGAATATACAGTAGACATTAATAATTATATGCAATAATATAAATAAAATCTATTATGCTCATAGTTATTAAATTAATCAAATATCAAAGAGTGAAATTATAATAAATAATCTACTATAGGATAACAAATACTCATGGCTTTCATACAATTTATCAAAGGAATTAATGAAAATGTAGTGCCTGATGTCAAACTAACCAGATCAAGGGATGGAAGTACAGGTACTGCTACATTCAGATTTACTAATCCGACAGTTTTAGAAGTTGGCATGGAAAGCAAAGGGGAGATTACTGGTATGTATCTCGTAGATGAAGAAGGAGAACTAATTACAAGGGATGTTAATGCTAAGTTTGTAAATGGTAAACCTCAAGCCATCGAATCTGTCTATATAATCAAAGATCCTGAGAACTGGGATAGATTCATGAGATTTATGGAAAGATATGCTAACAAGAATAGTTTGTCATTCACCAAAGCATCTGATTAAGAGTAAAATAAATGTAGACTTAAGAATAACAATATATCAACAATACATGAACATTTCTTGGCAATGGCTGGGAGAGCTAGTAGACCTTAAATCTGTAACACCAAAACAGTTATCAGACAAACTAACTCTTGCCGGTTTTGAAATAGACAATTTAGATATAGAAAGAGAAAAAGAACCAGTGTTGGACATTAGCATTACCGCAAACAGAGAAGATGCTAGCAATATTACAGGTATAGCTAAAGAAATTTCAAGTTTATATAAGACTAGAATGGTTGTATCTAATACACAATTAAATTTAAGATTGATCAAAAAAGTTTTTGTATCTGATCAAGCTCAATACACTCATCAGTTAACCAGTATAATAGATGGCATACAGGTGAAAACATCACCTTTATGGCTTCAAAAAAAACTATCAACCTATAAAATAGACAACACCAACAATATCAATGACATAATTCATCTCATTAATCTGAAATGGTCTCAACACTTACGTGTATTTGATTTAGACAAGATAAAAAAACAGTTAAACTGTGAAACCATAAGTCTAGACGAAATTACGACACTTTTTCAAATTCCAGACAGACTCGATAATGTAAAAGCCGAGATCACAGGACAAACACAAAGCATTTTTTTACATATGGGTATACCTAAGAGCTCACTAAGACATAGACTATACCAAGAGTTAAAAGTACACCCAAATATACGTTCTGTATATAAAAAAGAAAATAACTCCCGTATCTCTACAATCACAGATTCGTATGTTGAAGCTATAATGTTAATAACAAAGCTGAGTGAAACAAATCAATACAGTGAGATTATATACACCTCCAACCCAAAACAAATCAAACGCCCAATTAAATTTAAACATGAAGAAATTACAACTATACTAGGTCCCCTCAAAAATCATGACGAATTAAACCTGTACAATACATATGATATAATACATAATTTACATTTCATTTACCATAGTGATTCAGTACAACTTTACTTAGATATACCTGGCCACAGGAAACAAGACATCGAAAGATCAATAGATGTATTAGAAGAAATTAGTAGAATATACGGATTTGATAACTTTTCAGATTCTCTGCCAAGACATAAAACAAAAATCAATCATCATAAAGGCCACTCCAAAAACAGAATTAAGCAAATTAGAAATATTTGTAGATGCATTGGGTTACATGAAACAGTCCATTCTTCGTTAGGCTACAAGTATGAAACAAAAATATATAACCCTTTAACAGCAGATTACAATAGCTTAAGAGATAGTTTATTACCTGGACTTATAAAAAGTAATATTTATAATATCAAACACAACCAACAAAGTATTGAGGTATTTGAAATAGGAAAGATATTTCAAAAAGATAGAAACAACAGCTGCTACAAAGAAATGAATCATATAGCTGGAATACTAGGTGGTAATCTACAACTCAGGAAAAATTGGTCAGAAAGACCTACAAGTATTAGTTGGTTTCAAGCCAAAGGAGACATGGAAGAATTTTTTGAGAGACTAGACACTACAATCACTTGGAAAACTGCTAACCAGAAAAATATCCATTTCGTTAATCAGCTTTTAAAACAAGAATTCTATCCAAAACGTTCTTCAATCATATATAGACATGACAAACCTATTGGTATTTTCGGTGAAATTAAGTTTGACAAGGAAGTACAGAAAATAAGTGAACCTGTTTACGGATTTGAAATTTCTATCGACAATTTAACATCTACTGACAACACATACGAAAAACTTTTTCATCCATATACTAGATATCCATCTATTGTTAGAGATATAAAAATAGAGATACCTGCAACGATGGAGATCGAAGATGTTATTCAGAAACTAAACAATATTAACGAAACTTATATTGAGTCAATCAAACTTTTTGATGTCTATAAACAAAATACCAACTCATCGCTGAAAAGTCTTGGTTTTAGAATCACATGCACTAGCTTTGAAGGTACTTTAACAAATGAAAAAGTTAATACTATTGAAGAGAAGGTAAAACTATATCTGAGTAGATAAAATTTTACAATCTATAGAGTAAAGTCATAAGCCGGATTTTGTTCTTCTATCTTTTCATTTCTAAGCAAGAAGGGTAGTTATTGATCTCAGGTAGTATAATTCTACTTAAAGCGGTATTAATCTTAATCTTTAATTTTCTCTGTCATATAGATAAAAACAGACATATATCTTTGCTCCTTAACGGGGTTTACCGAGCAAATATCTCAACAATATTCCTGGTACACCTTTACTGCACCTTTGCACCCTTACTCAATACATAAAACTGAGTGGTTTTTTTCTGTGGCACTTTCCTCACGATTACTCATATTGAAATTTATTCAACAGTTATCCACTATAAGGAGTCCGGACTTTCCTCAGATTTCACACAAATCTGCAACTACCTATGCTTACTCTATAGATATATAATGATAATAGCAGTAAAATGATTGAAAAGGAATTGAAATATGTCTTTTAAGCAAAAAAAATTCTCGCAAGTTTTAAATAAATACCAATACAACTTTCATACTGGCGATATAATAGCAGGTGAAATATTCAGTCGTGAACAAAAAGGGTATTTAGTTGATATAGGAAACCAAACAGCTGGCTACCTTCCATTGGAAGAAGTAAGTTTACCAGAAGCAGAAAGCACAGTACTAAAAGCATATGAAATCAGAGAATTTTTTATATTAGCCTACAATGTTGAATCGCGGCAACTAGTTTTATCAGTTAAAAGATTAACATATATACGAGCATGGGAACGCCTTAAGCAACTCAAGCAAGAAAACATATCGATCAATGCTTATGTGCAAGGAGTTAACAAAGGTGGTTTATTAGTAGAAATAGAAGGTATTCAAGGGTTTATCCCTAACTCACATTTATGTTATACCCCATCTAAAAACAGCCTTGTAAAAACTAATATCTTGTGTAAGTTTCTTGTAGCTAATGAACAAAACAATAAACTTATACTAAGTAACCGCTGCGCTATTGTTGAAAAAATTATGGACAACAACAATATAAAAGTAGGATCAATCGTTAAAGCTAAAGTCATCAAAACTACCAGTTTTGGCATTTTCTTTGATGTATATACAATTCCCGCACTATTACATAAATCTGAAATCCAAACACAACACTTAGAGGGAAATAACAATGTAGTTACTACAGGAACAACATGTCCAGTAACTATTATCCACTTAGATCCTGGTCAAGGAAGAATTTCGGTATCAATAAAGCCTCACTCTAAGTCTTAATTAAAAAACAAACTACCCTCCACCAACTAATGTAACAATCTCTATCTGATCATCTTTCTTTACAAATATATTATCTAATTGATCAATATCTAGAATTTCATTATTGTATTCGACTAAATTAGCATAAGCATCAATATTTAAATATAACAACAAAGAAGATATTGACATAGATTGAACACAATAAAAAGCTTCACCATTGATTTGTATATTAAAATCTTTGTGTAACATGTCATTAATGAAAAGAATTAATATTATAGACTTAATATTAAAAATAATATTACAATATCCATATATATGGCGGGTGTGGCCAAGTGGTTAAGGCAATGGATTGTGACTCCATTACTCGCGGGTTCGATTCCCGTCATTCGCCCTGATTATCCAAGACTCTTTGATTATAAAAGTACTGAGCTAATTGTGTTCTGTTACGAGTATTAGTTTTAGATAGTAAACGACTCACGTACTTCTCTACATTACGAACAGTAACATCTAGTTTAGCAGCAATTTCTTTATTTGTCATTCCTAGCAACACGAACTGAAGTACGCATTTTTCGCGTTCAGTCAAGCTACTGATCATTTTTTCATCTTTTTCTAAGATCAGGCTACTTTTATCAGAGTAACTTGTAATGTCTTGAGCTGAAATATTTAATATATGCTTTCTCTTCTCTTTCATTAAAATATTTTTTATAATCGATACCAACTCTGCAGGATCAAAAGGTTTAGTCAAATATGCATGACATCCTAGATCATAACCGAGGATTCTATCTTTAGTCATACCTTTTGCTGTCAAAAAAATAAATGGAAGAGAAACCATGTGATTTTGCTTATGTACATAGTCTATAAGAGAATAACCGTTTTGACCTGGTAGGACAATATCTGAAATGATCAAGTTATAGTTTATTTTCGTTAACATTTTTATAGCTAAGGAGACTGTATAAGCAGTATCAACAGAAAAACCTTCGTGAACCAGATAAGATGAAACGGATGATAGTAAAGTTAAATCATCATCGACTAACAAGATTTTAGCTAACATAATAAATTAGTAAGTTAATAAAAGGATCATCAGTAAAAAATCATAATAAAGACTCTAAAGACTTTTAATTAATATGTATAATATGTACAAACTTAATCCTGGTGATTCTTTAGTAATTTACCCAAAAGATAGTAACACATATATAGTAATACAAGGACTATTAGTTATCAACCAGGAATTTTCAAATGGTAAGAAGTTTAGCAGATATATGATAAATAACGGGTATTTTATACAAAAACTTTTCAAATATCAAAAATTTTATAACTATTTTTACACTATTGATGCCATTAACATGTCCTATATTCTTACAATATCTGGTGATTCAAAATCTTTTAATGAAAGACTAATATCTTTAGAAGGAAATCATTGTATACACTCGAGAAATATGCTAGACATACATATACACAAAAATACCCAAAACAAAGTTATACATTTACTGTTAATGCTATCAGAGTTAACAGGTCAGTCTTCGAGCAACTATATACTTCTCAATACAAAAATATCGTTTTCTACTATTGCAATTATAGTAGGAACCAGTAGAAACACAGTAAGCCGTATTATTAATCAACTTAAAAGAGAAAAACTACTAATGTATCAAAATAAACGATTTATTATATACAATCTAGCAAAACTATTATCTCGGTAAAACAACTCAATAAAGTTTCTTATTAAGATTGAAGAGTAAAATATGCTATAATATATGTAGAGAAGACCTTAGGAATAACCAAGTGTAGAAACTGAGACTTACCAGCAGTCTATATGTAAATAAAATAAAGTGTGGAAACCGTAAGGATATTTATTAATGGGTAAAATTTATGACTGGTTTGAAGAGAGATTAGAGATTCAAGCTATTGCTGACGACATTACAAGTAAGTATGTGCCACCGCATGTGAATATCTTTTACTGCTTAGGAGGCATCGTATTCACTTCTTTCTTAATTCAAGTTGCTAGCGGATTTGCAATGACTTTTTATTACAGACCAACTGTCGCTGAAGCTTTTTCATCAGTCGAATATATCATGACAGACGTAAACTATGGGTGGCTAATTAGATCTATTCATAGATGGTCAGCAAGTATGATGGTATTAATGCTGAATCTTCATGTGTACAGAGTATACTTGACCGGAGGATTCAAGAAACCAAGAGAACTGACTTGGGTTACAGGTGTTATTTTAGCTGTTTTAACAGTGTCTTTTGGAGTAACAGGTTACTCTTTACCTTGGGACCAGATTGGTTATTGGGCAGTAAAAATTGTAACAGGCGTTCCGGAAGCAGTACCAGTTGTTGGTAGCACAATAGTAGAACTTCTGCGAGGCGGTGTAAGTGTAGGCCAGGGAACACTAACACGTTTCTACAGTTTACATACATTTGTATTACCTTTACTTACAGCTGTGTTCATGCTAATGCACTTTCTGATGATAAGAAAGCAAGGAATATCTGGACCTTTATAAAATAAAAACTAAAACTAACTGTAATATCTAGATAAACAACTAAGCCACGGAGAAATTTATATATGTCTATTATTAAAAAACCTGACCTGACAGACCCGAATTTACGAGCAAAGCTAGCAAAAGGTATGGGACACCATTACTACGGTGAACCTGCATGGCCCAATGATTTACTTTATATGTTTCCTACAGTCATATTAGGGACTATAGGATGTGTTGTAGGTCTTGCCATATTGGAACCATCTGCACTTGGAGAAAAGGCTGATCCGTTTGCAACTCCATTAGAAATTCTGCCTGAATGGTACTTTTTTCCAACTTTTAATTTATTGAGGGTTATCCCCAATAAATTAATTGGTGTATTATCGATGGCAGCTGTTCCTGCTGGACTAATTACTGTTCCATTCATCGAAAGCATTAATAAATTCCAAAATCCATTCAGAAGACCTATTGCAACAACTGTATTTCTGCTAGGTACTTTCGTTAGCATATGGTTAGGTATAGGTGCTACAATGCCACTATCAAAGGCAATTACTCTAGGATTGTTTTAATATATAATATAGAGATTAGATAACTAAGCCTTTCCTTGAGTCTATTTAAATAGATTCAAGGAACTTAGTCAAACTATTTGACTGACACAGTTGCACCTGCTTCCTCTAACTTTGACTTCATTTGCTCCGCATCTTCTTTAGAAGTAGCTTCTTTTAAGAGCTTAGGAGCCGATTCAACAAGATCTTTAGCTTCTTTCAAACCTAAACCAGTGAGTGATCGAACAACCTTAAGTATAGCAATCTTCTTAGGTGCTGGCACACTTTCTAAAGTAACATCAAAATCTGTTTTCTCTTCCTCTTCTGAACCTGCTGGCCCTCCTGAAGGACCAGGCATAACCATTGCAGAACCAGATGTAACTTGTGATGCATCTACATCAAATGTAGATTCGATTTCTTTTACAAGTTCTGCCGCTTCTAACAGTGTTAAAGACTTCAAGTCTTCAATAATACCAGAAATTTTGTTTGTCATATACAATATAAAATAAAGTTGTAACTAATAAATAAAATAAACAGAAATATAATAAATTAGTATCAAATGCGTCATAGTAAGCCTGGATTTTTAACTAATTTTTAAGCTATTAAGATCGACCGCAATTGATGGTCCCATAGTACTACAAATATGAAAAGTTTTCCAATATTTTCCTTTAGAACCTGAGGGCTTACTACGTTCTATAGATTCTTGTATTGTAAGTAAATTATCGGAGAGATCTCGAGTAGTAAAATTTGTTTTACCAAACGGGATATGCACAATTCCTGTTTTATCCAAACGGTACTCTAACTTACCAACTTTAAACTCTTTAATAGCCGTTACTAAATCTGTAGTAACGGTACCTGCTTTTGGTGATGGCATCAACCCCCTGGGACCCAAAACACGACCTAATTTAGCAACTGCAGGCATCATGTTGGGGGTAGCTATTAATTTATCAAAGTTTATAGCACCTTGCAATATTTGATCTAACATCTCGTCAGAACCTACAATGTCAGCTCCTGCATCTAAAGCTTCTGAGATTTTATCGCTTTTAGTTATGACTGCAACCACAACTGATTTTCCAGTACCTTTAGGTAAAATAACTGTTGAACGTAGCTGCTGATCAGCATATTTAGGATCTAACCCAAGAACAATATGCGCTTCGGCTGTCTCAACAAAGTTAGCAGTAGAAGTATCTTTCAATAAACTAATAGCATCTTGGTAATGATAAACCTTCTGTTCATTCACCAAAGAAGATACTTTTTTAAATCTTCGTGATCCTTTACGTTTAGCCATAAATGTATCCTTAGTCTTGATATTATAAACTTTTAACTTTCGATGGTAATACCCATATTCTTCGCAGTACCTGCTATAATTTTTTTAGCCTGGTTAATATTAGAAGTGTTAAGATCTTGTATTTTTGTAGATGCGATCTCGGTCAACTGCGCATCTGTAATAGAACCAACAATACTAATATTTGGTGTACCTGAGCCCTTAGATAAACCTGCAGCCTTAGATAAAAGTACAGAAGCTGGAGGCGTTTTTAAAATAAATGTGAAACTACGGTCATCATAGATAGAGATTTCAACCGGTATAACAAGCCCTTGCTTATCAGCTGTACGAGCATTATAATCTTTACAAAACATTACAATATTAACACCATGCTGGCCTAAAGCCGGACCAATTGGAGGTGCGGGTGTCGCTTTCCCTGCATTCAAAGCTAACTTAACAATAGCAATTACTTTTTTAGCCATATCATATATATGTTATTAACAATAAATAGAGTATAGTAAATTGATTATAAAAATCCCGAATATCTATTAACAAGATATTCTTGGGGTGTAAAAGATCTTCCCTGAGAACATTGTATATTAAATTGTAACTAAAAAGATAGTTATGTAATTCAATAAGACCACGCCCTGAAGGACTTGAACCCTCGACATCAGGTTTTGGAAACCTACGTTCTACCAACTGAACTAAGAGCGCTTAACTGCTAATGATATTATAATCAATAATTATCCAAGATTTACTTAATATATATGAATGTAAATACTAGCCAATTTAGTGAATACGAATACCAAATCTATGCTAAGCAAATAGTATTGCCAGAAATTCAATCAACAGGACAAATTCGATTAAAGCAAGCACGTGTATTAGCAATAGGAGCAGGTGGACTCGGTTCCTCAAGTCTAATGTATTTAGCTTCTTGTGGTATAGGAAATATTGGTATAATAGATCATGATATAGTAGAAAGATCTAATCTACATAGACAGATTTTATACGACACATTAGATGTAGGAAGTTTTAAAAGCAATTGTGCAAAAAATACACTAAAAAAACGAAATCCTTTGTGCCAATTACGTGTATTCAAAAACAAATTTACAGTGCATAACGCTTACACAATTGCAAAGGAATATGACATTATCTTAGATAATACAGACAACTATGACACCAGGTGGCTAATAAGTAATGTGTGCCAACAACTACATAAGGTACACATATATGGCGCGATTTCTTCTTTCGAAGGACAAGTTAGTGTATTCAATTACCAAAATGGACCTAATTACAATGATCTAAAACCATATAATAATACAGGCAATAGCAATATATGCGATACTAGAGGCGTTATAGGAATACTTCCAGGTATAATAGGTATGTTTCAAGCAACTGAAGTATTAAAGATAATATTGGGTCTAGGCAATATTATTAGCGGACATATTGTTGTGTATAACATACTAGAAGCAAAATTTAAAAAGATTAAGTTAGTTTCAAGAAAAAGAAGCAATATAAATATTTTAAAAACTGCTCAACATAATCAACACAAACAGTTATTCACGAAAAACATACAAAAAATTTCACTAACAGATATTAAGAACTTCATACTCACAAACAAAAAAAGTATATATTTAATAGACATTAGAAACGAAGCAGAATATAACCTAGGGCACTTGCACGGTGCTATAAACATACCATTACAAAAACTCTGTAAACAATATAACTTACAACAAATTAAAACAAGAAGTTGTGGATACAGAATCGTGATCTACTGCAACTCTTTATCAAGATCTTATATTGCGAACAAAATGCTTAAATCGGTTAATACCAAATGCTCAATTATCAATACGTCATTTTAGACTATCAACTAACAACTCTTGAGACAAATGCAAGAAGCGACTATCAAACAAGGAAAGAAAGGGATTCGAACCCTTGTTAGTACGAAAACTAAACAGCATTTCCAATGCTGTGCCATAAACCTCTCGGCCATCTTTCCAAAAAGCAAGGTATAAATATAAATAAACAGTTCTTTAAATAAGAAAGATACCATATTTTGATATTATTGTATATAATAAAATGATTAGCAATCAAACTATAAAATAATATCACTCAATATGACAAAAAAAAACGTTCAACTAATACTGACTAAGTATACAAAGCATTTAGGTAATGCTGGAGATATTATATATGTTTCAAAGGGTTATGCTCGTAATTATCTTATACCTCAAAGATTTGCAGAAGTTTTAACCAAGAATAAAATCAACTATCTTAATAAAATTAAAGCTAAACAAGCTATAGTACAAGAAAGACAAAAACAATTTAATCTTGATGTGCAAAATCAACTTCAAACTATCAATAAGTTCAGCCTGAAAAGAAAAACTAGTGACCAAAAAAACATATTTGGTAGTATTACTGACAAAGACATTATTGATATTATCAGCCAAACGACAGGAATTAACTTAAAAAAATCTCAGATAAATATGCCTTCAATCCGAACAATAGGTACATATGAGATACCAATTACGCTGATTGAAGACATCAATGTTAACATAAAACTACAAGTACTACCCGAAACCATGTAGATAAATTTTTACAACAATGAAGAATATACTTTAAATATGATTAATCAAGATTCTATAATCAAATATCATGAACAACTACCACCTCAACATAGTTTAGCTGAAGAAATTATACTTGGTGGTATACTAGTTAATAAAGAAGTTATGAAACTAGCAATTAATGAATTAATTACAGAATCTTTTTCTCTAGAAACTCACCAACTAATTTATCGTACAATTAACGATATATACACAAAAGAACAATATATTGATTCAGTTATTTTAATCAACACATTATGGGAATTGAACCTACTTAGCTATATAGGTGGAATTCAGAAAATATTAGACCTATTAACACAAGCTCAAATATTTATATCGTCTGATTTGACGTATCTTACTGCACAATACTATATATATCTTATTAAAGATAAGCATATGAGAAGACTGTTGATTCAGTACGGCTACAATGTAATTAAACTTGCCTATACACCATCATTAGCTTCTAAAAATATTTTTCTCAAAGTAGACCAGTACATTAAAAATATTAAGCTTAAATCTGATTATGAAGCAAGCAACAACATCAACTCAACACTAACAAAATTTCTATTCCAACTGAAAACAAATAATAGTATTAGAGATAAAGTCAACCTACTATCTGGATTCAAAAGTTTAGATAGAATTAGCAATGGATTTGAAACTGGTGACTTAGTAGTTATTGCAGGAAGACCTTCCATGGGTAAGACTTCTTTAGGACTTAACATAATATTCAATATTTTAAAAGCAAATCATACAGGAATATGTATTTTCAGTCTTGAAATGTCAAAAGAACAAATTCTATACAAATTACTGTCTATTTCATCACAGATACCTGTACATCAGCTACGGACAGGAAGTATTACAGAAGAAGATTGGGAAAAAGTTCAGATCTCTGCAAATCAACTGGTTAGATCAATAATTCAGATTGATGATACTGCTAACTTACAACTTAACCATCTAAGTTTCAAGGCTAAGGATATCAAAGAAAAATACCCACAACTTAGTATTATTATGATTGATTATTTGCAACTTATACAGTCTCAGCAAACCACAAAGTCTAATCGGGCAGAAGAGCTATCTATAATCACCAGGTCACTAAAAGTATTAGCCAAGGAACTAAGCGTACCGATTATTATTTTATCACAACTTAATCGTAATGTTGAAAACAGAGTTAACAAAGTCCCTATGTTGTCAGATTTAAAAGAGAGTGGGTGTATAGACAAGTTTACTAAAGTAATTAAATACCATAATAAAAACTTTCTATTTCGAGACGTACGATACGAAATAGAAGAAAAAAAAGATAGATTAAAACACTACGTAACAAAGACTGTACTACAATATAAATATCAAATATTCTCATCTGAACAGCTTGCTTATGCAACTACACATAATCATTTAATTTTCGCTACTAAATACTGGAGCAAAATTGACAAAATCAAATACAGAAGTGATATTACAAAATATACATGGAGAAATCGAAATCTTACTAAAACAATTAAAAAGTGCGGGAAGATAAAGCTATCGCATAAGAATTGCTCTTATGATTTAATAATACCTGAGACTCAATCTATTTTATCAAATCATGGCTATCTAATACATAACTCGATAGAGCAAGATGCAGATCTTGTACTAATGCTATACAGAGAATCCTATTACAATGACAATAAAGAAAATAGATATATAACTAATCTTATCGTTGCGAAACATAGAAATGGACCAACAGGTAGCATTGAAATTAAATTTAACCCTCAGATATCATCATTTGAAAATATGTAATTAACTATACATACAATATATCAACATTTTTATGCTATAATCATATAAGTTACGGGCCGAGATAGCTCAGTTGGTAGAGCAGTGGACTGAAAATCCTCGTGTCACCAGTTCAAACCTGGTTCTTGGCATAACAATAATCACTAGTCCTTTATAAGAACCAATGATTATATATATTCAGTACTTTAAGCTAGCTGGATAAAAGTTCTAGCTTTTCTCCTAGTAAGACAGTTACTTCTCCTTCATCCGTAACATCTACAACTGCACTATCACCTGCTTTTATTTTACCAGATAAGACCTCTTCTGCTAAGCTATCTTCAAGCAATCTCATGACGGCTCTTCGTAAAGGTCTAGCTCCATAACTAGGATTATATCCTTCATCAACTAAACGATTCTTGAATCTTTCGGTAACGTCTAAATGAATCTCTTGCTGCTTAATCCGTTCGAATACTTCATTAAGCATCATATCTGCAATCTCTCGGACTTCATCTTTCGTAAGTTGACGAAAAACAATGATCTCGTCTAAGCGGTTCAAAAACTCCGGTCTAAAGTATTGCTTTAATTCTTCGTTGACAAGAGTACGAATCCTGTTATATTGTGACTCTACTTGGGACTCACCTAACTCAAAACCAAGGCTTCCTCCTCCTTTTTCAATAACCTTAGATCCAATATTAGAAGTCATGATCAACAGAGTATTTTTAAAATCTATCGTTCTTCCTTTAGCATCAGTTAAGCGACCATCTTCCAAAATTTGCAATAGTAAGTTAAATATGTCAGGATGTGCCTTTTCAATTTCATCAAAAAGTATAACTGTATAAGGTCGTTTCCTTACTGCTTCAGTCAAATAACCACCTTCACTATACCCAACATAGCCTGGAGGAGAACCAATTAGTTTAGATACTGTATGCCTTTCCATATACTCTGACATATCCAATCGAACCATAGCTTCTTCGGCTCCAAAAAAATATGATGCAAGGGCTTTAGTAAGTTCTGTTTTCCCTACTCCTGTAGGACCTGAAAAAATAAAACTTGCAATAGGCCGACCTGGATTTTTTAAACCAACTCTTGCACGACGTATTGCTCTCGATACTGCAACTACCGCTTCATCTTGGCCTATAATACGACCATGCAAAGTCTCTTCCATATGAAGCAACTTCTCTGACTCACTTTTTGTAAGCTTAGTAACAGGAATACCTGTCCAAAAAGCAACAATTTCCGCTATATCTTCTTCAGTAACCACAGGATCTTCGAGACTTAAATCTGGTTCTGTTTTCTTACTTTGTGCAATAGCTGCTATTTGTGCCTTAATTTCCATCTCACGGGTTCGATACTGCTCAGCTTTTTCATATTTTTGGGCACGTATTGCTTCATCTTTGGTTTTTAATACTGTACGTAGCTCTTTATCTAACTCCCTAGCTGCAGGAGGAAGTTGAGAGTTTAATAAACGTACCCTGGATCCAGCTTCATCAATTAAGTCTATCGCTTTATCGGGCAAGAAACGATCAGAAATATATTGATTAGCATATTTTGCCGCTGCTGCTAAAGCACCATCTGACATCTTTAACTGGTGATGTTTTTCATACCTATCCCTTAAGCCAAAAAGTATCTCTATTGTCTCTTCAACACTTGGCTCTCCAACCATGACAGGTTGGAAACGGCGCTCTAAAGCAGCATCTTTCTCTATATGTTTACGGTATTCTTCCAGCGTTGTTGCCCCAATACACTGCAAATCACCTCTAGCTAAAGCTGGCTTCAAAAGATTGGCAGCATCGATTGCTCCTTCTGCTGCTCCAGCACCTATTAATGTATGAACCTCGTCAATCACAAGAATGACATTGTTAGCAGACTTAATTTCATCCATTATTCTCTTCAATCTTTCCTCAAACTCACCTCTATATTTTGTACCGGCCACTAACAAACCTACATCCAGAGTAATTACAAGCTTATCCTCTAAGATTGAAGGAACATCGCGATTTGCAATTCTCTGGGCAAGTCCTTCTGCTAGAGCGGTTTTTCCGACACCCGGCTCACCTATTAAGACAGGATTATTTTTTGTTCTTCTTCCGAGAATTTGGATTACTCTCTCAATTTCTTTTTGCCTACCAACAACAGGATCCAAGACACCTTCAATCGCCAATTCTGTTAAGTTAGAACCAAATTCTTCGAGAGTTGGTGTTTTACTTCTTGTCTGTACATTATTATTTCCATTGGAATTAGCTTCAGCATTATCGCCAAGCATTTGGATAACTTCAGTACGAATAGAAGATACGTCCACGGCAAGATTTTCTAAGACACGAGCTGCTACTCCTTCGCCTTCTCTAACCAACCCCATTAATAAGTGTTCCGTACCAATATAGTTATGGCCTAATTGACGGGCTTCCTCTAGAGAAAGTTCTAACACTCGTTTAGCTCTGGGAGTGAATGGTATTTCCACTGCCACAAACCCTGAGCCTCTCCCAATTATTTTCTCAACTTCAATACGTGCATCTTTCAAATTAACATTCATTGATTTTAGAACTTGAGCAGCTATACCAGTTCCTTCACCTATCAAACCTAAAAGGATCTGCTCGGTACCAACAAAGTTATGGCCTAATCGTCTTGCCTCTTCTTGAGCAAGCATAATTACTTTAATAGCCTTCTCAGTAAACCTTTCAAACATATCAATACATAAAATAAAAATTATTACCTTTGATACTATCCAATATTAGCACACTTCAAGTAGGAACTTAATATATCCACTAAAATACTCAGGTAACATTTAATGAAATCAAGAATTTTCTCTGAGAATTTTTTGTTTTACTTTTTCCAATTTTTAGTTTAATATAGGCTGGTGGGTATTCATTACAATATTGAAAACCTGTAATACTGTAGCCTAACCAAAAGTATAAACTAATAGCTCGCAAATTACGAAAGTCTACCTGCATAAGTAAAAAGCAAGGAGAAATAAGTCGGCAATAAAACATAACTAAAATCATATAACTAAAGTTAGCCAAATACGAGTTCACTGCAATAAAAAGAAAATCAATTGAAAACTTATATACTTCCAACAATGAAAAGCAATGTATATGCATTTCATTAATACAAAGTAAAGTACACAAGAAAGTTTCCTTCTTTTCTTTATTTCGTCTTAGTCTAGCAGAGGTCAGTAAGTAAAGCATACACAGTAAGAACTTATCAGTTTGTACAGAAGGTAAAGGTATCAAATATTTTTTCACAAATCAATAATTTTATACTTACATGAATTTTATAGTTAACAATAGCCATACACAAATACAAAAAATAGAGGGCAAATACTTAAAAAATGACATTCCCGATATAGCAATTGGCGATTCCATACGAATGGGATTATTGATACAAGAAGGTAACAAAGAAAGAATACAATATGCCGAAGGAGTTGTAATATCTAAGCACAAAGCACATTTAAACAGTACCATCACAGTTCGGAAGATTGTACAAGGAGTTGGAGTTGAAAGAGTTTATTTAATTCATTCACCGAGAATCCAAAGTATACAAATTATTAGAAGATCAAAAGTTAGACGTGCTAAGCTGTACTACCTGCGGACAAGATCAGGAAAAGCAACACGACTAAAACAAAGATTCTTTTAAATAACACACTTCACAAATACAAAAGTATCATAGTAATAACTGTGATATTAACACTATGATCAATTTAAGGACATATAGCTCAGCTGGTTAGAGTATCACGTTGACATCGTGGAAGCCACTGGTTCAAATCCAGTTATGTCCATAAGCTTACAAAGAAATAGAAAGATCTATTGACTCCGTTAATCACGTATCTTTTGCAAAGAATCTTAAAAGTCGTGTTAAATTATTTAGTTGTTTTCTCATGCAAAACATGTTAGGATAAATGGTGGGGTCGGTGCCCGAGTGGTTAATGGGGGCGGACTGTAAATCCGTTGGCTTAGCCTACGTTGGTTCAAATCCAACCCGGCCCATCCAAAATAACATCAAGTTTAACAGTAGCCCCTATAGCTCAGTGGTAGAGCATCTGCTTGGTAAGAAGAAGGTCACGAGTTCAAATCTCGTTGGGGGCTATCGACTTTTGATTAATTGACTAAAAACACAGATTTGCTAATTACTAGCTTAATTGGTTCGCATTAAGACTGGAGAAACTTGAACTTTTATTAATACCTATCATTTGAGCATTACTTTTCCCAGGGGCAACCATAGGATAACAATTTTCATCCTCTACAACCTGACAATCTAATAAGACAGGCTCTTTAGCGCATACGAATTCACTGAGAGTTTTATCAATATCCTTTCTATGCTTAATAGTTAGACCTTTGATACCATAAACCGCAGCAAGCTCTTTTAACTTTGGTGCACCAGAAGACATGCTAGAGTGAGAATAACGCTCACCATAGAATGCTTGTTGCCATTGTCTTACCATACCCTGCCATTTATTATTGATTACTAATATCTTTACAGGAAGATTATACTGAGCTATTGTACCAAGCTCTTGGAGATTCATCTGAAAACTGGAATCTCCACTAATGCAAATAACACTCTTATATGGGTATGCTATCTGTACTCCAATAGCTGCGGGTAATCCATATCCCATGGTTCCTAGACCAGCACTAGACATCCAATGCCTTGGTAGGACATTTAAAAACTGTGCTGCCCACATTTGATGTTGTCCAACATCAGTGGTGTAAAAACTATCGGAAGCATATTTGTTCAAAGCTTGCAGTATTTCCTGTGGCGAGATCCTAGAAATTTGACGAGGTATCAATAAAGGGTACTGGTTTCTCCATTTCTTGATACGAGCTTTCCAAGAATAAGTGTAGGTCTTGTGAAAAAGATCCTGAGAATCAATAGAATTCATCAAATCCTGTAGCACAGCTTTAACATCCCCTACAATAGCTAGCTGTGGTATACGATTTTTACCTATTTCTGCTGGATCTATATCAACGTGTATAACCTGAGCGTTGCAAGCAAATTCATCGAGTTTTCCTGTTACTCGATCATCAAATCGTGAGCCTAAAGCTATAAGTAAATCGCATTCACTGACAGCAAAATTTGCATATGCTGTGCCGTGCATACCTAACATTCCTAAAGCAAGATCATGATTCTCATCAATAATACCTTTACCCATAAGGGTAGTGGTTACAGGTATTTGGCATTTTTCAGCCAGTCTTAAGATTTCTTTATGTGCATTCGATATAATAGCGCCTCCTCCAACGTATAACAAAGGTTGCCTAGAATTCTCCAGCATTTTTATTATTTGCTTAACCTGTAAGTGATATGACTGAATAAAAGGCCTGCATCCAGGTAAATTTACTTTACCCGGATAGACTGGTTCATACAAAAACTTTTCTAAACCAACATCCTTAGGAACATCTATAACCACTGGTCCTGGTCTACCATGTGTAGCAAGATAAAACGATTCAGCTACAATTTTTGACATATCCTTGGGATCTCTGACTACGTATGAGTGCTTGACTATTGGAAGAGTTATTCCAAAGATGTCTACTTCCTGAAAAGCATCAGTCCCAATAAAGGCTCTTGCTACTTGACCGGTAATCACAACCATTGGAACTGAATCCATTTGTGCTGTCGCTATCCCAGTGACTAAGTTAGTAGCACCTGGTCCTGAAGTCGCAAAACATACACCCACCTGACCTGTTGATCTTGAATAAGCATCAGCAGCATGAGCAGATCCTTGTTCATGACGGCCTAAGATATGTTTTATTAGACCTTTCTCTTCCCAAGCATAAAGCTCATCATAGATTGGCAGAATAGCACCACCAGGGTAACCAAAAATGTGGGATACATGATGTTTTACCAAGCTATCAATAAGTGCAAAAGCTCCAGTCCTGTAAGTGAGTTCCTGATTCATATGGTTGATGTGTTGGAATATGTTAACTCTAGATATATGTTATATATATTACTTGTGTCCAATTTTGATTTTGCTTTTCTGGCTGTGTAATTAATTTACCTGATATAGGTTTTAGTTTTTTATGTATAACCAAGCATAGATTTTAATGTAGTATACAGAAATATAGAGAGCAAACCAAAACTTATCATTACAACATAAAACATTTTTTGATTCTTTGATAGCCGGAAAATTGGATAAGCAGCTGTCAAGAAAAAACCAGCAAAGACCGAAAAAATAAACTTAGGAAATTTCCAGACATTCCCCCAAAATGCACTCATGTTCTAATCTCTTTTATCATGTGGATATTACGAATAAAATTTGGTTTATATTCTAATAGTTATGTTTTCTGCTGTCTATGTTACAATCTGTTTTAATTATACATCAATTATACTGTTTATGAATGATTCAGACAAGATAGTTCTAGATGATCAAATTCTATCAGTGGTCAGTACTTTATATAAAGGTAAAGTTATTGTAATAAAATACGGCGGGGCAGCAATGAAAGATAGTAATCTAACAAACAAGGTTGTTCAAAATATTTCTGCTTTGCATAACTTAGGTATAAAATGTGTTGTTGTCCATGGAGGCGGACCTTTTATTAACAATTGGTTGAAGAGATTAAATATAAAGCCTGTTTTTAAAGATGGAATTAGAGTAACTGATTCTCAGACTATGAATGTAGTGCAAATGGTATTGGCAGGTCAAATTAATAAGAATATCGTATCTATGCTAAATACCGAAGGACTAAAGTCTGTGGGATTGTCAGGACAAGATAATAGGTTAATTTTAGTTTCACCGTCAAAAGAGTTACAAGATAATCGTGTAGCAGACGTATCAAATATCAATATTGATATTATCGATTTACTTTTAGATAATAATTATATACCTGTTATAGCACCTATAGGCGTTAGCATATTAGGTAAGTCTTATAATATAAATGCAGATTTAGTAGCTGCAGCAATTTCAGAAAGGATGCTTGCCGAAAGTCTTATTATGCTAACCGATACCCCTGGAATTTTGCGTGACCGTAATAATCCATTATCTACTATCAAAAAATTAAAAATAGATGATGCTAAAAAGCTTGTAAGTGATAAAGTAATTTTTGGTGGTATGCTGCCTAAGGTTGAAGCGTGTATGAGAGTAGTGAGTAGGGGTGTTAAAAAAGCAACAATCTTAGACGGAAGAATTCCCGATAGCTTACTGCTAAGTTTTCTAAGCGATTCTTCAGTCAGCACAACCATTGAGGCTTAGTATTGTATATTTGCTACAATTTTGTTACTGTATATGAAAGTATGTTGGCTAAGGCTCAATAGCTCAGTCGGTTAGAGCAGGGGACTCATAAGCCCAAGGTCGCAGGTTCAAATCCCGCTTGAGCCACTAGCAATGGTTCTTTCAGATAATTGAAGCTATTATTTTTAATATGAATATGTTAAGGTATTATTACCGGAGAGGTGGCTGAGTGGTTTAAAGCGGTAGATTGCTAATCTGTTGTACATACTTTATTTTGTACCGAGGGTTCGAATCCCTCTCTCTCCTAGAATAGTTTTCTTAACATCTTCTAAATGCATTCTAAGGGACTGTAGTTCAATTGGTTAGAGCACCGCCCTGTCACGGCGGAAGTTGCGGGTTCGAGTCCCGTCAGTCTCGTTGTTTAACTATAACTGTCTTACATATTGTTGTTTGCTAGGTACCCTTGTATACTCTGCAACAATATCTTCAAGTTGTTTCCCTTCTATTGTTTCTTTTTCTATTAATAAGTCAACTAACTTATCTATAACTACTCTATTCTCTTGAATTATCGATAACACTTGATCATGGCATTCATTGACAATGCTTTGCACTTGTTGGTCAATCTTGATTGCAATCTCATCAGAGTACTCATTGTTTGAGTTCATGCCCCTACCTAAGAACGGGTTACTGTCTTCGCTTTCTAGCGATAAAGGTCCTATATTTGACATTCCAAAGCGTGTTACCATTTGTCTAGCCATAGAGGTTACTTGTTGTAAGTCATTGCTTGCACCAGTAGTGACTTCAGTATTACCGAAAACAATTTCCTCTGCAGCACGTCCGCCCAAGGCGCCCATAATTCTTGCTTTTATTTGCCCTCGGGAAATTAACGATTGATCTTCGTTTGGAATGAACCAGGTTAGTCCTCTGGCTTGTCCTCTCGGGATCAGCGTTACCTTTTGTACTGGATCATGATCAGCTAGAAGAGTTCCCACAATAGCATGGCCAACTTCATGATAAGCAATTAATCTTTTGCTTTTACTGTTAGTTAACGGGGTACCTTCCATTCCAGCAACAATCCTATCTATTGATGCGTCAACTTCTGCGATTGTTATAGCATCTTTGCGTCTTCTTGCGGTCAGGATAGCTGCTTCATTAAGTAAGTTAGCTAGATCAGCACCGGAAAAACCAGGAGTTCTTCGGGCTATTGTTTTGATCGATATATTCGAATCCATTTTTTTGTTACGCGAATGAACTTCTAGAATAGCTTGCCTACCATTTAGATCTGGTACATCAACACTAACTTGTCTGTCAAATCTACCAGGTCGTAATAGTGCTGAATCAAGTATATCTGCTCTGTTAGTTGCTGCTATTACAATTATGCCAGTATTACCCTCAAAACCATCCATTTCTGTAAGTAGCTGGTTTAATGTTTGTTCGCGTTCATCATTACCCCCGCCAATACCAGTTCCTCTTTGTCTTCCAACTGCGTCAATCTCATCGATAAATACAATACATGGTGCATTTTCTTTGGCTTTTTTAAACAAGTCTCTTACTCTCGATGCTCCTACTCCCACAAACATTTCTACAAACTCTGAACCAGATATGCTAAAAAATGGAACATTAGCTTCTCCGGCTATTGCTTTTGCTAATAAAGTTTTACCTGTGCCGGGAGGACCTACTAATAGAACTCCTTTAGGTATCTTTGCTCCAACGGCAGTGAACGAATCAGGTTCTTTTAGGAAAGTTACTACTTCTTGGAATTCTTCTTTCGCTTCATCTACACCTGCTACATCGTTAAATACGACACCAGTCTTTGCTTCCATTTGGAATAAAGCTTTTGATTTACCAAAAGACATTGCTTGGCCTGGGCCGCCAGCATTGTTATTAGATCTGCGAAATAGTATTGCAAGACCCCCAATAAATAATAAAGGAAAGAATAGGTTCCCAATTAAATTAAATAATGCGCTATTACTTTTAGATGGATGAGCATCAATGTCAACCTGAGCTTTGCGTAGTTTTGTTATTAACTCTGGTGCACTTGCTGGTAGTTCGACTCGTATCTTTTGCACTCGATTGCCTAACTCTGGTCCTATTGCTTCAACTATAGCGGTATGTCCATTATCGTACATGTCAACCCTTTTGATCCAGCCCATATCTAAATATTCTAAAAATCGTCCATACGTCATTCTAGAGCTTGCAACGTTGTTGTTTAGATCATTGGAGTTAGGAGTTAGAAACCCTTGCCATAGAAAAAATCCAATCACCAAAAACGGTAATGACCAGAGCATTATAGTTTTCCAAGATAATTTCATTATTTCGGTACCTCTTTAATATTACGAATTTATTGTATTCTTTAGCAAATGTAACAGTTCCCTCTCCTGTTAGGCAATTAAATCTTTACTTAGTTATAAATATAAGTAAGATAAACAATATTTCTTCTTAAAAGTTATTATTTTTTGCTCAAATTCTTTTATTCTGTAGTTTAATATGTACAGTAAGTATTGTTCTAAGGGAGACAAAAATGGTTAAGAAGGGTAGCACAGTTAAGATTCTTAGGAAAGAATCTTATTGGTATCAAGATACGGGAACTGTAGTGAAAGTTGATACAGGTATCAAATACCCTGTTTTAGTGAGATTCCAGAAAGAAACGTATAGTGGAGTAAATAGTAATAGTTTTTCTGAAGATGAAGTCGTTGAAGTGACTAAGTAAAACTATAAATTATAATGATACATCATATTAATGATGTATCATTATGAGAACGCATTTCGACTCTTTTAACTACCTAAAGTAGCCCAGTCAACATCTACATTTTCTAAAACTAATGATGAATTATATATTTGTAAAATAATTAATAAAAATAAGAAAAACAACAACATAAACACTGCCATTATTGGTGTTGTACCCCATCCTGGAGCTACTTTCCCATACTCTGAGTTTAACGGTCTTAGTATTTCTCCTAACCTAGTTCTTAAAGCCATAAATTTCTTTAGTTCTTTTTTTGTTATAATTTATATTATATTCTGATTGTTGTCGGAATAACAAAATTTTATTCCTATTAATACTATGGAAACAGCAACTGTTTTAAGCATTTTTATTTCTAGCCTTTTACTCGGCATTACAGGCTACTCAATTTATACTGCCTTTGGTCCATCTGCTAAAGAGCTACGTGATCCTTTCGAGGAGCACGAAGAGTAGCTACATGTACTTATATCGTCTACACAGTATATACTTATACCATGTAGACGGTAAAAAATAATTCAAATATTACTTTGCGATTCTAGGCGGGTCTCGAAAAAAGATTGCAAAAAATATGACCATTAGTGTCCCTGTAAGAAGGAATACATAGACGAGAGCTTCCATTGTTTTCTCCTACGTGTTAATATGTAACTAATAAATTATACAGCACCTTGTCTTTTACTACTTCTATCACCAAGTTTTTGGAATGCACCAAACTCGACTTGTTCTGTAACTTCAGCGCCGATTCCTGCAAATACATCTCTGAAAATAGTACGCGAACCATGCCATAGATGACCGAAGAAAAAGATAAGAGCAAAGTTTGCATGCCCAAATGTGAACCATCCTCGAGGACTACTTCTGAATACGCCATCTGATTCTAGTGTAGTACGGTCAAACTCGAAAACCTCGCCAAGCTGTGCTTTCCTAGCATATTTCTTTACACTTGGAGCATCATTAAATACCTTGCCGTTTAGTTTACCGCCATAAAAGTTTACAGTAACACCAACTTGTTCTATGCTGTACTTAGACTCAGCTCTCCGGAAAGGTATATCTGCACGAATAATACCATCTTTATCAACTAGGATTACAGGAAATGTTTCAAAGAATGCAGGCATACGTCTGACGGTTAATTCTCTACCGTCTTTATCTTGGAATATCGGATGACCTAACCAAGCTTCAGCTATTCCATCTCCCTTATCCATTGGTCCGGATCGGAACAGCCCACCTTTTGCAGGATTGTTACCAATATAGTCGTAGAATGCTAACTTGTCAGGAATTCTTGACCATGCCTCTACGGGACTTAATCCTTCCGTTAAGGAATTTTCAACTCGTCTTTCTATTTCTTGTTGGAAGTATCCACTATCCCATTGATACCTGGTAGGTCCAAATAACTCTAATGGTGTGGTTGCAGAACCATACCACATTGTTCCACATGTAATAAAAGCACTAAAAAATACAGCCGAGATACTACTAGACAGCACAGTTTCGATATTTCCCATTCTTAGTGCTCTGTACAATCTCTGAGGAGGTCTGACTGTTAAGTGAAAAACCCCTGCTAGAATACCTACTGTACCTGCTGCAATATGATGTGATGCTACTCCGCCTGGATTAAAAGGGTTGAAACCGTCAGGGCCCCAAGCAGGCGCTACAGGCTGCACTTTACCAGTTATTCCGTAAGCATCAGATACCCATATACCAGGTCCAAATAATCCTGTTGTATGAAAAGCTCCAAAACCAAAGCAAAGAAGACTTGACAATAGTAAATGTATCCCAAAAATTTTTGGTAAGTCTAACGCTGGTTCACCAGTTCTTGGGTCTCTAAACAGTTCCAAGTCCCAGTATACCCAATGCCAAATTGACGCTAGAAATAACATTCCAGAAAGTACAATATGTGTTATGGCAACGCCTTCAAAACTCCAGAGTCCTGGGTTAGATACGCTTTCTCCAGTTATACTCCATCCTCCCCATGAGTCTGTAACACCAAGTCGAGCCATAAATGGCATAACAAACATTCCTTGTCGCCACATCGGATTTAACACTGGATCGGATGGGTCAAATACAGCGAGTTCATAGAGAGCCATTGATCCAGCCCAACCTGCAACTAGTGCTGTGTGCATTAAGTGAACAGAAATTAATCTTCCTGGGTCATTTAAAACAACTGTATGTACACGATACCATGGTAATCCCATTAAACTTATATACCTCCAGTAAAAATAAATTAATCCTTTTGCTTTCTTACTTATTAGATTGTAGTATTTTACTTTTCTGAATTCGTGATATGAACTTTTATTTCTTTACGAAGCCAGAATAACATACTACTCAGTTATTATATATATTATAACATTCTTCTTATACTTAGTTGTAGATACTTATTTAGTCTTCAAATTTTCTAGCAATTAGCTTTTGGCCACCCCAAATTGAAATAATATTAGTCAATACCAAAATAAATATTACTTGTTCCATATTTATTTCGCCCCACACATTATTCATAATAATCGATTTGGTGTTGTAATAATTGTGTAGGTAACTGAATCGTATTATTTCTATGGCGTAAGTTAATGGGTTAAGACTGGCAATCACCTGTAGCCATGATGGCATAAAAGCTAGTGGTGCTAATGCAGTGCTTGAGAATAGTAAAGGTAAATTAATTACTAATAAGCATGCTAATAGTTCTATATGTCCCGGTAAGATAAAAGCTAAAATTAGACTGATGATAGTTACACTATTGATAAGTGCCAGGAGTGTTATCGTAGCTACAAAAGCACCCAATAAGTTTGTTATGTTTATTCCAAGTATATTAACTGTGAAGATAATACATATTACTTGAGTATAGCTAGATAACATAATGTTTAAAGATGAAGCAATAAGAATGGAAGCTCTGGATAGTATTGGTGAACTTAAAATCCTATTAAAAAAACCAAATTCCCGATCAAACATAATAGGTAATCCAGCGTTTAGGCTAGACGTGAAAGCTGTAAATACAATAATTCCACTACTTAAAAAATCACTGTATTTTGTAGTATAAGTAAACAACTCAATTGGTGCATTCTGAAATAGAGCACTAAACAAGAATAGCCAAAGTAAGGGTTGAATTATTCCTGTAACAAAAAGTGATGGCCTGCGAATAGCTTGTATGGCTAGTCTCATTGTAAGAGCTAAAATTTCTTGTTTACTGGTATCAAAGCATATCAAATGATAGCGATGTCCAAAATTTGGCCTTAGAACTGAATAGTATCTAGCTGTGAAGTTTATGTATGTCATATAAGGTTTTTTGAACAATGTAAATATTGTGAACTTATAAGGAAAAAATTTGTACGATTTTTTGATTATACTTTAAATAATTATTATCTTATTCTCTTTTTTTGATATTCGGAAAAAAATTGTGTATTGTTATCTATATATTAACTTTAACTATTGAGGAATATACCATGGCAGAATTTAAAGTCAAGCTAATGATGGAAGAAGGCGAAGAGGCAGTAATTGATTGTGCTGAAGATGTATATATTCTAGATGCCGCAGAAGAACAAGGCTTCGATTTACCTTATTCTTGTCGAGCTGGTGCTTGTTCAACATGTGCAGGAATAGTTGTAGAAGGAACTATTGATCAGTCAGATCAATCTTTCTTAGATCAAGACCAAGAAGATGCAAATTATGTCTTAACTTGTGTTGCGTACCCGACAAGTGATTGTACTGTAAAAACTCATCAAGAAGAGGGTCTTTACTAAATTCTTATTAATAGGATTAGTAAGACTACAGAGCACCTAGCATATTCTAAAATATATTTAGGTACTCTGTTACAGTGGGTCAAATTAACCTTTGATTTATAATTTAACTTCGATATCAACTCCTGCTGGTAAATTTAATTTCATTAATGCATCAATGGTTTGAGAAGAAGGATCGTAAATATCTATTAGTCTTTTATGGGTGCGTTTTTCGAAATGTTCTCTCGAATCTTTGTCTACATGTGGCGAACGTAAGACACAGTAGATTCTTCTTCTGGTAGGTAAAGGTATAGGACCTACAGATTTCGCATTTGTTCTTTCAACTGTATTAAGGATGTCATCACATGATGCATTCAATAACATATTATTATAAGCTTTTAACTTGATCCTGATTCTTTGTGTGTTGTATAAAGTCATGTTTTACTTTAAGTTAAAGATAAGAACTAGATAGTCCGAGTTATTCTAAAATTTTCGATACAACACCGGCACCAACTGTTCTACCTCCTTCTCTAATAGCAAACCTCATCCCTTGCTCGATAGCGATTGGGTTGATTAATTGAGCACTCATTTTTATTCTATCTCCTGGCATCACCATCTCAGCTGCTGATCCATCATCTGCTGTAAATTGTGTGATTGTCCCTGTGACATCTGTGGTTCTTACATAAAACTGCGGTCGATATCCTGAAAAAAATGGCGTATGTCTACCACCTTCTTCCTGTGTTAATATATATACCTCTGCTTCAAACTGAGTATGAGGTGTAATCGTCCCCGGTTGAGCTAATACCATCCCTCTTTCTATATCTTTTTTCTGAATACCTCTTAATAAAATTCCTATATTATCTCCAGCCATACCTTCATCTAAAGTTTTTTGAAACATTTCTAAGCCGGTTATTGTTGTGGTACGAGTTTCTCTTAACCCTACAATTTCAATGGAATCTCCAACTTTTATGATACCCCTTTCAATTCTACCTGTTGCAACAGTTCCTCTACCTGTGATAGAAAACACGTCTTCAACTGCCATCAGGAAAGTCTTATCAACATCTCTTTCTGGTGTTGGAATATATTTATCAACAGCATCCATTAAATCGTGAATCTTGTCAACCCATTTGTCATCACCTTTCTTTGTGTCTGGATTTTTGGTTACATAGTCCAGTGCCAATAAAGCTGATCCTGCTACAAATGGAATATCATCTCCAGGAAAATCATACTGAGCTAACAGTTCTCTAACTTCCAGTTCTACTAACTCGAGAAGTTCTTCATCATCTACTTGGTCTTCTTTGTTTAGAAAAACAACAATGTTTGGTACACCTACTTGTTTGGCTAATAAAATATGTTCCCTAGTTTGAGGCATAGGTCCATCTGCAGCAGAAACAACTAGGATAGCTCCATCCATTTGAGCAGCACCAGTAATCATATTTTTGACGTAATCAGCATGGCCTGGACAATCTACATGTGCATAGTGTCTGTTGCTAGTTTCGTATTCTACATGTGCAGTATTGATTGTGATACCACGTGCTTTTTCTTCTGGCGCCGCATCAATTTCATCAAATTTCTTTAACTGTGTGCTTCCAGAAACTGCTAGTGTTGCAGAAATTGCTGCTGTTAAAGTAGTTTTACCATGGTCTACGTGTCCAATTGTTCCTATATTTACATGAGGTTTTTTACGTTCAAACTTTGTTCTTGCCATATTGTTTTTATTAAATTATTATGGTATCAATTACTTTTAGCGCTAGATAGAATATTTTCCTGCTTGTTTTTATTAATTAATAACGATAATGTGCAAATGCTTTGTTAGCTTCGGCCATTCTATGTGTTTCTTCTCTTTTTCTTATCGCACTTCCTGTTTCACTAGATGCATCCATTATTTCATTTGCTAATTTAAGAGCCATGTATTTACCTGATCTTTCCTTCGCAAAATGAGTTATCCAGCGTAAAGCAAGGTTAGTACCCCTGTACGCTCTAACTTCAATTGGAACCTGATATGTAGAGCCACCTACCCGTCTAGCTTTAACTTCAACTAAAGGTGTCGCATTTCTTACAGCCTTTTCTAAGACGTGCAATGGGTCTGAGTCAGATCTTTCACGTATTAATTCTAGAGTCTGATAGATAATCTTTTGAGCTATACTTTTTTTGCCACTTTTTAGAATCCTAACCGTTAGCATAGTCACTAACTTGCTTTTATAAATAGGATCAGCTTGGATTATTCTTTTTTTTGAGGTATTTCTGCGAGACATAGTGTTGAATTAAAAATTAAATATACAATACTTATAGTTTTGGTTTTTTTGTACCATATTTAGATCTACTTTTTTTCCTGTCTTTAACACCAGCTGAATCCAGTGTACCCCTGACTATATGGTACCTTACTCCTGGTAAATCCTTAACCCTTCCACCTCTAATTAAAACTACAGAGTGTTCTTGAATATTGTGTCCTATACCTGGGATGTATGCTGTTACTTCAAAGCCAGAGGTTAGCCTTACCCGTGCTACTTTTCTAAGAGCGGAGTTAGGTTTTTTTGGAGTAGTAGTATACACTCTGGTACACACTCCTCTTCTTTGAGGACATCTTTTTAAGGCAGGTGATTTAGTTTTTGTTTCAATTTTAATTCTCGGTTTTCTTACTAGTTGTTGTATTGTTGGCATTAATTTCTTTGATTAATAATGAAGTGTTCTGTGATATTGATCCCACTTTTATCTTGTATTGTATCTTTTTAATAAATTTAGTGTCAAATACTGATTTTATATCTAACTGATCTTTTATAAATCTTTATCTTTTAGTTTGTATTTGCGCATAAATCTTTCGACTCTTCCTTCTGTATCAATAATTCTTTGTGATCCTGTGAAGAAAGGATGATTTCCAGACCATATATCAACATGTAGTTCAGGTTTGGTAGATCCTATTGTCATGATATGTTTCCCATCACAATAAACTTTTGCTTCTGGATACCAATTTGGATGAATATTTTTTTTGATCATTTATGATTGTAACAAATGAAATATATTAACTTAGCGTTTTGAAAATTGAGGAGCTTTTCTAGCTTTTCTTAGTCCATATTTTCTTCTTTCTTTAACTCTTGCATCACGTGTTAAATGTCCCTCAGCTTTTAATGCTATACGGTTTTCAGGATTAATGCAACAGAGAGCACGTGCTACGCCTAACCTTATAGCATCGGCTTGACCTGTTAGTCCACCGCCTTGTGTGTTAACTAATATATCGTAATCATTATTTAATCCAAGCGTATTTAGGGGTCCATAGGTGATTCGAATATAATTGGGGCTGAATTGTAAATAAGATTCTCCTGGTAAACCATTGATAACTAACTTACCTGATCCTGGTATTAATCTTACTCTAGCTATGGATGATTTGCGTCTTCCCGTACCAATATAAACTGCCTTTACGTTTTCAGATGAATTTGTCATTTTATTTAATAAGTTTAATTTATTGGTTTTTAATTTATATACATGTGTTTAGGATTTTGTGCCTGATGAGGATGTTCCCTACCCGAATACACTTTCAAGTTTTTAAATAGCCTTCTTCCAAGTACGCCTTTAGGTAGCATTTTACGTATAGCATGCTCAATAATTTTGTTTGGTAAACGTTTTTGTAGATTGTTGAAATTCTCTTTTTTTAAATTTCCAGGTCTACCTGAATGTCTGTAGTATATTTTGTCTAATTGCTTATTACCTGTTACTTCTAAATCTTGACTATTAATTATAATAACGTAATCTCTAGGATTTTGTGAAGGATGAAATGACGCTCTGTTTTTTCCTCTAAGTATTGCTGCAACTTCAGTTGCTAGCCTACCTACTTTGCATCCTTTAGCGTCTATAATGTACCACTTCTGGTTTATATCCATATTTAACATCTGTGTTTTATTCATTTTTACTAAATTAGTTAAAAAGTATATTTTATTCGAATAATTAAATTGTAATGATTAATTTAATATATTATGTCTGTATTTTTTCTTTTGGTAGGGTAATCCCTAATCTTTTTCGTAATGCATCAATGACTTCATCAGCAGATTTTTGACCAAAATTTTTAATTTCTAGTAATTCTTCTTGAGAATAGTCTAATAAATCAGAAACAGAATGTATATGTGCTCTTTTCAAGCAATTGTAAGCCCTAACAGATAATTGTAGTTCCTCAATAAGTACTAAATTGATCTGCTGCTGCTCTTGTATACTTGTATCTTCAAGCGGTTTAAAATCTATTTTTCTTAGAGGATAGAATAAATTAGTAAGTACAGTAGCTCCTTGGCTTAATGCCTCTTGAGGTGATAAACTTCCATTTGTCCATAACTCAATAAGTAGTTTTTCTTGCACTACTTGAGGGTCTACTCTTATCTCTTCAACAATGTAGTTAAATTTCTTTGCGGGCATAAATACAGCATCGATTTGTAGAAAATCAACCGCTTTCTCATCTGTTCCCCTATCTATTAATCTATATCCTCTTCCTTGCTCGATACGAAACTCCATTTCAAAAATTGTATTATTACATATTGTTGCAATGTATTGCCTAGGATCAACTATTTCTATTTCGTTGGGTATGTCAAATAATCCAGTAGTGATTACAGCAGGTCCTTGAACTCTCACCCTTCCTATTTGTGGTTTGTCTGTATAACTTTTTAAAACAACTTCCTTGAGATTCAAGAGAATTTCTAGTATATCTTCTCTTACGCCGGCAATAGTAGAAAACTCATGATTTACACCAGCTATTCTTACTGCTACTATAGCAGCGCCGTATAAGTCAGACAAAATTGTTCTTCTTAGTGCGTTACCTACAGTGATACCTTGTCCTTGTTTTAAAGGTTCCAAAATGAATTTGCCATATTGCTCCCTTGCACCTTCTGTTTTTGACTCTATGCATTCTATTTGAAAAGGAGTCATTTATAGATAATTTAATACTTTAGATTACAATAGATATAGTTAATATGTTTTATGTTAATCCTGAAATAATCAGATATATACTTACAATTCACACTCTACGTTTTTTTGGAGGGCGACAGCCATTGTGTGGGACGGGAGTAATATCTTTAATTAAAGTAATGTCTATGCCAGCAGCTTGTAATGCTCTAATAGCTGTCTCTCTACCAGCTCCTGGACCATTAATCATGACTTCAGTCTGTCTCATACCTTGATCTAAAGCATGTTTTGCAGCTTTCTCAGCTGCTGTCTGAGCAGCAAAAGGTGTGCCCTTTTTAGCTCCTTTAAAACCACTTCCTCCAGAAGAACACCATGCTATTGTCTTTCCTTTTAGGTCAGTAATTGTAATTATCGTATTGTTAAAGGTTGACTTTATATGTGTAATACCATTAATGACATTTTTCTTACTTTTACTGCTTGTATTGTTCCTTTTAACTTGTCTTGCCATAATTGCTTGTAGTGGTTAATAAGTAAATGAAAATAGGCGACTATTTCTTTGGCGCTTTCTTTTTGTTGGCCATAGTTTTTTTAGATCCACGTCTTGTTCTTGCATTAGTTCTAGTGCGCTGGCCTCTCAGAGGTAGACCCAATCTGTGCCTTTTCCCTTTATATGAATTAATCTCCATCAATCGTTTAATATTCATTGACTCTAGTCTACGTAAGTCTCCTTCTATTTCATATTCATTGTCTAAAATAGCACGAAGCTTTACTATTTCTGGATCAGTTAAATCGGTAATTTTAGTATTCTTGTTAATACCCGTTGATTCTAATATTTTATGTGAGCTCGACAAGCCGATACCATATATATATGTTAAAGCAATTTCTATTCTTTTACTTCTTGGAAGGTCTACTCCAGCAATTCGTGCCATATAAGTCTCCATTTATACTACAATCAGTGTTTTATATAAGATTAAAGGTATGAACTTATAATATATCTTTATATTTCTAGTTATCCTTGTCTTTGCTTATGTTTAGGGTTAGCACATATAACCATTACTTTACGATTTCTTTTAATAACTCGACATTTCTCACACATTTTTTTTACGGATGGTCTGACTTTCATAGTAATGTTTATATATAATAGGTTAATGATGTATCTAATATATTTTATTTCATTAAACTTTCATACTGTTCTGAAATAATATATGTTTGAATTTGTTTCGCTGTATCTATTGCTACTCCAACTAAAATCAGCAGGGAAGTAGCGCCAAAACCTTTAAAGCTTTTAATATCAGTAATTTGAGCGATTATTGAGGGTACTAATGCAACCAGAAATAAAAACAGTGCCCCTAAAAATGTTAGTCTGTTAATAATTTTATTCAAGTAATTACTGGTGTCTTCTCCAGGTCTGACATTTGGTATACTAGCACCCATTTTTTTTAAGTTGTTAGATAAATCTTGTGTATTAAGCACTAGAGAGGCATAGAAATAACTAAATAGTATTATAAAAGTACCGTAAAGTAATAAATATATAATATTATTACTGATACATGTATCTATTATACTTTTAGCGTTTTCATTAGGTATAATTGATCTTAGGTAGCTAGGGATAGCCATCGAAGCTGACGCAAATACAATTGGCATTACTCCGCCCTGGTTCAATTTTAATGGCAAATAGCTTTGAGGATCAATATTATACTGTTTAATTAGTTGTCTTGCAGATACAATATTAATCTTACGTATACCTTCTTGTACTAAGATAGTAATTACTAACATGATAATAAATAAAGGTAGTAAGATAATAATCTGTTTCCACAACATATTTCTTTCGTCGGTAATTGAGCCTTTGATTCCTTGCGGGATACCAGAAATAATATTTTGAAAAATAAGTAGCGAAGCACCGTTACCAATGCCTTTTTCGGTTATAATTTCTGAGAACCACATCACAATCATTGCACCTGTACTCAAGCTAATAATAACATCGACTATAAAGTTAAGATTCCAATAAAAGACATAGGGTTTTATCCATAGACAGATACCAATACTTTGTATTATTGCCCATCCCAATGCTAGATACCTGGTGATCTGGGTAATTTTTTGTCTTCCTTTTTCTCCTTCTTCTTTCTGTAAAGTTTCTAGATAAGGTACTGTTTTAGTTAGTAACTGTATTATCAGTGATGAATTGATATATGGTACAATTCCTAAGGCAAATAGACCTATGGTTGAAAAACCACCGCCTGAAAAAATATTTAGAAAATTTATTAAAGCATTTTTTCCTATACCGTTATAGAACGCATCATGGTCAATACCCGGTATCGGTATAAATATTCCTAATCTAGCCGTTATTAGTAGTAGCAGTGTTAGAGCTATTTTGCGTATGAGAATGTTGTTTGTAGACATTAAAAAATATTTAACTGTTACAAATTATTTTATTTATGTGTAAAAATTATCTATGGATACATTTCTTTCCGTTGCAACTTGTTTAAAAGTTTTAAGATTGGCCAGTGCATTTAATGCAGCACGAGCATTGTTAAGGGAGTTTGAAGATCCTAGCTGTTTAGCTAGGATATTTTTTACTCCTGCAAGTTCTAGTACAGTTCTAACTGATCCCCCAGCAATTACCCCTGATCCTTGAGCCGATGGTCGCATAATAATTTCAGCTGCCCCCGAGATACCATTAATAGGATGAGGTATAGAGTTGAATTTTGTTAGTGGTATTACAATCATGTTTTTTTTTGCATCGGACACAGCTTTCTTGACCGCTCCTATCACATCACTGGCTTTTCCTACACCTACACCTACCCGACCTTTTTCATCTCCAACTACTAAAATAGCCCTGAAACTAAGTTTTTTTCCTCCTTTTACTACTTTGGTAACCCTTCTAACTTGTACTACTCTTTCTTCCCATTGATTGTCTTGTTCTTTATTTTTCGTATTCCTTTTTTTAGTGACCATTGTATTAAAATTGTTTAAATGTTGTATAGTAAGTATAACCTAGAATAATATGCCTTCTTCTCTGGTGGATTCAGCCAATGCCTTAATTCTTCCGTGGTATAACTTATTACCACGATCAAAAATTACTTTTTTGATTCCTTTTTTCTGGCATTCTTTTGCTATTAACTTTCCAACTAGTTCTGATATATAACATGTAGAACATGAAGTTATCTGATCACTATTAACATTTCTATACGATAAGCTTGATTGAGCAATAAGAATTTGAGATTTACTGTCATCAATAACTTGGGCGTAGATGTGTTGATTAGATTTAAAAACATATAACCTTGGTCTATCTGTTGTTCCTCTTAACTTTTTTTTCATTATAGTTATTTTCCTGCCTTTCCTACTTTTTTCTTAACAAACTCGTCTTTATATCTAATACCTTTTCCTTTATAAGGCTCAGGTGGTCTAATAGAACGAATTTTGGCTGCAATTTGTCCAACATCACATTTATTATTACCTTTTATAGTAATATTAGTGTTATTTTCAACTGATATATGAATCCCTTCAGGGGGATTGATAATGACAGGATGACTATAGCCTACATTAAGCACAAGTTTGCCATTGTCTATTTGAGATCTATAACCTACGCCACGAATTTCTAGATGCTTCTGAAATCCGGATTGTACACCTGTAACCATGTTACTGATCAAAGTTCTGGATAATCCATGTAGTTGATGAGCTTCTTTTGTATTTCTCTGGACTGCAAGCGATAAAACTTTAGAATTATCTCTCGTCTCAAGACTGATGTTTATTAATTTAGAAATTTGTGTACTTAATGTTCCTTTTGGTCCCTTTACTTCGACTAAATTATTATTTAACGTAATATTGACATCTTTATTCAGAACAATAGATTTTTTTCCTATTCTAGACATATTATTATTATTGTTAAGTTGTATTTACCAAATATAGCAGAGTACTTCACCACCTAATCCATTATGACGTGCTTTGCGATCTGTCATTACTCCTCTAGATGTTGATATTACAGCTACACCTAGTCCGCCTAAGACTTGAGGCACCTCTTTGTGATTAGCATACACTCTTAAGCCAGGTTTACTCACACGTTTTAATGATGTTATAACACTATTCTTTTTTTTGCCATGGTATTTTAGTGATATTAATAAGAAAGCTTGCAGTGATTCATGAACTTCTTCGAAATTGTCGATGAAACCTTCTTCTTGAAGTACTTTCATAATATTTCGTGTCATTTTTGTTGCTGGGACTTGTACTAACTGGTGTTTTGCTAAACTAGCGTTACGTATTCGTGTTAGCATATCAGCTATTGTATCGTTAACCACTTTGTCTCCTTTTTGCTTTAAATTAAAAGTAATTTATTTAGTTTTGAAAAGGCATTCCTAGTCCTTTCAACAAAGCAAAGCTTTCTTCATCAGTTTTTGCAGTTGTTACTATTGAAATATCAAAACCTCGTACATGATCCACCTGATCATATTCAATTTCTGGAAAAATTAGTTGTTCTCTAAGACCTAGGTTATAATTTCCCCTTCCATCAAAGTGCTTATTACTTATCCCTCGGAAATCTCGGATTCTGGGTAGGGATAAATTTATTAACTTATTAAGGAAGTTATACATTTTATGTCTCCGCAAGTTAACTGTTATACCAACCGGTATGTCCTCACGTATTTTAAAACCAGCTATAGCTTTTTTAGATTTACATATGATTGGTTTTTGTCCTGTAATTAGTTGGATTTCGTCTATACTTTTTTCTAAAGCTTTTGGGTTTTGTGATGCTTCTCCGAGCCCACGATTAATAGTGATTTTGACTAGCTTAGGTATTTCTTGTTGGTTTGAATAATTAAACTGTTGCTTTAGTTCAGGGACTACCTTACTTATATATAGTTGTTGTAAAGAAGTGTTCATAAAGTTAAAACTGGCCTATTTTTTATTATTTATTTTAATCAATACTCTGTCATTTTTGCCCGATGAATTTTTGTGTTTCCTATACCTACTTGATATTTGAGTATCTTTATCATAAAGCATCACATTTGAACTGTGGATAGCGGCTTCTTGCCTAATAATCTGCCCTGCTTCTCCCTCTTGAGTAGGACGTTGATGTTTCGTTTTCATATTTATATTCTTGACTATTACCTTACTTCTGCTTGCAAATGTCTTGATTATTTCTCCCGTTTGTCCTTTGCAGTCTCCTGTGATTACTTTTACAGTATCACCTACTTTTACGTGCAATTTAGACTTTTTACTTAATTTATTCATTAAACAACCTCAGGTGCTAAAGATATGATCTTTGGAAAATTTTTTTCTCTTAACTCTCTTGCAATTGGTCCGAAGACTCTTGTTCCTCTAGGATTATTTTCTTGATTAATAATAACAACAGCATTATCATCAAATCTAATACTCATGCCATCTTGTCTGCGAATAGTATGTCGAGTTCTGACAATAACAGCTCTCACAACGTCAGATCTTTTGACATTCATATTAGGAGAAGCATCTTTGACGACACCTATAATGATATCACCTAATCCAGCATACGTTGGGTTGCTTGTTCCTAATATACGTATACACATTAGTTTTCTGGCGCCACTATTATCGGCAACGTTCAAACAACTTTGAGATTGAATCATATATTATTCTTAGTTTATGTACTTTCTATATATTTTGTATTTGACCAACTTTTTTTATTAGACACCAACATTTTGTTTTGCTTAGAGGTCGTGTCTCTCTTATTTTTATAATATCGCCTATCTGGCAACTATTTTCTTCATCATGTACTTTGTATTTTTTTGTTCTTGCTAATATTTTTCCATATTTTTTATGTGGTATTGTACTTTTCACTGCTACTGTCACAGTTTTGGACATTTTGTTACTAATTACTATTCCGGTTTTTTCTTTAATCGGCATTGTTAATAAATTTTATTATTCTATAATTATTTGATTTTTTCTTTCTGTATAGTCATTATTTGTGCTAATTGTTTTCTATACTTTTTTATCATATGTGGCTTTAATGACTGTCTAGTGGCTTGTTTCATGCGAAATTGAAAAAGTACTTTCTTGACTTCGAAAATATGTTCTTCTATCTTACTTGTATCCATTGATCTTATTTCTTCTTTGCTTAATATGCTTATCATCTGACTATCGAGTTATAAATTTAGTTTTTATGGGTAATTTGTATGATGCTAATTTCATTGCCTCTTTTGCAGACTTTTCTGGAACGCCATTCATTTCAAAAAGTATATGACCAGGCTTTATGACAGCGACCCAGTATTCAGGTGCTCCTTTGCCTGCGCCCATTCGAGTTTCAGCAGGTCTTGCTGTGACTGGCTTATCAGGAAATACTCGTATCCAGAGTTTACCTCCTCTCTTTACATACCTAGTTATTGTCCTTCTGGTTGCTTCTATTTGTCTTGACGTAAGCCATATAGGTTCTAATGCTTGTAATGCATAATCCCCGAAAGCAATTGTATTACCTTTGCTAGCTTTTCCTTTAAGCCTACCTCTGTGTTGTTTACGAAATTTTGTACGTTTTGGGCTTAACATTTATTAGTTCCTGTCCTTTATATTTATGTATACTTTTTATTACTCTGTCAACTTGTTTTCTGGCAGTTGTTCTCCTTTAAATAGCCAAACCTTGACACCAAGTACTCCATATGTTGTTTGAGCTATTCTGTATGAGTAGTCTATGTCAGCTCTTAGGGTTTGTAAAGGTACTCTTCCTTCTCTTACCCATTCACTGCGTGCAATTTCAGCTCCGTTTAGTCTTCCGGATACCTGTACTTTTATGCCTTTTACATTAGCTCTTTGCGATCTTTGTACAGCTTGTCTCACAGCACGTCGGAAGGCAATACGTTTTTCTAGTTGTTGTGTGATGAAATCTGCCAGAAGTCTAGCTTCTTTGTCAGGTTCAGTTACCTCAATAACATCAATTCTAATTTGCTTATTAACTCCTGTAATATGTTGTAACTTTTCTCTTAAACTTTCAACTCCAGTTGCGAATCTGCCTAATACTATTCCAGGCCTTGCGGTGTAGATTTTTACTTCAATTTGATCTATCTTTCTGTCTATTTCTATTTTTGCTACACTAGCATTCTTGAGTTGTTTTTCTGTATATTCTCTTATTTTAAAATCTTCTTCTAAAAGATCAGGATATAGTTGAGACTTTGCAAACCAACTTGATAAATGCTTCTGTGTGATACCTATGCGAAAGCCTAGAGGATGTGTTTTTTGTCCCATGATTTATTTTGTCAGTGAATTATAAGATCTCGTTTTCTTTATTCGATATTAAGCCAACTGTAATGTGACACGTTGGTTTATGGATTGGAAACGCTCGTCCTTGCGCTCTTGGCTGAAATCTCTTCATTGTCGGCCCTTGATTTACGAAAGCTGTTTTTATAGTGAGATTTTGTCTAGCAAAACCGTAATTATTTTCTGCGTTTGCTACCGCAGAATCAAGTATTTTGTTAATTTCCGTACAAGATCTGTAAGGTAAAAACTGGAGCATTAGTTTTGCATCTTGGTATTTCTTTCCTCTGATTTGATCAAGAACTCTATTTGCTTTTGTGGCTGATATTCTTAGATATTTACCAGTTGCTTTAATTTGATTTGCTGAATTGTTCATATTATTGTATTACCTTCTAGCTTTACGATCATTTTTAACATGACTTCTAAAGGTTCTGCTTGGCACAAATTCACCCAGCTTATGCCCAACCATTTGATCTGATATGAATACAGGAAAATGTTGTTTTCCATTATATACAGCTATTGTATGTCCAACCATATCAGGTAGTATTGTTGAAGCCCGCGACCATGTTTTTACTGTTCCGAGAGATCTATTGTTATTCATTTTGTCTATTTTCTTCAATAATTTTATATCTATAAAAGGTCCTTTTTTAAGAGATCTTGACATATTTTTTGTATTTGATAGTGTATAAGTTATTTTCTGCGACGTAGAATATAGCTATTACTATATTTCTTATTTTTGCGTGTTTTTACACCTAATGCAGGTTTCCCCCATGGTGTTACTGGATGTGATTTACCAATAGGTGAACGTCCTTCACCCCCTCCATGAGGATGGTCTACTGGGTTCATGACAACACCTCTAACAGATGGCTTTTTGCCTAACCATCTATTACGTCCAGCTTTTCCAATACTTATATTGCTTGCATCAATATTTCCGATTTGCCCTATACTTGCGTAACATTTGCTCCGTATTATTCTAACCTCGCCGGAAGGTAACTTCAGAGTGACAAAGTCTCCTTCCTTAGCAACTATTTGGGCGTAAGTTCCTGCTGCTCTAACAATTTGTCCACCCCTACCAGGTATTAGTTCAATATTATGTACAGCAGTACCTAAAGGAATAGACTCTAACGGTAATGCGTTCCCAACCTCTATAGGAGCAGTAGGTCCTGCACTTACAGTGGACCCAATTGTTAATGAGCGCGGATGCAGTATGTATCTCTTTTCACCATCTGTATAATGTAGCAAAGCAATACGTGCATTACGGTTAGGATCATATTCAATGGATGCAACTTTAGCATCGATGTTTAATTTATTCCGTTTAAAGTCAATGATTCTGTATTTCCTTTTGTGTCCACCACCTTTATGGCGACATGTTATTTTGCCTTGATTATTATGCCCCTTACGATTGTGCTTCTTTATTATCAATGATTTTTCAGGAAGTACTTTAGTAATTTCAGTAAAAGTGGAAACTGTTCTATTTCTTGTCCCAGGCGTGTATGCTTTGTATAATCGTATAGCCATATTGTTTTACGTGTGCTTTCTGTTACTGTATAAAAAGGAATATATTAATTCTCCGGGAATAATGCAATTTGGTCATCAGGGTGTAGCTTTACAATGGCTTTTTTGAATAATGTTTTTTTGCCTTTAAACTTTCCTACAGTCCGCTGTTTTTGGGGTTTTATTAAAGTGTTGATCTTGATTATTTTTACTTGAAATAGTTTTTCAATTGCTTGCTTGATTTCCTTTTTATTTGCATCTTTTCTAACAGTAAAACAGTATTGGTTATCCTCGAGCAAACGAGTAGTTTTATCTGTTAAAACAGGTTTATGTACTAAATCTACTAAAGAGCTCTGTTTATTTTTAAGCACCGTAAACCTCCTTTATAACAGACAATGCATCTTGAGTTATAATAATATTTTTATGATTTATCAATAGATGTATATTTAAATGGTTTGCTTGCACTAAGTCAACATTGGGTAGGTTGCGTATCGCCAGATATAAATTCTTATTTTTGTTTTTTACCACAATTAAAGACTTATTTTTAATGTTTATATTGAGACTAAGCAGAACCTTCTGCGCATCTGCAGTTTTGGGTTCTTTGAGTAGTAAGTATTCTTCTTTAAGAACTATAATATCATCTGCTTTATTAGCAAGTAAGTTTCTTAAAGCAAGTTGTTTTTCCTTGAGATTAATTTTGAGTGCATATTTTTTCGTTTTTGGTCCGAATATAACTCCTCCACCTCTCCACAGAGGTGATCTAATAGATCCTGCTCTTGCTTTCCCTGTGCCTTTTTGTTTCCATGGTTTTTTCCCGCCACCTCTTACTTCACTTCTAGTTTTAGTAGATGCTGTGCCTTGCCTTTTTTCTTCCATTTGATGTACTAGACTTCGGTGTATTATATATCCACCTTTTTGGTTGCTGACTTGTAATTGAATAGTTTCAAAAGTCGATCCTGGATTATCTTTTGTGAATAATTTATATTTAATTGATTGTTTTTGTGACATGATATAATCGTGCAAAAATTAACTTGTGAAATAAAAAACTGTATTTTAGGTATTCTGTATACTTAGTACTGTACCCGGTTTACCTGGTACGGAGCCTTTGACAATAATAAGGTCGTTTTCTGTGTTAATATCGACTATTTTTAAATTTTTAATAGTAGTTTTATTACCTCCCAATCTACCGGCCATCTTTTTACCAGGAAAAACACGTCCTGGTGTAGTACCTGCACCTATAGATCCCGGTTGTCTGTGATTTTTACAGCCGTGTGACATAGGCCCTCGGCTAAAGTGATGTCTCTTTTGGTAACCAGAGAAACCTTTGCCTATTGTATTACCTTGTACCTTTATTCGGTCACCTATTTTGAGTTGATCTACACTTAGAATTTGTCCCAGTTGAAACTTTGTATCTTCCGTAGTTTTATATTCTTTTAAATATTTCAAAGCAGGAGCATTAGATTTGTTTAAATGACCTAGCTGAGGCTTGCGGAGAAGATGAGTAGATACTTGAGAATAACCAAGTTGTACTGCATTATAGCCATCTGTCGTTTGAGTTTTAATCTGAGTAACCATACATGGTCCGGCCTTAAGCACTGTTACTGGTATACATGAGCCTTCCTTCGTAAAAATTTGGGTCATTCCTATTTTGGTTCCGAGTAAATGTATAACCACGTTAAAAATTTCTCCTTGCTATGTTAGAGAGTCTTACATACAAACAATATCTACTAACCATGAATTAACATTTGATTTCACAGCCTAAAATAATAATAATATTCGGGTTGATTTTTACAGTAGTTTATTTTATGTAGATACTCAAAATTGTATCAGGTGCAATTAGTACTTGCAAGTGTGTTTGATAGAAGACACGTCTTTGTCTAGATGTTTATTATTGAATTTTAGTAGTACTTTTTGTACAGGAAAGTTGATTAAGTTTCGGTATTTACACCTTTAAGTTTTCCTAAAGATAAGTCAATATATACCCTATATGATCCAAATAGAATATTAAATATTGTAAGGAATTAGCTAAAGTTATGTCAAAAGTAGTTGGAATTGATCTTGGAACCACGAATTCAGTTGTGGCAGTAATGGAAGGTGGAAAACCGACGGTAATACCTAGCTCTGAAGGTTTTCGTACTACTGCATCAGTAGTTGCATATACTAAAACAGGTGATAAGCTTGTTGGACAAATTGCAAAAAGACAAGCAGTTATTAATCCAGATAATACATTTTCATCTATTAAAAGATTTATTGGCCGTAGAAAAGATGAGGTAGATCAGGAGTTATCTCAGTCTTCTTATACAGTTAATACTCAACAAGACAGTATTAAGATTCAATGTCCAGCTTTAAGTAAAGAGTTCGCTCCAGAAGAAATTTCTGCTCAAGTCTTGCGTAAGCTAGCTGAAGATGCTAGTAAATACTTGGGGCAACCAGTAACACAAGCAGTAATCACGGTTCCTGCTTATTTTAACGATTCTCAAAGACAAGCTACCAAGGATGCAGGTAAAATAGCCGGTTTAGATGTTTTAAGAATTATTAATGAACCGACAGCTGCCTCTCTTTCCTATGGTTTAGACAAACAAGATAATGAGACGATACTTGTTTTTGACTTGGGTGGAGGAACATTTGATGTTTCAATTTTAGAAGTTGGTGATGGTGTTTTTGAAGTTTTATCTACATCTGGTGATACTCACTTAGGTGGAGATGATTTTGATCGAAAAATAGTTGACTGGCTTATTCAAGAGTTTAAAAATACTGAAGGAATAGACTTAAGAGAAGATCGTCAAGCATTACAAAGACTGATGGAGGCAGCAGAAAAAGCTAAAGTAGAGTTGTCAAATCTTCCTCAGACAGACATTAATTTGCCATTTATTACAGCAACAAATACTGGACCGAAACATTTAGAAAGAAATATTTCCAGAGCAAAGTTTGAAGACCTATGTTCTGACCTTATTTCAAGATGTGCAGTACCTGTAAACAATGCGCTAAAGGATGCGCAACTTGATAAAACTCAGATTAACGAGGTCGTGTTAGTTGGTGGTTCTACCAGGATACCAGCGGTTCAAGAAGTTGTTAAAAGTGTTATTGGGAAAGAGCCAAACCAAAGTGTTAATCCTGATGAAGTTGTTGCTATCGGTGCTGCGGTACAGGCAGGTGTTTTAGCTGGCGAAGTAAAAGATATTTTATTATTAGACGTAACACCGTTATCTCTGGGAGTAGAAACTCTTGGAGGAGTAATGACTAAAATTATCCCGAGAAATACGACGATACCTACTAAAAAGTCTGAAGTTTTTTCTACCGCTGTAGATAACCAACCTAATGTTGAAATTCACGTTCTACAAGGTGAACGTGAATTTACAAAAGACAACAAAAGTTTAGGAACATTTAGATTAGATGGTATTATGCCTGCTCCACGGGGAGTACCTCAAATTGAAGTAACTTTTGATATTGATGCTAATGGTATACTAGCTGTGAAAGCTACTGATAAGGGAACAGGTAAAGAACAATCAATAACGATAACGGGTGCTTCCACATTGCCTAAAGATGAAGTAGAAAAGATGGTTACTGAGGCAGAAAATAATGCTGATGAAGATAGACGTAAAAGAGAGCAAATAGATATAAAGAATCAAGCAGATTCTATGTGTTACCAAGTTGAAAGGCAAATACAAGAAGCAGGTGACAAGATCAGTCAAGAATCTAGTGAAGAAATTAAGAAAAAGATACAGGAATTGAGGACAGCAATTCAAAATGATAATGTTGACGAAATTCCAAACCTACAGAAACAGTTGCAAGAGCTGGCTACAAAAGTAATGGCCGTAGGTCAGAATCCGGCATCACAGGGTACTTCAGATGTTTCTAAGCAAGCAGGTAAAAACGAGAATTCGGATGTCATAGATACAGATTTTTCTGAGACGACTAAACCTTCGTAGTATCTAATGTAAGCGGGTAACGCGATTCGAACGCGCGACATCAACCTTGGCAAGGTTGCGCTCTACCACTGAGCTATACCCGCTTTGAAAGACTAACACCTCTAATGATGACAAATAATGCCAGATTTTGTCAAGTCTTTCTACTATTTGATTTTTGCGTGTAGTTGTAAGTGCTATGTTGCTAAGTGTTCAGATAACTCTATAAGATTGATATTGTATCCTCACGCGACAAAAGAATTAACAATACCAGTTATAATTACAAGTCCTGCCCAAAGACCTGAACCTGTATAAATTAAATTTTTAGATTGTTCCCACTGACCAGGAGATGCTAAGGTTACTGGAACTCCTACTACTAGGACAGTTGATAAAATTATTAGTGAAAAAACTAATAGTTCAATTATGATAGACATATATCCCCCAACATGATTTAAATTGATATTACTAAATATTCACATATTGTACAAGTTTTTTGATCACTTTGAATATATTTGTATCTTTATCTTACAGATAGTAAAAAATAGTACTAAGATATTAATTACTTTTATATGAAAATTTAAGAAGAAATCGGGAGAAACAATCTTCTTTTATGTAAATTAATATAAGCAGAACAATCTAAACATTATATGAGGTAAAATTTATGGAATTAACCCTAGTCTTATCAAAGTTACCTGAGGCTTATGCTATATTTCGTCCCCTTGTTGATATACTGCCGGTAATACCTGTGTTTTTTCTACTCTTAGCATTCGTTTGGCAAGCGGCAATTGGGTTTAGGTAGTCTAATCATGTAAATACATTTAATTTTAAGTTTTATATGTTATATAGATCTTAACTCTAGTATTATATGTGTATTGAGTTATCTCAATTTAATAATTTTTTGTTATAGGAATATTAATATAAACAATGGTAGAACCACTTTTGTCTGGAATTGTCTTAGGTCTTATACCTGTGACTATATTAGGCTTGCTTGTTGCAGCGTATCTTCAATATCGTCGAGGTAATCAATTTGGATTGTAGAATTTTTCTTTAGAGCCATGTAACATTTTTGTAATTTAGTAAAAATACTCTATATAGTAAATAGAGTATTAAATCATAAGTTCTTCTTGTGATTTACCAACTGGACTTAGTAACACCAGGTAATAAACACTCATGAGCCATTTCACGTAGTACGTGTCGAGATAGTCCGAAATCTCGATAGAAACCACGACTTCGTCCAGTCATCCAGCATCTATTTCTTAAGCGCAACTTAGAACTGTTGCGTGGGAAGCGTTGAAGTTTTTGTTGTATTTTTAGTTGTTCGTCAAAAGAATTAGATCTACTAATTTGTTGTTTAGTTGTTCGTCTTTGTTCTAAATATTTGTTCACTAGTCGAATGCGTTTAGCCTCACGCTCTCTCATTCCTTTCTTTGCCATATTATATGTTAGTGGTTAATCATTAATTTTTAATGTTATCATGATTCCGATCTCTATTGCAATAAATTTAAAGCAGCTGTATCGTAAACATACAGCTGCTTTTAAGTTATATTCTACATAGTTTTATAGTTTCCGGTTACGTTTAGATTTGTTTTATCCAAACTTTCCTGAGGTAGATGCAATTACAAATGCAGCATAAGTTAGTATATATCCTACCGAGAAATGAGCTAATCCTACTAGTCTCGCTTGTACGATAGATAACGCAACAGGCTTATCTTTCCATCTAATTAGATTTGCTAAAGGTGTACGCTCATGAGCCCATGCTAATGTTTCAATTAGTTCTTGCCAGTAACCTCTCCATGATATAAGAAACATGAAGCCAGTTGCCCATACAAGGTGACCAAATAGAAACATCCAGGCCCAAACAGACAAGCTATTCATACCATAGGGATTATAACCGTTAATTAGAGGTGATGAATTAAGCCACAAATAATCTCTGAGCCACCCCATTAGGTAAGTTGATGATTCATTGAATTGACTCACATTGCCTTGCCAAATTGTAATGTGTTTCCAGTGCCAATAGAAAGTAACCCATCCAATCGTATTTAACATCCAGAATACTGATAGATAGAAAGCATCCCATGCTGATATGTCGCATGTACCGCCGCGACCGGGTCCGTCACATGGAAAGCTGTAACCGAAGTCTTTTTTGTCAGGCATTAATTTAGATCCACGCGCATCTAAAGCTCCTTTAACAAGAATTAATGCCGTTGTATGAAGACCTAAAGCAATAGCGTGATGCACTAGAAAGTCTCCAGGTCCTATTGTTAAGAATAAAGAGTTTTTTCCACTATTTATTGCTTCTAGCCATCCAGGTAACCATACATTACTTCCTGAAGTAGTGGCTACACTATCAGGAGAAGAAAGTAAAACATTAAAACCGTATAAAGCTTTGCCTGAACTGGCCTGAATCCATTGAGCAAAAACAGGTTCAATTAAAATCTGCTTTTCTGGATTACCAAAAGCGATTACTGTATCGTTGTGAATATAAAGACCTAAAGTATGAAAGCCTAAAAATAAAGATACCCAGCTTAAGTGTGATATGATTGCTTCTTTATGCTCCAACATTCTAGCAAGTACATTTCCCTCGTTTTGTTGAGGATCGTAGTCTCTAACAAAGAAAATGGCACCATGAGCAAAAGCACCTACCATTAAGAAGCCTGCTATATACTGATGATGTGTATAAAGTGAAGCTTGGGTTGTAAAGTCCTTAGCCATAAATGCATATGGAGGCATAGCATACATATGTTGAGCTACTAATGAAGTAATAACTCCTAATGATGCAAGAGCAAGTCCTAGTTGCATATGCAATGAATTTGTTATTGTTTCAAATAAGCCTTGATGACCTTTCCCTAACTTACCACTTGGTGGTCTATGAGCTTCTAAAATATCTTTAATATTATGTCCAATGCCCCAATTGGTACGATACATATGTCCGGCTATAATAAAAATGACTGCAATAGCTAAGTGGTGGTGAGCTATATCAGTCAACCATAAAGACTGACTTTGAGGATGAAATCCACCCAGAAAAGTTAATATCGCTGTTCCAGATCCTTCGTTGGTGCCAAAAAGATGGCCGGCTGTGTCAGGATTACTTGCGTATATGCCCCAGTTACCAGTGAAAAACGGCTGAAGACCTGCAGGGTGAGGAAGTGTTTGAGTAAAATTATCCCATCCAATATGTTGTCCTCTCGACTCAGGAATTGCAACGTGGACCAGATGTCCAGTCCATGCCAAAGAACTCAAACCAAAAAGTCCAGATAAATGGTGGTTTAGCCTGGATTCGTTATTTTTAAACCATGCTAAGCCGGGTTTGAATTTTGGTTGTAGGTGTAGCCATCCAGCAAAGAGCATCAATGCTGACAATACCAGTAAAAATAATGCTCCACTGTATAGGTCATTATTTGTTCTCATGCCAATAGTATACCACCAATGATATACCCCAGAGTAGGTGATATCAACCGGATATGAAACACCTCCTCTACTAAATGCTTTTAATGCTTGCTGACCAAAGTGAGGATCCCATATTGCATGTGCAATTGGCTTTACTTTTAACGGATTTAGAATCCATTGTTCAAAGTTGCCTTGCCAAGCAACATGGAAAAGATTGCCAGACGTCCATAAAAAAATGATTGCTAAATGCCCGAAATGCGAAGCGAAAATCTTTTGATATAAATTTTCTTCAGTCATCCCGTCATGAGTTTCAAAGTCGTGAGCTGTTGCAATCCCATACCATATTCTTCTGGTAGTAGGATCTTGTGCTAACGCTTGGCTAAATTTTGGGAATTTTGTTGCCATATATTTTTTTTCCTAATTTCATTTTATCCAACTGCAATAATTCTAGCTAAGAAAAACGCCCATGTGGTACCTATACCACCTAGTAAGTAATGTGCTACTCCAACGGCTCTTCCTTGTGTAATACTTAAGGCTCTTGGTTGTATAGCAGGAGCCACTTTGACTTTATTATGGGCCCATACAATTGATTCAATTAGTTCTTGCCAATATCCTCTACCACTAAATAAGAACATTAGACTAAATGCCCATACAAAGTGTGCACCAAGGAATATTAGGCCATATGCAGACAAAGCTGATCCATATGATTGTATAACTTGAGATGCTTGTGCCCATAGAAAATCTCGTAGCCATCCATTAATTGTTAATGCACTTTGAGCAAAGTTTCCGCCAGTTATGTGTGATACAGATCCAGCATTTGATACACTTCCCCAAACGTCTGATTGCATTTTCCAGCTAAAATGAAAGATTACGACGGATAGAGCATTATACATCCAAAAAAGTCCTAGAAAGACATGATCCCAACCTGACACTTGGCATGTGCCACCACGACCAGGTCCGTCACATGGAAATCTGAAGCCTAAATTTGATTTGTCAGGTATTAATCTGGAATTTCTAGCAAATAGGAATCCTTTAACTAAAATCAAAGCTGTTACATGTATTGTAAATGCATGTATATGATGGACCATAAAATCAGCTGTTCCTAGAGAAATAGGCATCATTGCCACTTTGTTCCCTACAGCAATTACATCGCCTCCAAAAGCATAACTAGCTGTTGTTAATGCATTAGGTGCTGTGTTACCAGGTGCTAAAGTATGTATATTTTGTACCCACTGAGCAAAAATTGGTTGAAGCTGTATAGCAGTGTCAGAGAACATATCTTGTGATCTTCCCAATGCTCTCATAGTATCATTGTGTATATATAGTCCAAAGGAATGAAATCCTAAAAATATGCATACCCAGTTTAAGTGTGAGATAATAGCATCTCTATGCCTTATGACACGGTCTAGTAAATTATTGTAATTTTGTGCTGGATTATAGTCACGGACCATAAATATCGCTGCATGTGCTCCTGCACCTACAACACAAAAGCCCCCTATCCACATATGATGAGTGAAGAGAGAAAGCTGTGTAGGATAATCAGTGGCGATAAAAGGATATGGAGGCATTGCATACATATGATGAGCTACAATTATACTTAGTGAACCCAGCATTGCTAAATTAATTGCAAGTTGGGCATGCCATGACGTAGTAAGAATTTCATATAAACCTTTGTGCCCTTCGCCTGTAAAAGGACCCTTATGAGCTTCTAAGATTTCTTTCATACTGTGACCTATACCCCAATTGGTACGATACATGTGGCCAGCAACTAAGAAAAGTACAGCAAGTGCTAAATGATGGTGCGCGGTGTCACTTAGCCATAACCCTCCAGTTACAGGATTTAATCCACCTTTGAACGTTAAAAAATCAGAGTAAACATTCCAATCCAATGTGAAGAAAGGTAGTATACCTTTATTGAAGCTTGGGTATAGTTGTACCATTAAATCTTTGTTAATCAAAAATTCGTGTGGTAAGGGTAACTCTTGTGGAGATACACCAGAATCTAGTAGTTTATTAATAGGTAGAGAAATGTGTATCTGATGACCAGCCCATCCTAGGCATCCTAAACCTAGTAGTCCTGCTAAGTGATGATTCATCATTGACTCTACATTTTGAAACCATTCTAGTTTTGGTGCTGCTTTATGATAATGAAACCAGCCTGCAAATAACATTACAGCTGACATTACCAGGCCTCCTATTGCTGTAGCATATAGCTCGTATTCAGTAGTTATTCCTGATGCTCTCCACAATTGGAACCACCCAGAGGTTACTTGTACACCCTGAAAACCGCCGCCAACATCACCATTTAGAATTTCTTGACCGACAATAGGCCAAACGACTTGAGCGCTAGGCTTAATCGCAGTGGGATTATTAAGCCAAGCAACATAATTAGAAAAGCGTGCACCGTGGAAGTACATCCCGCTTAGCCATAAGAAAATAATCGAAAGCTGCCCAAAGTGAGCGCTAAAAATTTTTCTTGAAACTTCTTCTAGTGAACTAGTATGACTGTCAAAATCGTGAGCGTCTGCGTGTAGATTCCAAATCCATGTGGTTGTTTTTGGTCCTTTTGCTAGCACGCGTGAAAAGTGACCTGGTTTTGCCCATTTCTCAAAAGATGTGCTTACCGGGTCTCTATCTACAGAGATCTGAACTTTCTTTGTCTCTTGCTCTTGTGAGCTTAATGTCATGGAGATTCTCCTTTCTTCATGAGACAAGGAATCAAAACGCTTACTATATCATCTATTCTTATATCATATTATCTAGTAAGTTTTTACTCTAACATTATAGACATAACTAACATGCCAATGCTCATCTTTTAACAATAGTTAAGATCTTACTTGTAATTTAATTCTTAGTCAGGTTTAATTCGTATTAGTGGTTGTCCACAGTCTACTATCTCACCATCTTTAACTAAAATTTCAATAACTTCACCACTTACCTCTGCTTCAATTTCATTCATTAGCTTCATAGCCTCAACAATACATACAGTTTGGTTTGTTGTTACCTTATCATGAGTTTCTATAAAATATGGCTCACTTGGTCCTGGTGATCTATAAAATGTTCCAACCATTGGAGAGACAATGGTAAAGGATATTTCTGATTCTTTACTATATACATCATCAATTGGTTGTATGTCATTGTCAACCTCAGATGATATAACTGATTCTCTTCCTTGTTTCAGGCTAATTTGATTAGTTTTCCTGGTATGATTAGCTGTAATTTTAGGCTGGAATTTTTTGATTGTCTCTTTATTTATAATGATTTCAAACTTGTCTTGTGTAACAGTCATGGACTTTATATCATTTTCTTTAGTGCAAATTAAAAAATCTCTAAAATCACTTAGGTTAAATTTCACTGTATTTTATACTCCTTTGGTTCTGTTAATTCATTTTTAACTACTTGCTATAGTAGCAAACTAGCATATACAGTTCATAACCAATAAAACCTTACTAATTATTTACGTGAATACATCGTCTTTATTATTTTTTATTGGTTGTATGCTATACTTATCAATATTAATATATATTATAAGAAAGCCAAGCAAGCTTAGAATTTGCTCGGTGAATATTTATTATGTTCTAGTTTATAATAGATCAATCTTGGCGTTTACTTATGAAATTTGTGTTATTATGTTAATTGCAGACGATTTGGACCAGCTATTAGAAATCTTGCCTCATTTTATCAGGTATCCTTTAGAAATACATCCCAATCGAAAAAAATTAATTGAGATAGTTATGGATTTAGGACGTCGACCGGAGGCAAGGTTTCCTACAGGACCTGAATATTTATCTAACCGTATAGTATCATGGTATGACCTGGATTACTCAATTAAGCGTGTAGGCAATTTTAGTGGAGATAATAGGTCGGGTATAGAACGAACCCTTCATCGAATCAGTTCAATTCGTAATCGTCAAGGAAGTATTATAGGTTTAACTTGTCGTGTTGGCCGTGCGGTATTTGGTACTATCAGTTCAATCAGAGATTTAATTGAGTCAGGAAGATCTATACTCTTACTAGGTAAGCCTGGTGTAGGTAAAACTACGGTGATACGTGAAATTGCTAGGGTTCTTGCCGATGAAATGGAGAAAAGGGTTGTTATCATTGATACATCTAACGAGATTGCAGGTGATGGAGATATTCCTCATCCTGCCATTGGTCGGGCAAGACGTATGCAGGTTGCTTGTCCAGAACAGCAACACCAGGTTATGATAGAGGCCGTAGAAAATCATATGCCTGAGGTAATTATTATAGATGAAATAGGAACAGAGTTAGAATCTCTTGCTGCTAGAACTATAGCGGAACGCGGTGTGCAACTAGTAGGTACAGCCCATGGTAATCACTTGGAAAGTTTAGTAAAGAATCCTATACTTTCTGACCTTGTGGGAGGTATACAATATGTCACTTTAGGAGATGATGAGGCTAAACGTAGGGGAACGCAAAAAAGTGTCTTAGAGAGAAAAGCTTCTCCTGCTTTTCAGATTGCTATTGAGATACATGAGAGGGATAGTTGGGTTATCCACGAACAAGTGGATGAAACTATTGATCAAATACTACAAGGATATCAAACTTTTATACAGCGGAGAACAATCCTTAATAATATAATCAACATAACCTGTGAAGATAATACGGTTGATGCTTCAATAATAAAAAAGAAAAGAAAAAAAACAATTTCAAATAATAAGGAAGTTGAAAGTAAGATCAGTAGTAATATAGATAAAGAAATTGTTGTTGGGATACCTAAAATGCCAATCCGTGGACAAAAATCAATGTATGCTGATAAACAATTTCTGTTGATTTATCCTTATGGTTTGGATTTTCAAGAGTTAAATTCTGTAATTGACATCCTCCAAGCACCACTAGCACTCTGCAGAGAAATTAGTAAAGCTGACGTCATCTTAGCTCTCCGTGCTAATTTAAAACTTAATAGTAAGTTAAGGCAAATAGCGCGTTCTAGAAGGGTTACAATATATACAATACATACAAATACAGTACCTCAAATCACTAGAGCTTTGAGAAAAATTCTTGAAATTAATTCGGTAACTTTCATAAGGTGGTCTGAGTTTTGTCGCGATAAGTCAGACGATCAAATAGTGGCCCTTAATGAAGCCAAATGGGCAATCGAAAAAATTGTAATCGCTAAAAAACAACCGGTAGAATTATTGTCTTGTTTGGCAGATTCTAGGAGAATTCAACATGAGCTTGTGAAATTCTATAATTTACGTGCTCGAAGTTTGGGGGAGGAGCCTTATAGAAGGTTGCAAATATATCCAGATTAGTTTCAATGGTCAAATATTTAAGACACTATAGATACAGGCTTTGAATAAATGTGAATATTATGGAGGTAATTAAGATGAGTGGAGCAAATATCTTTGATAGGGTACAAGGTATTGTAGTTCAACAATTAGGTGTTGATAAGAATCAAGTAACTAAAGAAGCTAACTTTGCAGATGATCTTGGTGCGGATTCATTAGATACTGTTGAACTTGTAATGGCTATAGAAGAAGAATTTTCTATTGAGATACCAGATGAGTATGCCGAGAACATATCTACACTTGGCCAAGCAATTGAATTTATTGAAAAAGCAGTAAAAGATAAGTAATATAACATTGTGGCCCTCTAGGTCTACTATCTCAAAAGCACATGTTCCGTTATGCCTATCTCTGGCTCTCTTCATTTAATCTGCTCACCTGTTACTGCAACGGCAACCACTCAAAGATTTATAAACTTTATGGCTGTTTCTTTTGCTGCTTTAATAGGGCAAGTCCGGTATTTCAATAAACTTATAGTAGGCCCAGAGGGCTATATTTTTTTACGCAGCTCTATTCTAAAGAAAAAAATCAAAAATTATCTTTGTGGACATATGTTGTAACATTTTATTAGATTTTAAACTGAAACCACTTTAAAAGCAAGATCCGAGACAGGGTAATTTTTGGCCAATAATTGGTGAAAAACGATGTTTTTTTGGTCCATTTTTTCCAGTAGCTCAACGTATAAAAGGTCGATAATTTGTGTTTTAGGTGCCTATATATGGGGTAAAAGGAAAACCCCATGTAAAGAAAGGCTCTTTTTGGACAGAAATTTGTTTAGAAATCGTCCCCATTTGTTCAGAAATCGGCCGCAGGCATTTGATCTCGGATCTTTTTGTCTACTTGTAACATTTTTTCTTGGTTTGGATGTTCTTTCCTAGGGATCCGAGATCCGATCTGAAATCTCTTGTTCCCTCTCTTGATTTGATGATGGATCTCTAAGATCATTCGTTGATAATCCAGATGTCCCTTTGGATTCTGGAAGAACATTTCTATCGACTGACCATATGTTTGTCTCAACTTTCTGACTTGACAGTTCCAGCTTTCATATTGATCGACGGATTGAAAGGTGTAGGCCGACAAGGTGCATTCTCGAATCATTCTCGGTTGTTGGTAGGTATGACCAGGGAACAGTTTTTTTTGGTGGATGGTGCTGACGGATTTGCGATATTCCCCTATTCTTAAGATCTTATCTTCAATAAAGACGGGCTGTCGCCTCATCTTGCTTGGTGATTTTTGGATCTCCTCGAAAAAGCGTTCGACCGGTGATTCTTTGGTATGATCTGTGTTCCATACAGGCCTTTCTTTATGTGATCTCATCTTTGTCCTGTGTATGGACTGATTTGTCCTTGTTTGGTAGTTTGAGGCCCCGTGTAAGATGATCTGATGGCAGATCTCTTTCACTTCCATTTCGTATTGGTCGATGATTTTGATGTTCGGGAAGAGATTCTTTAGGTGTTGCTTTGCCTTTCTTTCAATGTCCCCTTCGTGAAAGTCTTTGATCGTTCATAAGAATGGCTTCATACATTTCCCTTCTGCCTAATGGTCCTATGGAGAAAATTCTTTCTTCCCTCGCTTTGGTTATATCCATCAAGTTTTCTGTTTTTGGCCTTGAACGGCGACGTTTGATCACTCGGTTTAGGTTGAAAGTCACACCATCTGTTATGGTTTGAAAGGCATGAAATCCTTTGTCCATATACCAGACCATGGATCGAGCTCTTGCTGTTATATTGTTGCCAACAATCGTGTTTCCTATGTGAAAGTACGGACTCACAATATCCCCGTAAATCGTATTGATATTCAGCTTGATGAACGTATTCATAGGTTTGGTTTCCGCACGATTCTTTGGATACTGGGACCTCAGATGTGTGAGCTCACTCACAATCAACTTGTCCATTTTCAGAGAGGTCCAGTAATAGCACTCGTGCTCTGTCAAAAGTTTTTTTGTCTCCGGTCCTCCAATTTTGATTTCACACTTGTTTTTCCCTGTATGGGCATCCATCTTTTGTTTGAGCTTTTCGTAACTGTCCACTTTTAGACTTTTTGGATAGATGGCCGCGGATTGAATGATCAGTTTTTCGAGGAGTTCCTTTCGCTGTTCAGACGAGCATACTTTTTCGATCCATTCTAAATCGTTGTGCTGCAAGACGGCTAAGTGGATCTCATGAGTGTAGATCTTCGAGGTGTCATTGTTGAATTCTTCATCCCCATGATCCTCCCAGATGTCTTGTATACTTCTTGGAGGGATCCAACTTAAAAAATAGTCTTGAAGTATCTGAAGACGGCTTTTGGTTGAAACACGGGCAAACCAGAGGCCTTCTACGAGCTCATGACGGAATATTTTCAAAAACTTCTTTAGGGTTAAGTATTCATTTGAAAAAGCAAAGTCTGATAAAATAGAAATGGGAGACTAAAACTGGATAAATTCGAGACAAATTGGATAGCAAAAACTGGCAAAATATTTGGTTAAAAAGTGGACAAAAAAGATCATTTTGGAGCAAAATTAGACCTTTACGGAGAGGGTGGGATTCGAACCCACGGAACCTCATCGGTTCATCTGATTTCAAATCAGACGCAATCAACCAACTCTACCACCTCTCCAAGTAACATAAGATGCCACACATCATATAGTAGCATGTTATTTAACAATACACAATATCTGAACTTAACGATTATTGTTAGCTCTATCTATTTAATCGTATGTCGCCTCTGCCGTAAACTTTTTATTCACAGGGTTTACATTTTTACCTATAGAATGATCAACATTATTCACACCTTCTCGTCCTGCATTTACTTTTTCTGGTGCTACCCCATCTTTAGGATGTAAGTACTGTACTTCACCATTTGGAAAAATACGATAGATCTTAAAATCCCCAATTTTAAAACTACTTTTTAGTTGAACGCTTAATGCAAGACATTGCTCTTTTTTAGCTAGGTACAATAAATTTTCACCGTCTCTCATTATAGCAGCGCCACCTGTTGGCATTTCAAAAATTTGCTCCTTTTTGCTCGTCCATGTAATAGCATATTTTTCTTCAATCTCAGCAGCTCTTAACCATCCTCCTGTACTTCCACCAAATGTAGGAGAAGGCATCTTTAAGTTAATTGTGTTGTCCATATTTACATCCTTATTCTTCAATTAAATTATGATAGTATATTTCTGGAATAAATTATATATCATTTGTTTTTTTAGATATCAAAAGTACATAAAGCGTTTAAATAAAGTATTTGTACCTAAAAAATTAAGAATAGTAAAGTATATCTATTTTTTTACTCTTGTATGCGAGATTATACCTAGATATAAATATACACTTACTCAGAGGTAAATATATGAAATTAGCCTATTGGATGTATGCTGGTCCAGCACATATTGGCACTCTTCGAATTGCTAGTTCATTCAAGAACGTGCATGCAATTATGCATGCACCCTTAGGGGATGATTACTTCGTGTGACTTGTTAGGCTATATCGTATAATACATTTTATGAAAAGCTAAAACCCTTGTATATAGGGTTAAACTATAAGAATATGTGGGTGAGAGCCCCACTCACACAGATAGCAGGTAGTATCTCGTTGACTACTAGTTTAAAATAACATATCTTTTGGGCTAGTTTAGCATAGTTAACGAGAATGATAATTATGATGAATTAAATTCAAGCTTCAGTACTTATTAAAATATAAGTTATACTGTATAGGTATAGGGGAATATGTTGTATACAATGAAGTATGTATCCAAGCTATTAAGTTAACACGTGTACCCCAATGGAGTATTGTTTACATCTAAGATTATTAGACAACTATTCTTATGGAACAAAGAAATAGTAAAGTGCTGATTTATGTATTTTTAAAAGGTACTATTACTAAAGGATTGTCTACGAAGCAAAAGTTTTTTTTAATCAAAAAAATATGCTGACTTAGTACACTTAGATAAACTCGTATATTTTTAATATTAAGTAATAATAATGAGTAGAGAAATTTATATAGATTTCAATACAGTATTTTGGATACTAATAGACTGGAGGAATATTTATGTCTATTTAACCAAGCTTAAATCTAGAATATACAGAGCAACCAATGAAAAAACTTTATCTAAAAGTCTATTTTTACAAAAAAAGTTACTAAATTCAATTTCTATCAGATACTTAATTTTAAAAAGTACTTTAGATAAACAGCCAGATCTTTTCTTAGACCAAGATCTTTGTAAAAATAATATTCGATTCCTCGAAAGAGATTATATTAGTACTGAACGTAATCTATTGAAAAGTATCTATCCTGTACAGAACTTAGGTTATAATTGTGAAATTCTTCTAGACAGTCTTATCTATTTAGTTGTCGAGCCACAGCTCAAGGTTTGTGAGTCTGACAACAGTTTGTTCACAAACGTGTCGATGACATATCAATTTATAGACTACTTATCTAGTGCTCATAAATATAGGGTGCCTAAAATGTATTTCTATAATGCTATCAATCTGGAAGAGTTCGTCAAGACTGTGAAAGTTTCCTATATATTTAGTCGTTTTACACTCATCAAAAAAATTTGCGGCTATCTAAACTATCTATTTAGAAGAAGGATGCTTTTTAAGCATTTAGATCGAGTAAGTAATAACTGGTGTAATAGTGTTCTACAACAATATAACTTTCAGTCTTATAGTACAATATTTCAGTTGATTAAATATACCCTTTTTTATGAAGTTTCTTATTTAACTGATGTTTATTTACCTAATGATATAAATAAAACACATTGTATAAGTTCTGGCCTGGAAATTCTTTTATATAATAAAAATCAGTACTCTTTGTCAATTTTTTCGAAATTATTAAGTAGTCTTATGAATTCCAGCACTTATATCAAAATAAATATCCTGTATAGACCTTCAGATAATTATCCAAGACAACATTATTTATTTTGTGGATACCATGTACGGAGACAGTGCTACACTAATTTATTTATTAGCCCTTCTAAATCTGAACAGAGAAAACTTTTGCAGAGAGTATCTGTGATTTTTGATAAGATGCAGGGACAGTCTTTGTATAGCTTAATAAGTAGCTTAAATGTGGTATTAGCACAATGGCTTGTAAAATTCCATACAACTAGAGACTATTCTGTATTTGGTCTAATAGATTATTTAGTGTTACAAAAACTACGTCGATGGTGTTATCGAAGAAAACTTAAAGATTTGAATAAGTATTTGAATTACGAAAAGTTAACGATGCAAAGTGCTAAATCTGGATTTTATTTATTTAGTCTAAAGAAAAAATTTTTCTATGATGATTAAGGAAGCAGTAATAATTTTTTTGGTTGTACATTATCTAAGAGGAGCCGGATGAAGTGAAAATTTCATGTCCGGTTTTGAAGCCGAACATATATCATTAATATGGTAATTGTTTAGGGTAACAACGTTATGAAGTCAATGCTTGAAAGAGAAAGAGAATTTACACCTGTAACAGCAAGTGTTGTTGACAGACATGTCTTAGCGAGAGGTTCTCAAGAAAAGGTTATTAATAATATAACACGTAAAGATAAAGAAGAAAGTCCAGACCTATTAGTACTTACTCCTACATGTACATCAAGTATACTGCAAGAGGATCTAAATAATTTTGTTCAAAGAGCGTCTATTGAGACTCGATCAGATGTAATTTTAGCAGATGTAAATCATTATAGAGTCAATGAGTTACAAGCGAGTGATCGGACTTTACAGCAAATAGTTGCTTTCTATATAAATAAATCCAATATAAAGGTAAGTAGTTGTATAAAGACTGTAAAACCATCAGTTAATATCATTGGTGTTTTAAGTCTTGGGTTTCATCACCAACATGATCTGGTTGATATAAAAAGACTCTTTCAAGACCTTGATATTGAGATTAATCAAGTAATACCGGATAATGCATCTGTTCACGAATTACATAATCTCCCTAAAGCGTGGTTTAACTTCATCCCATATAGGGAAGCTGGTTTATTAACAGCACAATTTCTTTATGATAATTTTGATATGCCTTATGTTGATATTACACCTATGGGTCTGTTAAATATTAGTAATATGGTAAATAATATTCAATCTTTGTTATCAAGATTTGGTTGTCATAGAGATTATACAAATTATTTAAAGATACAGACACATTATGTTTCCCAAGCAGCATGGTTTTCTAGATCTATTGATTGTCAAAACTTAACAGGTAAAACTGCTATTGTATTTGGTGATGCCACTCATGCAGCAGCCATGACTAAAATTTTGTCAAAGGAGATGGGAATAAACGTCTTATGGTCCGGTACATACTGTACTTACGACAGTGATTGGTTTAGCATGCAAGTTCAGGATTTGTGCAGTAAAGTGGTTATTACAGATGATCATAATGTTATTGGTGATCTGATAGCTAAGACAGAGCCTAATGCAATTTTTGGTACACAAATGGAGAGACATATAGGAAAACGCTTGCAGATACCTTGTGGTGTTATTTCATCTCCCGTACATATACAAAACTTTCCTCTTAGCTATAAACCGTTTCTTGGCTACGAAGGTACAAATCAAATTGCAGATTTAATATATAATTCGTTTACCTTAGGGATGGAAGATCATCTTCTAGATTTATTTGGTGGTCATGATACAACTGAGAGTCTAAGTAGCACTTTATCTTCATATAGTACTGTTAATTGGTCCCCTGAAGCATTGAAAGAGCTTGGAAAAATTCCTGGCTTTGTGAGAGGAAAAGTCAAAAGGAATACAGAAAAATACGCATTAAAAGCAAATTATAAAACTATTAGCCTAGCTGTTCTTTATGAAGCAAAGGAAAAAGCTAATATGATATAGAATATTAAAAAAATCCATAAGGAAGATTTATTTAATCCTTATGGATTCATTGTTCAGGTACTATTTATCCTATTTAACAATTACGGTAGTATTCTGCGAGTTAACCGGTTTCATGAGATAAAGCGTGCACATATTTATTGCTAGTGAACTGTAAGCTCGAACTTTTTGAACCACTTTTATAATTTGAGGTTGATTATTGTTATCTATACTAGTTAGGTTACTATTTTGTTTTGCACATTCATCTAAAAGTTGAAAAAAATTAGGATTATCCACATCTAACGAAATAGGAAAGATTCTTGAAGCACTTTCGTTTGTTTTACGAATCACTTGCATATCGTATTGTCTTGAATCTAGACCTATTGCATTATAAAAGTCGGCTCTTTGAAAATCATTTAAATACATCGTTGCGAACACACTTAAAAGAAAAAAGCGACACCATAATCGTGATTTTAAAGTATTTAAGAATTGAGGCTGTGATTTTAGTAAAGCTGCGAAGAAATCTCCATGTCTATTTTCATCTTGACACCAGTTTTCAAAGAAACGGAAAATAGGATATATTCTATGTTCAGGATGTTTTTCTAGGTGTCTGTAGATTGTGATATATCTCCAGTATCCGATTTTTTCCGATAGATAGGTAGCGTAAAATATAAACTTTGGAGAAAAAAAAGTATATTTTCTGCTTTTAGTTAGGAAGCCCAAGTCAAGAGCAAGATTAAAATCTCCCATTGCTTTATTCAAGAAACCTGCATGTCTTGCTTCATCACGAGACATTAAAAGAAAGCATTCTGCAATAATTGGACTTGTTGTTTCTAGTCTTCTAGATAGTTCTTTATATAGTAAAAAACCAGAAAATTCAGCTGTACACGATCTTTCTAAGAATTCGATAAACAAATTTCTTGTCTCTTGATCTAATTTTTCCCATGATTGGTTAAATTCTTCATCTCTAATAAAATGTTGACGATTATAATCAGCTCTAAATTCATCTAGAATAGCTTCAAATTCATGGATGTTTTTAGAAATATCTAAGCTAGCCATCTCATTAAAGTCTGTGGTATAAAATCTTGGTGTCAAGAGTGTTTCTTTAACCTTAGATTGCCCTGGTTGTAAAGTGCTTTGCATTGGAAATTTACTATGGATAGTTATTGTTACTGTAGTATAAAGTGATCTTTACTGATAATTCTTTTTGTAATCCTATTAAAAGAAAAAGAAATATACTATGATAACTATACTTAAAACTGTAGCTATGTTATTCCTTTCTGGGAAAAATTCATATTTCTTTACGACAATTATGCATTGTTGAAAGTTAATTTATCTTTCGTACTGTGTATTTAATATAGATCGTCATGTTAGACTATTTAGTATAATATATAATATATCACTTCCAAATTATGAGTTTTACTTATTTTTAGAAGTTAATACACTAAAATTATTAAGACAATACATATACATATTATATTAAAGGATTAGAAAAGACCATATGGATATAATAAGCTTAGGTTGGGGATCTTTCATGGCTGTTTTTACTTTCTCAATAGCTTTAGTAGTATGGGGTAGAAATGGCTTTTAAACGTAGGTCTCATAAAAAGTTCAAAGATGATGCAAAAAAATAAACTCTCGAAAACAGGAGATAATAAATGCTTGGCGAAATAGTAAATTCAGCAATATTAAGCTCAGCCATGGTAATGGTTGGGCTTGTGTTAGGTTTTGTATTATTAAGAATACAAGGTGAATAGTATAAGCATGTCGTATACAGTTAATATGTTGTATAAGTATATTTATATAGTTGTAACTTAACTATGAGATTTTTATGGTATATAAGTAGTATAATACTTATATTTTTAATATTAAGTAATAACCCTAAAGCAGAAGGTCTGGGTGTGTTAGGTAGTCAAAATCAGCTTTTTAGTAATACTCGTCAGGCTACAACTGTTTTAGAAAGTTTAATTTGGGTTTTTATTGTCCTTTTTTTATCTTTTACTACAGTATTAACTATTAACTACCAATAGCTCGATTGTAATTGTACAGTAAAGTAATCCGAAATGTATTTATTGTGATATGTCGGTACATAAAAGAAATTGTCCCGTTCCCTTTGACCAACAACCTTTAAATGAGTATAAAGCACTAAAAAAATCACCTTTGTTTGAATTTTCGACCACAGAACTATCAGTGTTCATCACGAAACTGTTTTTAATATTTTCTGGTGTTAGTGCTTTTGGATTGGTAGTAACATGGCTATCTGTGGATCCTTCTAAGATATCATTCAATACTGTTATTTCTAATGTATTATTTTCATTATTAACAATAGAAATTCTACTAGTGCGCTTATATCTTGGATGGTCATATGTTTTAAAAAGATTATCCAGTGCCAGTATATTTTACGAAGAGTCGGGATGGTATGATGGTCAGCTCTGGATTAAGACCGTAGATATACTGACTCAGGATCGTTTGATAGGTATGTATCAAGTACAGCCAATAGTCGTAAAGATACGCAGGCTATTAATTGGTACATCATGCATAATTATTGTTATAAGTGTATTTCTTACTTTAATTCGCTAGACAGATACTTTATGTTTATTGTACTCTTATACAAGTTATTATTCGTGATGACGCGGGGTAGAGCAGTCTGGTAGCTCGTCGGGCTCATAACCCGAAGGCCAATGGTTCAAATCCATTCCCCGCTAGTAAATTTGTTTGTGTTGTATATGATTCCTAACTACAGGTTTGATGATATATATTCTTATATTTCTTTGAATATATTGTGGTATATTTGTAGATAGTATTTTATAGTTTAAGATTATTAACATTTAATTATTAACATTTAATGGTATCAGATATGGATTGTCTAAAAGTTGGTCAACCGGCTCCAAATTTTAGTGCTACTGCTGTACATGATCAGGAGTTTATTCCCGTCAAACTGACAGAATATTTAGGGAAATATGTTATTTTATTCTTTTACCCCTTAGATTTTACTTTTGTGTGCCCAACTGAAATTATTGCGTTCAGCGATCATTATGAACAGTTTAAAAGTATTAATACAGAAATTTTAGGTGTTTCAGTAGATAGTGAATATTCCCATCTTGCGTGGATACAAACAGATCGTGCTTCTGGCGGACTAGGTGATCTCAAATATCCTCTTGTATCAGATTTAAAAAAAAGCATCAGCAAATTATACAATGTGTTGAATAACGATGGTGTTGCGTTAAGAGGATTGTTTATAATTGATAAAGAAGGAATTATTCAATACAGTACAATTAATAATTTAGCTTTTGGAAGAAGTGTTGATGAAACGTACCGTGTCTTACAAGCAATACAGTATGTACAGGCCAATCCGGATGAAGTGTGCCCTGCAGACTGGCAACCAGGAGAAAAAACCATGATTCCTGATCCTGTTAAATCTAAAGAATACTTTACTGCTATTTAAGTGATTGAGTAAGTAGTAAGTCTTGTAACTGTTGTATTTATTTTATATTGAGGTTAAATTAATATGTCCACTTCATTGGCTGAAAAATTACGTGAAGGAACCACTAAGTCGCATAGCATGGCTGAAAATGTAAGTTTTGTAAAGTCTTTTCTCGGGGGTGTAGTAGATAAAAAATCTTATCGGAAGTTAGTGGCCAATTTATATTTTGTTTACATTGCTATTGAAGAACAGATGTTGTTTAATAAAGACCATAAATGTATTAAGCCAATCTATTTTTCTGAGCTCAATAGGAAGATAAGCTTAGAAGAGGATCTGAACTATTACTATGGAAGTAACTGGAAAAATGAAATATGTGCTTCTGAAGCAACTCAAATATATGTAAAACGTATACAAGAGATAGGTATGAATCAGCCAGAATTGCTAGTTGCACATGCTTACACAAGATATATGGGTGATCTTTCAGGTGGACAAATATTGAAAAAAATCGCTCAAAAGGCAATGAATTTACCAGACGACAAAGGTACATATTTCTATGATTTTTCTTTGATACAAAATGAAAATGAATTTAAAGAAAATTATAGAAATCAGTTAAATTTGATACCTGTTGACGAAGATCAAATATCTGATATAATCGCTGAAGCTAATATAGCTTTTACATTGAATATGAAAATGTTTCAAGAATTAAATTCGAGCTTAATTAAAATTATGCTGATGCTTTTGGTAAATACTATGAGTAGTCTTAAAATAAATCAAAACTTTAAACCTAAAACAAATAGTAAATAGTTAATTTAATATATGCCTAAATTGAAAAGTTCTTCATCTGTAAAGAAAAGATTTAAAATAACCAGTTCTGGATATGTACTCCGTCGTAAAGCCTCTAAAAGTCATCTTTTGGAAAAAAAATCACAGTCTAGAAAGAAAAATTTATCTCGCGTTGTAAAAGTATATCCGGGAGATCTAAAGGGTTTGCTACAGAAGTATTTGACTTAAAATTATTCTAAGGAGACGAAGAAATGACACGTGTAAAAAGAGGTAACGTTGCAAGGAAAAGGAGAAAGAAGATTCTGAAGCTAGCTTGTGGATATCGCGGCGCGCATTCAGGATTATTTAGAACTAGCAAACAACAAGTGATGAAAGCATTAAGGTATTCTTATATCGGTCGTAAGAATAAGAAAAGAGAATTTCGACGTTTATGGATTGCTAGGATCAATGCGGCAGTTAGGGTAGATAATTTAAGATATAGTACATTTATACATAAATTAAAACAATCTGACATTGGTCTAAATAGAAAAATGTTAGCACAAATGGCTGTCCTTGATCCTAAAAGTTTTGAACATTTAACTCGTCAGTTGATTTAGTTTGTTTTAGTATTGCTAAACAAGTGTATTTCTAAATCAGTTTATTTGTTGTAAAATGTACCGTCCGACTAGTATTAAAGCATGGAAATGCTCATCATTGCTAGAACTTATAGGTTTAGGTAAAACATCAAGAGCTGTTTGTATATTTTCTTCTGCAAGGTCTTTAGCTTTTTTTAGTCCTTGATTATTACAAATTATATTTACAGCTTCATCGATATCTCTGTCGTTCTCAAATTCATTTTTTATATACTTTTGCAATTTGTAAGATTCTTGTAATGTAAATAGAATAGGTGCAGTTAAATTGCCGTTTTTTAGATCAGATCCGACAGGCTTACCTAAGTCTTTATTAGAACCTATAACATCTAGTATATCATCAATGATTTGGAATGCTAAGCCAATATGTTTGCCATACAGATAATATCTTTTCTGTATATTTTTATCTAAGTCGCTTAACATGGCAGCTCCTTGACAGCTAGCAGCTATTAGCGAAGCTGTTTTGTAGAAAGATTTTTCTAGGTAATCATTCATAGAAGTATTAAGATCAAATTTCACAAGACCCTGTCTTACTTCACCCTCTGCAAAGTCTGTGATAACTTTTGAAATGGTTTTTACTACGTTTAAATTATTTAAGTTAGCTAAGTACCAAGAAGATTGAGCAAATAAAAAATCTCCTGCCAAGACAGCAACTTTATTATTAAACATGCTATGTACAGTTGTTACTCCTCTCCTTGTTACGCACTCATCAATAACATCGTCATGTACTAGACTGGCTGTGTGTATAATCTCGGTAATTTCTGCCAATCTTCTATGTTCTGGTGTAACATTATAGTTAGCTTGAGTATTTCTTGCGATCAGAATAACAAGTGCAGGCCTTAGTCTCTTACCTCCAGCTGAGAATAAGTGTTCGGAAGCTGCGTTTAATATTGGATGTCTAGCACCGACCATAGATTGTAGATTACTGTTCAAGACATTTAAGTCGTTTTCTACAATTGAAAATATGTGTTGAGTAACCATATAAGTATATTTTTGATGGAAAATATTATAAGCTAAGCCGCACAGATAATTTTTCTGTATTAGAACATGCTTAGATGCAATATTATAACATAGTTTTATCTGTAAAAGCCGATAATAATATTTTTTGAAGATTCATTGAGAATTCTCAATCTTTATAATAAATAACCCGGTTAGGAAAGATTGTATGGACCGTGAGCAAGATATATGCTCTATAATGGTCAATTGTTGTCTATGTATTAATGATATGGAGACAGATATTATATATGAATGATAAAGTTGTATTTCCTCTTGTACACAACAAGGATCAACTATTTGCTAAAGATAATATTCTTGCACTTTATAAAGATATGATTTTAGGTCGTGGTTTTGAAGATATGTGCGCTCAAATGTATTATCGTGGTAAAATGTTTGGCTTTGTGCATTTATACAACGGTCAAGAAGCTGTTTCTACGGGAGTTATAAAAGCACTACAGCCTGATGATTTTGTGTGTAGTACGTATAGAGATCATGTGCATGCTTTAAGTAAAGGCGTGCCTTCTGCAGAAGTAATGGCTGAATTGTTTGGTAAAGAAACAGGTTGTAGTAAAGGTAGAGGCGGTTCTATGCATATTTTTTCAGCAAAACATAACTTTTTGGGTGGTTTTGCTTTTATTGGTGAAGGTATACCTGTAGCAACAGGCGCTGCTTTCCAAAGCATATATCGTAAGCAGGTGCTAAAATCTGTTTCTGAAATTCAAGTAACAGCATGTTTTTTTGGAGATGGAACTAGTAACAATGGACAATTCTTTGAATGTCTTAATATGGCTGTTTTATGGAAATTGCCAATTATTTTTGTTGTTGAAAATAACCAGTGGGCTATAGGTATGGCTCATCACCGTTCCGCTTCTACTCCTGAAATCCACAAGAAAGCATCTGTATTTGGTTTACCAGGTATTGAGGTTGATGGTATGGATGTCCTAGCAATGCGTAAAGTCGCTTTAGAAGCTGTGGCGAGGGCTAGATGTGGTGAAGGGCCAACATTAATTGAAGCGTTAACCTACAGGTTTAGAGGCCATTCACTTGCAGATCCTGATGAATTAAGATCTAGAGATGAAAAAGAAGCATGGATAGCTAGAGATCCTATTAAACGCTTATATAGACATATTATAAACAATAAGATAGCTGATAAAAATGATCTGAAACTAATAGAGGAACAAGTTGAAGAAGAAATTGAACAATCAGTTGAATTTGCTTTGTCTAGCCCTGAACCAGATGTCAAGGAATTGCATAAATACTTATTTGCTGAAGACTAAATAATAGGGAACACTAAATTTATTAACTTGCAAAAGATTTGATATGACTAAAACTCTACTTTTTGATGCTTTGCGAGAAGCTACTGACGAGGAGATGGCAAAAGATGGCCGTGTTCTGGTAATAGGAGAAGATGTTGGCCACTACGGAGGATCATACAAGGTTACGAAAGGACTCCATGCTAAATATGGTGACTTGCGTGTTCTAGATACACCGATTGCTGAAAATAGTTTTACTGGGATGGCTATTGGTGCTGCTATGACTGGCTTAAGACCTATCGTAGAAGGTATGAATATGAGCTTTTTATTACTTGCTTTTAATCAAATTTCTAATAATGCTGGTATGTTGAGGTATACTTCTGGTGGTAATTTTAAGATACCTCTTGTAATTAGGGGACCTGGTGGCGTTGGTAGGCAGTTGGGAGCTGAACATTCTCAAAGATTAGAAGCATATTTCCAGGCTATTCCGGGATTGAAGATAGTTGCTTGCTCAACACCATACAATGCAAAAGGACTTCTTAAGTCAGCTATACAAGATGATAATCCGGTGATTTTCTTTGAACATGTCTTACTATATAACTTACAAGAGAGTATACCGAATCACGAATATACGCTACCTTTAAACAAAGCAGAATTAGTGAGAGAAGGTAAAGATATAACTATTCTAACCTATTCTCGCATGCGACACCATGTTGTACAGGCTGTAGATGTCCTTAAACAAGAAGGTTATGATCCAGAAGTAATAGATTTAATATCATTAAAACCTCTGGATATTGAAACCATATGTAAATCTGTTAGGAAAACACATTTAGTAGTTATTGTTGAAGAATGTATGAAAACAGCAGGAATTGGATCTGAACTAATAGCATTAATTAATGAGAATGCTTTTGATGATTTAGATGCTCCTGTTGTACGTTTATCTTCTCAGGATATACCGACACCTTATAATGGTAGCTTGGAAAAAGCGACAGTGATTCATCCTCAACAGATCATTGATACAGTAAAGAAAATGTTAAGTATAGGAGTACATAAATAACAGACAATTTATGCAAGGATAATATTTTGATTTATCCTTGCACTAATCTTAAAAGTTGATTTCTGCTGCTTGTACTTTTTCCCATTGTTTTTTCTTTAGTACAAAGAAAATTTGAGATATTGTAACAGCGATGAAAAATGCTATCATACCTTGTATGCGAGCAGGACTTTGTAGAACTATTTCAGTTTCATTTTGTCCAAAACCTCCTACGTTAGGATCTTTCGTAATTGGTTGATCAAGTGCAATAATTTCACCTACTTTTACTTTTAACTCAAGTCCAAGTCCAACTTTTTGAGTAATAGTATCATTATTGCTTGTTAATATACTAATTTGATATCCTCCTTTTTCTAAACTATCAATATTAGTAATTTTTCCATTTACGTTAGACAGAACTGGATTATTATTACTTTTATCTCCAGTTGGGTATACTTGGCCTCTGCCTCTATTTGCGCCTACAAAAACAGGATATTTTAAGAAAGCTGCACTTTTATTCACAGCTGGATCTGGCGATAAAATGGGAAAAATAATTTCTCTATTTTTATCTCCCGAAATAGGTCCAACCACTAGAATGTTGTCTTTACTGGTACTGTATGGCTGAATATATACACCTTTGGTTTTTGCTTTCAATTCTTCTGTCAGACGTTTGGTCGGAGCCAACTTAAATCCTTCAGGTAAAATTACAACTGCCCCTACATTCAAAGGCCCTTTACTTCCATTTCCGAGAATTTGTTTAGCTTCGCTATCATAAGGTATTTTAACAACAGCTTCGAAAACAGTATTTGGTAATACAGCTTGTGGCACTTCTATTTCAGCAGCTTTTTGTGCTAAATGACAGTTAGCGCATACGATACGGCCTGTTGCTTCCCTAGGATTTTCATATGCTTGTTGAGCATAGATCGGAAATGCTCCTACGTTACTAACATTAATATAAAGAAATGTCGCTATCCCTATAAAAACGTAAGTTAATTTCTTAATTTCAGTATAAAACTTATGTGAGTAGCTTAATATCATAAAGGTGTTTTATTAGTATAAAATAGTTGTTTTCGGTATATGTAAGTCTAGAATAAATATTGATTTACATTATTGCTGGATAGAATATTGTATAAATATTTAGCTTTAAAGTCTGCTTTACATATTTACCTATTATATTATAGAACAGTTCTCTTTGTATTTATTTCTTTAATATTATAAGTACACCAACTCCGCTAAAGTATAGTACAAGTATTGCAGTAGCCATTAAGGTTTGTGTAAAAGGATCAGTTGATGGTGTTAAGATAGCACCTAGTATTGTGGAAACTACTATTACATACTTCCATACTGATAACATCTGTTGAGATGAAATAATGTTCAAAAGACCCAAAAATACCTGCAATATTGGTATTTGAAAAGCCAGACCAGTACTTAGTAGTAACAATAAAATAAAATCAAAATATTGTTCGAAAGACCATATAGGTTCGATGATATCTGATCCATAGTTAATAAAAAATGTAAGAGCCGCAGGTGCTAATATTTTGTATCCGAAAAAAATCCCTATAAAAAAAAGACATACTGACCCTATTAGAGAAGGTACAATAACCTTTGCTTCGTTACCAGTTAAACCTGGTAGTATAAATTTAATAACTTGATAAATAGCAATCGGTAGTGAGAATAAAATTCCACAATAGACAGCAATTTTAATGGAGACAAAAAAATATTCTCCTGGAGCTAACTGTAAAAACTTTACTCCTTCAGCAGGTTGTTGAAGTAAAATAGTTAATTTTTTTAATATTAAAAAACTTGCCATTGTGGAGGTGGCAAACAGTATTATTGTAACCAAAACCCTTTGCCTTAGTTCACCTAAATGCTCAGAAATAGACATTTCTTCTTTCTTATCATCCTTCTGACCAAGTTCATCTGTTGAATATTTCATGTCTTTTTTCGTAGTGTTTATTTGGTACCAGTATATTGTTATCTTAGATAAGAAGATATGTATAAATTAAGAATTAGTTATTTGCTTCATTTGAAATATTAGTCTTTCAGTGATAATATCTATCGAAGTATTACGAAAGATATCTTTATTCAAGCTAGTTTTATTTCTATCTATAATATATAAGTACAATTATAATATTACCATTAATTAGCAAGTTATTTATGACACATATTTGGTATTGTTATGTGTACTACAATTTAAATATTGGGTAACTAGATAATTAGATAACAGTAAAGTTAAGGAGACTTCACTTATGAGTGTTAAGGCAAGTGGTGGAAGCCCGGTAGCCCAGCCACAGCTTTACCGGACTGCAGCTATCTCGACAATTATTCAAGCTGAGCAGCAAGATAGATTTTTACAGCTAGGCGAGTTAAATCAGCTAGTAGCTTTTTTGAATTCAGGAAATAGAAGGTTAGAAATAGCGAATATATTAACTCAAAATGCTGACTTATTAGTTGCTAAAGCAGCTGATAAAATTTTTACAGGTGGCTCAGCTATCTCGTATTTAGAAAGGCCACAAGCTGCTTTTGTAGATAATACCAGTACTGGATCAATGCCAATAAAGCAATCCGAATTAAAGTCTGTTAACTCAGGGCCATCAGTAAACCCAGTAATTAATAGTTCAGATGGTGTTCCACCTGGATTTAAACCAATCAATGTGACTAAATATGGAAATATCCGTATGAAAAAGTCTTTAAGAGACTTAGATTGGTTTTTAAGATATCTTACTTACGCAATAGTTGCCGGTGATCCTAATATATTATCAGTAAATATTCGTGGATTACGTGAATTAATTGACAATGCATGTTCCAGCGCTGCTGCTAGTGTGGCTATAAGAGAAATGAGAAAAATAGCTGTTCTTTTGTTCAAGGATGATAAAGAGTCTGTGGACTTAGTAATACAATACTTTAATGTTGTTATCAGTGAGTTTGAAGCTTCAAGCTATACTGATGTATTAAGAAAAAGAACATCGGGTGATGTACAAGGTCTAAGGCTTCCTAGAATATATGCCGAAGCAGGTAGCACTAGCCAAAAATTTGTTATGAAATCTAGCTTATCATCTAATGAGAAAAGTGCAGTTGTTAAGGCGTGTTATAGACAAGTTTTTGAAAGAGACATTGATAAAGGTTACAGCATATCTTTTTCTGATCTAGAATCACAAGTAAAAAATGGACAGCTTTCTATCAAAGAATTTGTGCGAGCAATAGGTAAGTCTGAAGTATATAGAAAACAATTCCTTGAACCATTTGTAAATAGTAGAGCTGTTGAACTAGCTTTTAGACATTTCCTTGGCAGAGGACTAAGTTCGTTAGATGAATTCAAGAAGTTTTTTGCTGTAATATCTCAAAGAGGACTATCAGGTCTAGTAGATGATTTAGTGAATTCTAGTGAGTATGCCGACTATTTTGGTGAAGAGACAGTGCCTTATTTACGTCCTCTGGGTTTGGAGCCTCAAGAGTGTAGAAACTGGGGACCTCAAATTGATTTATTTAACTATAGTGCTCCATTCAGAAAAGTTCCTCAATTTGTTACTTTGTTTAGTAATTATACTAAAGCTCTCCCAGACCAACATCCTTACGGAAGAGGTAACGATCCACTTCTAATACAATTTGGTGCTGTTTTCCAAAAAGATACACAAAATCCTAATAGTAATCCCGCACCTTTTGGTAAAGATACTAGACGGTTATTAATTCGCCAGGGCCCTGGTATTTACAATCAGATGAGTAATCCACAGGTTAGAGCAAAGGATCCAGGTTCGTTGGGACCAAAAGTATTTAAGTTGCCGGCAGGATCAGTAAGTAGATTACAATCAAGTCTATCTAGGGAAGCAATAGTTAATGCTTGTTATCTACGAGTATTTGGAAGAAGAGTCTATGAAGAGGAACTGCTTATCTTTAAACCTACAGAGAGTAAATTAAGAGATGGTTCTATTTCTGTTCGTGATTTTATTAGATATTTAGCTAAATCGTCAGTTTTTCGATCATTGTATTGGGAAAAACTGTATGTATGCAAATCAATAGAATACATACATAACAGATTATTAGGAAGACCTACTTATGGTCGCCAGGAAATTAATCAATACTTCGACATAGTCTATAAGCAGAATTACTATAATATGATAGATGCTATAATAGATAGTGCCGAATATGAAGAAACTTTTGGTCAGGACACTGTCCCATATGAAAGATATTTAACTTCAAGCGGACTATCTAGTCGAAGTGTTAAAAGACCTTCTAAACCTATCTCTTCTGCTAAATCATCTAATAGATTTATACAATTAGGTCGGATTCAAGAATCACGAAGCGCAAATAGTATCACTAGACGAGTTAATCAAGGTGTATCAGATATTAGAGATCAAATAGTAGTGTTTAAACTAGATAGTCGTTCACCTGTCAATCTAGAAACTTTGCTACGTGCTAGTTATAGACAAATCTTCGAAAGAGACTTAAATCCATTTAGCTTAGGCTATGAACTAGTCGATCTTGAACGTGCTTTTCTAGCATCAGAATTAACTGTGCAACAGTTAATTGAAAAATTAGGATGTTCATCATTGTATGCTAAAGAATTTTACCAGCCTTATCCGAATACTCAAGTTATTGAGTTCGGTACAAAACACTTCTTAGGAAGGGCTCCTAATAATCAGGCAGAGATTAGGTTTTATAACCAAATATTAGCTTCTCAAGGAATCAAGGCGTTTATCAGTTCCTTAGTCAATAGTAAAGAATATAAAGCAATATTCGGGATTAATATAGTTCCTTACCGTCGTTTTCCTACTTTGCCAGCAGCTAATTTTCCAAATACGGAAAGGTTATATCAGAAGTTAACCAAACAAAATGATACAATTATAGTTCCAAGTTTTAAGCCTGTCCAGGGTAACCAGTAAAACAACTTTCTTGCTTTAGTACTTTGCTGAAAATAAAATCCACAACGATGTAAGTCATGTAATATAAGATAGGTGAGTGATAATATTAATATATTTTGTCTGGTATAATTTTATTTACACAAATAACTTGTACGCTGTGCATAAATAATATCCACAATTTGGTTAAAGATTAAAGGAGTTCGATTTATGAGTATTGTTACAAAGTCAATTGTCAACGCTGATGCAGAAGCTCGTTATTTAAGTCCAGGTGAGTTAGATAGAATTAAAAGTTTTGTTTTATCTGGTCAACGTCGTCTACGTATAGCACAAATTTTAACCGAAAACAGAGAAAGAATTGTTAAACAAGGTGGGCAACAATTATTTCAAAAGAGACCGGATGTCGTTTCACCTGGTGGTAACGCTTATGGGGAAGAAATGACAGCAACATGCTTAAGGGATTTAGATTATTACTTAAGATTAGTTACCTATGGAATAGTAGCTGGTGATGTAACTCCAATAGAAGAGATAGGATTAGTTGGAGTAAAAGAAATGTATAATTCTTTAGGCACTCCTATTTCAGGAGTTGCAGAAGGAGTTAGATCAATGAAAAATATTGCTTGTTCATTACTATCTGGTGAAGATTCTGCTGAAGCAGGCTTCTACTTTGATTATACTCTAGGTGCAATGCAATAAATGCTAGATCAAATGCTCCTGTAGCTATAACTAAGATAATAAGATAAATAACTGATAATTCATTACAAAGGAATAATTATATTATGCAAGATGCCATTACTTCTGTAATTAACGCTGCTGATGTTCAAGGCAAATATTTAGATGATAATTCTGTAGAAAAACTTCGTGGCTATTTCCAAACTGGTGAGTTAAGGGTCCGTGCGGCAGCTACTATTGCTGCTAATGCTGCTACTATTATCAAAGAATCTGTTGCTAAATCTCTTCTTTATTCTGATATCACGCGACCAGGTGGTAACATGTATACAACTAGAAGATATGCAGCATGTATAAGAGATCTAGATTATTATCTGCGCTATGCTACCTATGGTATGTTAGCTGGAGATCCTTCTATTCTTGATGAAAGAGTTTTAAATGGTCTGAAAGAAACTTATAATTCTTTAGGTGTTCCCATTGGTGCTACTATTCAGGCGATACAAGCAATGAAAGAAGTTACTATCAGCTTGGTAGGCGCTGATGCAGGCAAAGAAATGGGTCTTTACTTTGATTATATTTGCTCAGGATTGAGTTAAATTTACAAAAGTTCTCTATAAACAAGATAGCATAAATGTAATATGCTATCTTGTTTAATACTAATTGGTTACATTGGCTAGTGCTTGTAGTCTTGCACGTGCTTTTCTTATACTTTGAGTTGCTTCAATTTTTGCTTTTGAGCTCGACGCTTCAGCTAGTTTTATTGAAGCGTCGTCAAGGTTTTTTTGAGCAAGTTCAGGATCTATGTCTGAGGCTTCTTCAGCCCCATTAACTAAAATAGTAATTTTGTTGTTCTCTACTTCAGCAAATCCACCCAATAAAACAATTGGTATCCATTCTTTATCGATTCTTACACGCATAACACCTATATCTAGGGCTGTTAGGAGTGGTATATGTCCAGTTAATATCCCTAATTGCCCTGTGCTACTTGGTAAAATTACTTCTTCAGCATTCGCATCCCAGACTGTCCTATCTGGTGCAATTACACGAATATTTAGTGTCATAGGTAATGTCTATTAATTAACTTTTTAATTTTTCTGCTTTGCTAATAGCTTCGTCTATGTCTCCAACAAGGTAAAATGCTTGTTCTGGAAGATCATCTAACTCACCACGAAATATCATCTGAAAACCTTTAATTGCATTTTCCAATGATACATATTTACCAGGCGATCCAGTGAATACTTCAGCAACAAAGAAAGGTTGTGATAAAAATCTTTCAATTTTACGTGCTCTTGCTACTGTCAAACGATCTTCTTCAGAGAGCTCATCAAGTCCTAGGATCGCGATAATATCTTGCAATTCTTTATATCTTTGTAGCGTTGATTTAACCTGTTGTGCTGTACCATAATGTTCTTCTCCAACAATATTTGGTTGTAACATTGTTGAGGTTGAATCCAGAGGATCAACTGCTGGATAAATACCTTTTGCAGCTAAACCACGAGATAATACAGTAGTTGCATCCAAATGAGCAAAGGTAGTTGCTGGAGCAGGATCTGTTAAATCATCAGCTGGTACATATACAGCTTGAATAGACGTAATCGAACCTTCGGTTGTAGAAGTAATTCTTTCTTGTAACCCTCCCATCTCAGTAGCCAATGTTGGTTGATAACCTACTGCAGAAGGCATTCTTCCAAGTAGTGCAGATACCTCTGATCCTGCTTGGACAAAGCGAAAAATATTATCAATAAAAAGTAACACATCTTGTTTATTTATATCGCGAAAATATTCGGCCATTGTCAAAGCAGTCAAACCTACTCTCATTCTAGCCCCTGGTGGTTCATTCATTTGGCCGTATACTAGAGCTACTTTAGAGTTAGCTAAGTTGTCCTCATCAATAACTTTAGATTCTTTCATTTCTTCATATAAATCATTACCTTCCCTTGTTCTTTCACCCACACCACCAAAGACTGATACTCCACCGTGCGCTTTGGCAATATTATTAATCAACTCCATGATGAGAACTGTTTTACCAACCCCAGCTCCACCAAATAAACCTATTTTACCTCCTCTTCTGTACGGGGCTAAGAGGTCTACTACCTTAATCCCTGTCTCAAAAATAGATGGTTTAGTTTCTAATTGAGTGAAAGATGGTGCTGATCTATGAATTGGTAAGCTAGAGTCTGCGTCCACAGAACCAAAACTGTCTACAGGTTCTCCTAAAACATTAAAAATTCTTCCTAGTGTGGGTACGCCAACAGGAACAGTTATGGGAGCGCCTGTGTCGACCACTTCTAAACCTCTTTTTAGCCCATCTGTAGCACTCATGGCTACCGCACGCACTCTGTTATCACCTAAAAGTTGCTGCACTTCGCATGTAATGGTACCTTCAGGACCTTGTACTTTTAAGGCATTAAAAACTTTTGGTAATTTACCATCAGCAAATTCTATGTCCAGTACAGGTCCAATAATTTGGGTAATAGAACCATTATTAGTTGTTGTAACCATAATTATATTATTATTATTTCAGTGGATAAAATGTGATGTGATGTTATGTAATATAATAGTACTACACTTGTACTTCACTTTGAACATAACATTAATCAATTTGATATACTTCATTGTATATTAAAAATGTATAATTTGTATCAAAATTCGAACTTTATTCATATCCTTATGCTCGGATTTGACGACCAGTAGTTTTCAACCAATTTTGAGCTTCAATATAATTATTGGGTGCTAGGTATATTGCTTGTTGCCAATAAAGAGCGGCTTTATCGAACATACTTTTAGAAATGTTCAAGTTATTTTTGTTAGCAGCTTTGATGCCTTGGTAGTGATATATTACTGCAATATTATTTAAAGCTTGTGTAAGTCTTGTATTCAATTCTAGTGCTTTATGGTAATATTCTAATGCCTTTATATGCTCTCCATTACTACCATAAATTAAACCAATATTATACAGTATATAACTTCTATCGTAAGGGTCTTCTTCTAAATTCAATGCTTCATAGTAATTTTCTAAAGCTTCTGCATATTCTCCTTCTGATTGTGCAGACATACCGTCTCTGTAATAGCAAAAAGCCTGTTTCTCTTCTTTACTGGTCGGTAGGACCTTTAATACAATGTCAGCTAAGACTGTAAAGGTTTTATCAATAAAGTTATCATTTTTTTGAGATCGTGACATAATATAATCCTTATTCCTTATATGTATGTAAAATTTACATTAAATACTAAATATCATATTCTGCATATATATTTATTTTAACTTATAATATACCTCTGAGTACAAATGTCTCGTTTAACCAAAATTGATGTCTTTAACTATTACAATATGACTTGCTCATTAGATGTACTACTATATAAAATAACTTTTATTATTAACAGAACAAATAGATATGAATAAAATATACTTACAAGCCCACAAAGATGCACCAGCAGAATATTTAAATTTAGAAAGTCCTAAAATAATTTACTACAGTAAGCATAAGTCAGCTGATCCTGTAGAACCAGTAAGTTCCATAACTGATGTTATGGTTAATGAGATAAACAGTCTTGTTTTAAATAGAGCAGAAAAAAGACAAAAAAATTATGACAAAATTGTAGACCCATTGGAGGTGAAAAAAAATAAAATCAAGCAAAGGAAAAAAATACGCTCAAAAATACACATAAACGATGACGACGAAAACATAACTCAACGTTATCAGGCAGTAGGGAAAAAGTCTGAAAATGTAGAATTATCTTTAATGCGCCCTCCTAAACCAAATAAAAAGAAAGAGAATCACAAGAAATCGATAAAGTCAACTGATTATCTTCAACCAGTTACTGCACCATTAAAAAATAATATACAAGCTAGTAATGATAAAAATGATATTCGAGAAATTACTTTGAATCACCCTGTATCTATCCAAGAGCTAGCCAATTATTTATCTATACCAGCTACAGAAATTATTAAATCACTGTTTTTGCGAGGTATTTCTGTCACCATCAACCAGGTGATAGATATTAACATGGCTGCATCCATAGCATCACAATATGATATCAAAGTTCACACATACAAAGATAAGCGTAAAACAAATGTTTTAGATAAATCTAATTTGAAAAATGATAAAGATTTGAGTGATATATACCAGAGACGTACTCCAATTGTAACTGTTTTTGGACATGTAGATCACGGTAAAACTACCTTAGTAGACAAAATATGTAAATCTGATGATACTAGGTTAGAATCTGGTGGTATTACACAGTCTGTCAAAGCTAAAGAAGTTCATGTGAACTACAATAGTGAGGAAAGGCCAATTATAATTTTAGATACTCCTGGACATGAAGCATTTTATGATATGCGAATGAGAAGCATGCAAATTACAGATGTAGCTGTGGTTGTTATTGCTGCAGACGATGGATTGCAAAAGCAAAGTATTGAGTCTATCCAGGACTTACAGGAAGATAATATTCCCTTTATAATAGCTATTAATAAAATTGATAAGAAAAGTACAAATATACTAAATATAAAACAGGAATTGACAAATTATAACATATTGACTGATGATTTGGGAGGTGATATAACTGTAGTTGAATTGAGTGCTTTGAAAGAAATTAATATAGATCAATTATTAAGCACAATTATTGATATAAGTGATCAACAAAATCTCCGGGCCAATTGTTTCGGTGAAGCATCAGGAACAGTTCTAGACTCTTATCTAGAGAAGAAGCAAGGCTCAGTGGCAAGATTGCTCGTACAAAATGGAATATTAAATATAGGAGATTATATCTCTAATGGACAGGTAGTCTTCAAAGTAAGAAGTATTATAGATTGTAAGAAGAATCGTATATATAGTGCTGGACCATCCTCAATAGTAGATGTATTTGGTATGGAAATGACTTTGAGATCAGGCAGTCTTTTTAACGCTATTAGTGATGAAAAATCTGCAAAGAGACAATTGTCTGATTACCAAAAACACAAGGAACAATATTCTAGAGACTATCGTAAACTCAACACCCGTTTAACTTTAGATCAGCCATTGAATCAAGACAGTCATATAAGAACAAAAGCAATAAACTTGATATTAAAGACTGATTCCGAAGGAACAATTAATGCTGTTTTAAATGCCCTTATGAACATACCTCAAAAAAAGGTTCAACTAAACATTATTGAAGCACATATAGGTCAAGTTACGACGGGAGATATTAACTTAGCTAGTGTCAGTAATGCGACAATCGTAAGTTTTAATCAAGATTCTTATGATGCTGAACAGGTCAAACATAAAATAAATGTTAATATTGCTCATTTTAAAGTGATATATGATTTAATAGATTATGTTCAGGAGCTCATGATTCAACTAGTTGAAACTGATTACGATGAAGAAGTAATTGGTAAAGCACAAGTTGAAAATATTTTTGCAGTAAGTAAAGGTATTGTGGCAGGATGTATTGTACAAAATGGAAAGTTAAAAGTTGGTGCCCATATGAAAGTTTTTAGACAAGATAGTATAGTACACAGTGGTGAAGTTAGTTCATTGAAACGGTTAAAAGAAGATGTATTGGAAGTATTTAAAGACACTGAATGTGGTATAATGTCTAACAATTTTAGTTCTTGGGAACTTAAAGATAGAATTGAAGTATATGATCTTATTGAAAAGGAAAAATCACTGTAGATTCTTTATTGATTTCTTTTATCCATGTGTTATAAATGATCAATTTATAATACGATGAGTGTTTACTTAATCATTAAGATTAGGCTAAAATCTACTTTAGCCAATAACCATATAGTTTAAGAAGTGATAGTCAAAGACAGTTAGTCCTTATTTAGAAATGGCAACAATGCTAAAATTCTAGCCTGTTTAATAGCTTTTGTAAGCTTTTTTTGTTGCTTAGCAGTAAGACCTGTAGATCGACGAGGTAAAATCTTTCCTTGCTCCGTGATAAATTTTCTTAATAAATCAATATCTTTGTAGTCTAATACCTCGGCATTGTTAATCGGTGAAAGTTTTTTATTATATAAAGCCATAGTAAAATATTGTTTTTATTTAATCTCTTTGAATATAGAATGACAATTACATTGTCTACAAAACTTTTTTAATTCCAGTCTATTAGGAGTATTTCTTCGGTTTTTAGAACTTGTATACCGAAAAATACCATTCTTTCTTTTATTTATATTAGATATGTTAGTACATTGACATTCTAACGTAACTGTCATACGTGCTCCCTTGCTTTTCCCCATTTGTTTAGATCCTTCTTAGTAACCTGATGATAAGTATGTTAATTAAATAACAGTATCACATGATTACGTACTAACTATCAAGTACTGGACGAACTTTTCAGCAGATCTATAATTATCTATTGTAGATTTTAAAGTATTGATGCTATAATTATAACCAAAATAATGCACGATCAATTCAGGGATACAAAATAAAATGGCTAAAAACGCATCTATACTTAAGTCCATTTCTATAGCTGATAGAAATAGAAAAAACAATCGAAGCTATAGATCTGTGATTAAAACCTTAACAAAGAAATTCTTAATAAGTTTGGATAATATCAATGTGACAGAAGATATTAATACACTTAATAAAAGCTTATCCTTGATATATAGCAAAATAGATAAGGCTACTAAAAAAGGAGTATGGCATAAAAATAACGCCGCTAGAAAAAAAGCTTTTTTATCTAAGCAATTAAAATTAGTTAGTGCAAAGAATACAGATAAATAAATACTGTTACAAGCTATAGTTACAAATGCTAGTTTACTAATAATTAAAACTATAAATTATATACAGATATTCTTGTAAACTCTACTGATGTGGTGAATTTTGGGTCCTATATTTTGAGTTAACTTAACAACTAAAGTATCGCCACTTTAGTGTGTTTTATACTTATGTTGTTATAACACTTAAGTAAAGGAAAGATAATATATGATAGCATCACAACCGAATCTTATTCATTCTACATTTCCTGATCTAGCTGATATTCAAGTCAACAGTTTCCGTTGGTTTTTAGCGGAAGGTTTATGTGAAGTATTAGAGTTTTTTCCTGTTATTACCGATCCTACGGGTAAGCTTGAATTACAGTTTTTTGGTAATGATTATAAGCTCAAATTTCCTCGTTATAGCGTTCGGAGAGCTAAAAGTCGTGATCGTACTTATAGTGCTCAAATTTATGTTCCTTCTAAGCTTACACGCAAAGATATTGATTTATATAATCACAAAAATAGCTTAGCGAATTTCACGAATATTAGTATCGGACGAGGATCAGTTGGTCATCAAGAGGTTAATCCTATCTACAAAAAATATAAAAAACGTCCTGTTTTTATAGGTGACTTACCTCTTATGACTAACAGAGGTACTTTTATAATTGCTGGTACTGAGAGGGTGATTATTAACCAAATTATACGGAGCCCTGGAATTTATTATAAGAAAGAACTAGACAAGAACGATAAACATATATTTAGTGCCAGTTTAATTTCGAATCGTGGCTCGTGGTTAAAGTTTGAAATTGATTCTAAAGGACAAATTTGGGTTCGTATAGATAAAACACATAAAGTAAATGCTTATGTATTCTTACGAGCAATTGGATTAACTCAAAACGAGATTAAAAAGGGTCTTAGTAAATATACTTTTTTAGTAAATGCTTCTTTAATATATGAAAAGAAAGAATTGGATAAAGAGATTGGAAAAATATCTGTTGAAGATATATCTGATGAGGAAGCATTATTAATAGTCTATAGTAAGCTGCGTCCTAACGAACCTGCAACTGTGTCTATAGCCCAACAAATGTTATATTCTAGATTTTTTGATCCAAAACGCTATGACTTAGGTGAAGTTGGAAGGCATAAAATTAATAAAAAACTCAATCTTGATGTCCCCATATCTTTCCGAGTTTTATCACCTCAAGATATTATTATGGCTATAGATTATTTGATTAATCTGAGAGAACAAAACACAGGTACTTTAGATGATATTGATCATTTGGGGAATCGAAGAGTCAGATCTGTAGGGGAATTACTTCAAAATCAGATTAGAATAGGACTAAATCGCCTAGAAAGGATTATTCGCGAACGTATGATTATATGTGATCTGGATTCTCTAAGTTTATCTAATCTTGTTAACCCAAAACCGGTCATTGCTTCAGTTCGTGAATTTTTTGGCTCAAGTCAGCTTTCTCAGTTTATGGATCAAACTAATCCTCTAGCTGAGTTGACACACAAAAGAAGAATTAGTGCATTAGGGCCAGGAGGCTTAAATAAAGATAGGGCAGGTTTTGCAGTGCGCGATTTACACCCAAGCCATTATGGAAGAATTTGCCCTATAGAAACTCCGGAAGGTCCTAATGCTGGTCTTATTGGCTCACTAAGTGTGTATGCCCGCGTAAATATATATGGCTTTATAGAATCGCCTTATTGGAAGGTTAAACAAGGCTATATCCAGTATGGCCAAACACCTATATTTATGACTGCAGATGAGGAAGATGATCTTAAAATAGCACCTGCGGACATACTAGTTGATAAATATGGAAAAATAGATGGACAGATAATTCCAATAAGATATAGACAGGAATTTCTGACAACCAGTTCATTGGCAGTCGATTATATTGCTGTATCACCAATTCAAGTTATTTCTGCTGCAACTTCATTAATACCATTCTTGGAACACAATGATGCAAACAGAGCTCTGATGGGATCAAACATGCAAAGACAAGCTGTTCCTCTCCTGTATCCAGAAAAGCCTATTGTTGGTACAGGTCTAGAGGCAAAAATAGCTCGTGACTCTGGAATGATAGTAATTAGTAGAACAGAGGGTAAAGTTGTATACGTATCCTCCACTAAAATAGGAGTACAAGATATTCTAGGTAAAACAACACACTATAGACTCAAAAAATACTATCGTTCTAATCAGGATACTTGCATTAATCAAAGACCGATTGTTTGGCCTGGGCAAACAATATGTATTGGTCAAACTATTGCAGACGGAGCTTCAACTGATGGAGGTGAAATAGCATTAGGTCGTAATATATATGTAGCTTATATGCCGTGGGAGGGTTATAACTATGAAGATGCATTTTTAATTAGTGAACGTTTGATTTATGAAGATATCTATACGTCTATCCATATTGAACGATACGAAATTGAATGTCGTCAAACAAAGTTAGGACCAGAAGAGATTACTCGTGATATACCAAATGTTGGTGAAATATCTCTCAGTAACTTAGATAGTAACGGAGTCATTTCAGTTGGTTCATGGGTAGAATCAGGAGATATACTTGTAGGAAAAATTACTCCTAAAGGTGAATCTGATCAGTTGCCTGAAGGAAAGTTACTTCGTGCTATTTTTGGAGAGAAAGCAAGAGATGTACGAGATACATCATTAAGACTTCCCAATGCTGCTAAAGGGAGAATTGTAAACATAAGAGTATTCACACGTCAAAAAGGTGATGAGTTACCTCCTGGTACTAATGTGATTATTCGTGTCTATGTCGCACAAAAACGTAAAATTCAAGTTGGTGATAAGATGGCAGGCAGACATGGAAACAAAGGCATCATTTCTCGGATATTACCGAGACAAGATATGCCATATTTACCAGATGGTACTCCTGTGGATATCGTTTTAAATCCTTTAGGAGTACCTTCTAGAATGAACGTAGGTCAACTTTTTGAGTGTTTACTAGGGCTAGCAGGTGACTATTTACATAAGCGTTTTAAAATTGTACCTTTTGATGAAATGTACGGTACAGAAGCTTCAAGGGCGCTAGTAAATCATAAGTTACGTCAAGCAAGTCTGCTACCGGCTCATGATTGGATATTTAATATTAAGCATCCAGGAAAAATTAGGTTAGTTGATGGTAGAACAGGAGAGTATTTTGATAATCCTATTACAGTTGGGAAAGCATATATGTTAAAACTTGTTCACTTAGTCGATGACAAGATTCATGCTAGATCTACCGGTCCATATTCTTTAGTAACACAACAACCATTAGGCGGTAGAGCACAACATGGTGGACAAAGGTTAGGAGAAATGGAAGTATGGGCTTTGGAAGCTTTTGGAGCTGCATACACTTTACAAGAATTACTGACCGTAAAATCAGATGATATGCAAGGGCGTAATGAGGCTCTAAATTCTATTGTGAAAGGTAAACCAATACCTAGACCGGGTACACCGGAATCTTTTAAAGTGTTAATGAGAGAGTTACAGTCGTTAGGTTTAGATATAGCAGCACACAAATTAGAACTTCTAGATAACGGTGAGAATCATAGCGTAGAAATTGATTTAATGTCTAGTGATAAAAATACACAGAGTATTACTAGTGCTGGAATAGAAAATACAGACAACCGGGGTCCAAAGGCTTACGATCAGTTCTTATATGAAGATAAAGATATTTTAAATGATTTTGACTTAACTCGTGATACCTAGACATGAATAGTAATCAAAAACAATAGATGATCTATCAACATAAATATATGGCAAAATTTGAACAATACTTTGACTATATTAAAATAAGTTTGGCATCACCTCAAAAAATCAGAGCGTGGGGCGAAAGAACACTTCCTAATGGACAAATTGTTGGAGAGGTTACTAAACCTGAAACAATTAACTATAGAACTCTGAAGCCCGAAATGGATGGCTTATTTTGTGAACGTATCTTTGGACCTGTGAAAGATTGGGAGTGCCATTGTGGTAAGTACAAGCGTTTTCGCTATAAAGGGATAGTTTGTGAAAGATGCGGTGTAGAAGTTACCGAAGCTAAAGTGAGAAGACACAGAATGGCATATATTGAGTTAGCCGCTCCCGTAACCCACGTATGGTATTTAAAAGGAAGTACAAGTTATATTTCTTTAGCTCTAGATTTCACAATTAAGGAAGTTGAAAAGATTGTGTATTTTCACTCTTATGTGGTGACTAACCCTGGTTCTTATGAAAATTTGCATTATAAACAATTATTGGAAGGTTATGAATGGCGGGCATTAGAAGATAAATTGTACCCTGAATCCTCTAATTTGTTTGCCATTGAGGTAAGTATAGGTGCTGAAGCTATACAAAAGTTATTGTATGATTTGGATTTAGAATCTACTGCGAAATTGTTAAGAGAAGAGTCTCTAACACCTCCCAAAAGTAGTAAACAGTTATCTCCTAAATTTAATAAAAAAATGAAGAGACTTCGTTTACTAGATCATTTCATCGCTACAGGGGCAAGTCCTTCGTGGATGGTTTTTTCTGTGATTCCCGTTATACCTCCGGATTTAAGACCAATGGTGCAGCTAGATGGTGGTCGTTTCGCAACAGCTGATTTAAATGAATTTTACCGTAGAATTATTAACCGTAATAATAGATTATCTCGTTTAAAATCAATTTTGGCACCTGAAATTATCATTCGTAATGAAAAAAGAATGTTGCAGGAAGCAGTCGATGCTCTTATGGATAATGGTCGGAGAGGTCGTACAGTAGTTGGTGCTAATAATCGTCCTCTAAAATCTCTTTCTGATATTATTGAAGGTAAGCAAGGGAGATTCAGGCAGAACTTGCTTGGAAAAAGAGTGGACTATTCAGGTAGATCAGTTATTGTCGTGGGTCCAGGCTTAAAATTACATCAGTGTGGTCTACCTCGTGAAATGGCTCTCGAATTATTTCAACCATTTGTTATTCATCGCTTAATACTTCAAGGCTTGGTTAACAATATCAAAGCAGCCAAGAAGTTAATTCAAAAAAATGAGAGAGTAGTATGGACTGTTTTAGAAGAAGTTATTCACGGCCATCCTGTATTATTGAATAGAGCACCAACTTTGCATAGATTAGGAATACAAGCTTTTGAGCCTTTGCTGGTAGAAGGAAGAGCCATTAAGTTACATCCTTTAGTCTGCCCAGCTTTTAATGCTGATTTTGATGGAGACCAAATGGCTGTTCATATACCTTTATCCTTAGAAGCACAAGCAGAGGCACGCTTACTAATGTTAGCACCCCATAACTTTTTATCCCCTGCAACAGGACAACCAATTTTAATGCCGAGTCAGGATATGGTCTTAGGTTGTTATTATCTTACAGCTAATAACCCTTCTAGTCAGAGGGGTGCAGGACAATATTTTTCTAGCCTGGAAGATGCTTTATTAGCTTACCAACAAAATGTTATTGATCTTCACGCCTATGTATGGGTCCGTTTCGATGGCGATGTACACAGTACTCGCAAAGATAATTTAATCGAATCTTTCAATAACAATGAAGGTTATGTTACTAATGTTTTTCAAGATAAAATTGTCAAAGAAGATAAAAATGGGTTTTGCAGTACTCAATATATACGAACTACAGCAGGTCGTATACTGTTTAACAAAGTGATTCAAGAAGCCTTAACTAATTGAACAACAAGATTAGATTTATCCAGGAGATTTTAATGGAAGAACCAATCGCTTTAGTCCAACCTAGTTTTTCTAACCATGTCATCGATAAATCTCAATTAAAATATTTGATTATCTGGGCATTTCGTAACTATGGAATAGCACGGGCTGCTAACATGGCTGATAAGCTTAAAGACTTGGGATTTTATTATGCTACTAAGGCAGGTATTTCTTTAAGTTTAGAAGACTTAACAATTCCTCCTGCTAAAAAAGAGTTGCTTAATGAAACAATTAAATCCATTTCGTTAACCGATACTAAATATCGAAGAGGGGAAATTACAGCTGTTGAAAGATTTCAGAAGGTCATTGATACTTGGAATAATGCGAGTGAAGCACTAAAAAAGGAGGTTATACAATATTTTAAAAAAACTGATCCTTTAAACTCAATTTATATGATTGCTTTCTCCGGTGCCAGAGGAAATATTTCTCAAGTCAGGCAGCTTGTTGGTATGAGAGGTTTAATGTCAGATCCTCAAGGGCAAATTATTGACTTACCAATATCAAATAATTTTAGAGAAGGTTTAACAGTTACAGACTATTTTATTTCATCATATGGTGCGAGAAAAGGTTTAGTGGATACAGCGCTTAGAACAGCCGATTCTGGGTATTTAACACGTCGATTGGTAGATGTATCCCAAGATGTAATTATTCGTGAATCTGACTGTAAAACAAGACGAGGAATACTGCTTGAAGACATGATCGAGAACCACAAGCACTTTATCTCTCTACAGCAAGCGCTGATTGGCAGAATATTAGCTGATGATATTTATGACAATGAATTAGGTATAACTATTGCAAAGGCTAACCAAGAAGTCAATCCAATACTGGCTAATCATATAATTGAAAAGAAAATTAAAAAGGTTCTTGTTCGTTCACCTATTACTTGTAACTCCGTAGGATCAGTTTGTCAAATGTGTTATGGTTGGAATTTAGCCCATGGAAAGCTAGTAGATCTTGGTGAGGCGGTAGGTATTATCGCTGCTCAGTCAATAGGAGAACCAGGGACTCAACTAACAATGCGTACATTTCATACGGGCGGTGTATTTACTGGAGAACTTGCTCAGTTAATATATGCATCTTACGATGGTTTATTAGATTACAGAATAGCAAATAAGTCTAAACCAATTAGAACTCGACATGGTGAACCGGCATTTCTTCTTACAGAAGACTGTGAGATAGTCTTAAATAAATATGACAATACTCAGAATATCATCAATTTGAGTAAAGGCACAATTTTATTTGAAGGAGAAAAAGTTACTACGGGGCAAGTAATAGCAGAGTATCCTCTAAGTAGTAGACTAATTACAGAAAGAGCACAAAAATCTATAATTGCGGATTTCTCGGGTAAAGTACAATTTACAGATTTAACGGTTGAAGAGATACAAAATAAGCAACATACAATTCGCATAGCTAAAGACGGTGGATTAGTATGGATTCTATCAGGTAAAACATACAGAATACCTGATCATGCCAAGCTACTCGTTAAACAGGGTGATTATATTGATGAGAATACCGTATTAGCAGTGATTGAAATAAAGAGCCAACATGATGGTGAATTGCACATAGAAAATAATTTATTTGACAATGATATGTCAACTCAAGATCTCAAAGTAATTTTAGATTCTAGTTTTCTTCTGCATAGTAAAGTGTATTTTGATCCTACTTTATCTAATGGTTCTTATATATTGGAAATGGCTAACAATGATAAGTTTTTATTATATATAAAACCTGATGATTTGATCCAGAATGAACAAATTATTGCAGAATTGATATCCGATACATACTTTACCCAAACGGGAGGCATTGTAAAGTATTTGGATTTACCTGTGACAAAAGATAAAAGTAACACTGTTGAAGTAAAGGAAAAATACAATATATTGGGTCCTGGATATATATTATGGATCTCTGAAGAAACACATGAAGTTAACAAGGATATATCATTACTGTTAGTTAATGAAGGCGACTTTATTGAAGCAGGTACTGAAATAGTGAAAAATATATTCGCTAAAAACTCGGGTATAGTAGAAGTAATTGAAAAAGATGATTTGATATTAGAAGTTATTATCAAACCAGGTGATATATATATGATTACGAAAAATGCGATTAACGCTTCTAAAAACAGAGGGTTTTTGAGGCCTGGTGAAGTAATTGTACAAGGAATAACAACGAATAAGTTAGTATATTGGGAGTCAATAAAAACAGATTCTAATTATTACCTATTAGTTCGCCCTGTTATTGTTTATTCGATACCTCAAAAAACTTATCAATTAGATAGTGGTGAAGTAGAACATAACTACTTGGGATTAACAACTATTCAAAGAACTCCTTTTAAAGATGGAGATAGAGTAAAATCAGTTCAAGGTGTAAATTTAGTCAAAACATATTTATCAATCAACATAAAAAATGAAAGCAGTTTACTGGATTGTAATGTAAAGTTTGAACAATATGCACAAAACAATGACATATTCCATTTACATTTTACTGTTGCAGAAACCTTATCCTTGAAGACTGATAAGTTGTACAGGTCCGAGGATATATTATGTAGAACTAACATATTAGTCCAAAATTCCGAATTTGTAGATCCTACAACTGTGATAGCTAAGACTGAAATTATGTCTACAGGTGTCGGCGTAATTGAATGTGTTGATGATAGCAACGAATATAATAGAAGATTACTGGTAATGACAGATTCGGATCAAAAAAGTTTTCAATTGAAAAATTGTGACTCAAAGGTTCAAATAAATGATTGGATCTATGCTGGCGATCAAGTAGCGGATGACTTATATACAACTGAGTCAGGAAAGATTATTTCTGTGAACGAATCGAATGTTGTAATGAGGATGGGTAGGCCATATCTGGTATCACCAGGTACAATTCTACATGTGAATAATGAAAATCTCGTTCAACGAGGGGAAAACTTAGCTACTTTGATCTACGAAAGGCCTAAAACAGGCGATATTGTGCAAGGATTACCGAGGATTGAAGAAATTTTAGAAGCTAGAAAGAAGTCAGACACTAACTTCAACCCTCATTTTTTACTAGAGGGTAGTTTTAGGTCATATATCAGTCTTGGACTAAGTATATACAATGCTGTTATTTTAAGCGTCCAAGAGATACAGTTATTTTTAGTCAAAGAGGTTCAACTGGTTTATCAATCACAAGGAGTAGATATAGCAGATAAGCATATTGAAGTAATTGTTCGCCAGATGACCTCTAAAGTAAAGATTGAATTAGGAGGGGACACAGATTGTTTACCAGGTGAAATGATTGAATTACAAAAAATAAATGCCATCAATCACACAATGCAAATTATGAATAAACAGGGAGCAACTTATTATCCAATATTATTAGGTATTACTAAAGCATCTCTAAATACTGATAGCTTTATATCTGCTGCAAGTTTCCAGGAAACCACTAAAGTCCTTACTGAAGCAGCAATTTCAGGTAAACTAGATTGGTTAAAAGGGCTTAAAGAAAACGTAATTATTGGACGTCTTATTCCAGCAGGTACAGGTTTTAATATGTATCATCAGGGTGGTAATTTAGAGAAACAACTTGTAAATCAAAAGGTAATTATTGACACAAATGATCCCCAGCAAGATTCTACTGATCCAATCACGAATGAAATTGATGATATTATCTTAGATGATCGAAGTGCGAGAGACTATCAGATTCCATCTAGTTAAACTTATATATATACTATTAGTTTAATTTATACTATACAAGTACACAGACATTATGTCGGATAAGTTTTATGGGAGGTTGTATGGCCGTAGTTAGTCTAGAAGAATTACTGGAATCAGGTGTTCATTTTGGACATCAATCGAGACGTTGGAATCCTAAGATGTTTCCTTACATTTATACTGAGAGAAATGGTATACATATTATTGATCTTGTTCAGACAGCACAACTACTAACTGAAGCGTGTGATTTTGTTAGAAAATGTTCATCGGAAGGAAAAAAATTTTTATTTTTGGGAACCAAAAGACAAGCAGCTGAGATTATAGCACAAGAAGCAAAACGTTCCGATTCATACTATGTAAATCAACGTTGGTTGGGTGGCATGCTTACAAATTGGATTACTATTAGATCAAGAGTAGAGAGATTAAAGCATTTGGAAATGCAAGAAACAAATGGATTGATAGATAGGTTACCGAAAAAAGAAGGTGCCGTTACACGCAGAGAACTAGAGAAACTTCGCAAGCATCTAGATGGCATTAAACATATGAAGTCTCTTCCCGATATTGTAGTTGTCGTAGACCAAAAAAGAGAAGTGACGGCAATCCAAGAGTGCATAAAATTAAACATACCAACAATCTGTATTTTAGACACTAATTGTAACCCAGAAATTGTTGATATACCAATACCAGCGAATGATGATGCAATAAGATCAATTAAGCTTGTCGTCGGTAAATTAGCAGATGCAGTAATTCAAGGAGTACAAGATAGTAAAGAATAAAATCCATAATAAAAAAGTATAAGATTATATCGGAGAATTTACTTATGGCAAATCAGATTTCAGCGCAATGTGTAAAAAAACTGCGTCAGATGACAGGTGCAGGTATGATGGACTGTAAAAAAGCTTTACAGGAGTCAGATGGTAATGTTGATAAAGCAATTGAATCTTTAAGACAGAAAGGTTTAGCTTCCGCTAATAAAAAATCTGGACGCAGGACAGCGGAGGGTCTTATCGAGAGTTATATTCACGCTGGTTCTAAAATAGGTGTTATGGTTGAGTTAAATTGTGAGACAGATTTTGTTGCTAGAAGAATTGAATTTCAGCAGTTGGCAAAAAATATTGCTATGCAAATAGCTGCTTCACCTAACGTTCATTACGTTAGTATAAATGAGATACCATCAAATATCATTCAAGAGGAAAAGAGTATTGAATCAGGTAAAGAAGATCTGATTAATAAACCAGAAAAGGTGAAGCAGCAGATTTTAGAAGGACGTATTAATAAAAGATTAAAAGAGCTATCATTAACCAGTCAAGCTTTCATTAAAAATCCAGATATAACTGTACAAGACTTAATAAACGAAAATATCTCACTGATGGGAGAAAACATACAAATTCGTAGATTTGTGAGATTCTTACTTGGTGAGGGAGTAGAAAAAGTTGAACAGAATTTCTCTGAAGAGGTAGCTAGTATGATAAAAAGTTAACATAACTTTAAATTTATTCTTACAATAATGCTAAATAATTTTTATATAGATATATAATTAGATTTGATGATACCCTAGATACTAATTGATATCTTTGTTATATTTATCTATAAATAGAAACACATTTTAGATGATTAATCATCAAAATCTAACTAAAGAACAATAATTATTGATATTGAGTTTTCTGGCTTATACTAGAAACAGTTAATAAAAATGAACTTTAAAAAGGATTTTTTATAATAGTTTTTTCGCACTCTTAAAATTTTATTGCTAAGGTATAAATATGGTACAAAACTTGTATCAAGCTAACACTGATTTTTTGCCCAAAGAAGCAATATTCTCCAGTATATCGTCTGTAGAGGTAGGTAAACATTTATACTGGCAAATAGGCAATTATCAAGTTCATGGGCAAGTGTTTATTGTGGCATGGTTAGTAGTTTTAACCCTGTTAACGATAGCTTTTTTAGGTACCAGGGAACTAAAGAGAATTCCAGAAGATTACCAGAACTTCATGGAGTATATTCTAGAGTTTTTGCAGGATATTGCAAAAAACCAAATTGGAGAACATGAGTACCGTACATGGGTACCATATGTTTCGACCATTTTCCTATTTATTCTTGGAAGTAACTGGGCTGGTGCACTAATTCCTTGGAAATTAATTCAATTACCTGAAGGTGAATTAGCGGCTCCGACAAACGATATTAATACAACAGTTGCACTTGCACTGTTAACATCTTTTGCATACTTTTATGCAGGTTTACGGAAGAATGGACTGGGTTATTTTTCAAGGTATATTGAACCAACACCTGTATTACTACCAATTAATATCTTGGAAGATTTTACTAAACCTTTATCGCTAAGTTTTAGGTTATTTGGTAATGTCTTGGCCGACGAGCTAGTAGTATCAGTATTTACATTACTAGTTCCTATTTTAATTCCTCTCCCTGTAATGATTCTTGGCTTATTTGCTAGCTCAATTCAAGCTCTGATTTTTTCAACTCTATCAGCAGCTTATATTGGCGAGGCAATAGAAGGTCATGGAGAGCATGAATAACTTTGGACTATAAGTATAAGTTTCTTGTATCTTATGTTTAAACGTGATTCTTTGCTATTTTATTTATTTTTATATACAAAACATTAATTATGGATTCAATTATTTCCGCTGCGTCTGTTATAGCTGCTGGACTTGCTGTTGGTTTAGCTGCAATTGGTCCTGGTATTGGTCAGGGTAGTGCAGCAGCGAATGCTGTAGAAGGTATTGCTAGACAGCCAGAAGTAGAGGGTAAAATACGAGGCACCTTACTGTTAAGTTTAGCTTTCATGGAATCTTTAACTATTTACGGTCTTGTTGTAGCATTATCGTTGTTATTTGCTAATCCTTATACAGGATAATATATATCTTACGCTTAGATTATGTACTATAAAAGGTATTATAGTAAATATAATCTAAGCGTTTTATCAAATGGAATTTTTATTAATATCTCAGTTAGTATTATGACACAGTTATTTTATTGGTCTATAGCAGAGTCTATAGCCAAAGAATCAGATGGAGGACTATTTGATTTTAATGCTACTTTGCCTCTAATGGCATTACAGTTTTTAATATTAATGGTCTTACTGGATAATATCTTTTATAAGCCTGTTGCGAAAGTATTAGACGATCGAGACGAGTATATTCGTAACAGTTTAACCACAGCATCCGCATCTCTGAATAAAGCTAATCAACTTACGTTACAGTATGAACAAGAGTTAGCTAATGCACGTAAAGAAGCCCAAGAATTAATTAGATACTCTCAGAAAGAAGCTCAAGAAGTGGTTTTAGTGAAAATTAAAAATGCGCAAAAAGATGCAGAAAATCTTATCACAGAGGCATCTAAGCAACTTATGTCGCAGAAAGAACAAGCTATAAAAACACTTGAGGATCAGGTTGAAAATTTAAGTGATCAAATAAGAAGTAAGCTGTTGAATAATTGAGCAAGAATATAAATTCTTTCAATAGTATATACATAACTGATATAGGATATGAAGTGTAAGCAATGAACGGTATAGGTATTTTTAGTCAATTAGCTCATCATGAAAGCTTTGGTTTCAATACTGATTTTTTAGAAGCAAATGTAATTAACATAGCTTTATTACTTTCTGGTTTAATATATATTCTTAAAAATTTTCTTGGAGCTAATCTGACAACTCGACAAGAAAAAGTATTGCTTGCAATACAAGAATCGGAAGAAAGATTAAAACAAGCCAATGAAAGGCTTGCAGAAGCACAAAAGCAACTAGAGCAAACACAATTGGTAATAGAACAAATTAAGAGAGAAGCTGAACTAACTGCTCAAAAAGTCAGAGATTCTATATTAAACCAGGGTAAAGTAGATATAGAGAAACTAACAGCAGCTGGTAAAAGTAGCATAGAAAATGCAGAACAACAAGTAAAGAAACAAATTCAACAGCAAATTGCTACTCTTGCTATACGCAAAGTAACGCTACAACTGGAAGAACAAATGAACTCTGATATGCAATCAAGCATTATAGATAATAACATACAAAAACTTGAGGCTAAGTTATGAGTACTAAAACATTAGTGCAACAAATATCACAACCATATGCAGAAGCACTTCTGGAGTTAGCTAAAAAAGTTGACAAAGTAGATCAGTTTAACAATGATGTTACTACAATATTACAAGTATTAGCTGAAACCGATGAATTAACAATTTTTTTTAATAACCCATTGATTAGCCAAGAGGATAAAAAAGAAGCTGTTAATAAGTTGTTTGATAAGCATATAAATGATCAGGTTGTGAAGTTTATTTTGTTACTTATAGATCGTCAAAGGATATCTTATTTAAAAGGTATTCTAAACAAATATCTAGAATGTTCATATATTCTTGATTCTTTTGTTACTGCTTACATTACTTCATCTATAGGCCTAACAGAAAAACAACAACATGATTTAATTGATAAGCTTAAAATAATGACTGGCAAACAGAATATTCAACTTGACATATCTATAGATTCTAACCTAATAGCTGGATTTACTGTACAGATTGGATCTAAAGTTATTGATACAAGTCTTAGAGGTCAGTTAAAAGAAATAGGATATTTTTTAGGTGCTAGTAATATATAATATAAATATGATGATATCATAAGAAAACTTACTTGTTATAAACCATAAATGGTACTAGATTCACAATATATAAAAAGATTATGCTAAATATCAGACCTGATGAAATAAGTAATATTATTCGTCAACAAATTGAAAAATACGATCAAAATGTTGAAGTCGCAAATGTAGGTACAGTACTTCAAGTTGGTGATGGAATAGCGAGAGTATATGGGCTCGATGATGTTATGGCTGGTGAGCTTTTAGAATTTGAGGATAAAACTATTGGAGTAGCTCTAAATCTAGAAAGCGATAACGTAGGCGCCGTATTGATGGGTAATGGTAGAGATATTTTAGAAGGAAGCTCTGTGAAAGCAACAGGAAAAATTGCACAGATACCTGTTGGTGAAGAATTTTTAGGAAGAGTTGTCAACCCTTTAGCAGAACCTATTGATGGTAAAGGAGATATTAAAAGTTCAGATGATCGATTGATTGAATCAGCGGCTCCCGGTATTATTGGACGCAAATCAGTTTGTGAGCCTTTACAAACAGGAATTACTGCGATTGATTCAATGATACCAATTGGGAGAGGACAAAGAGAGTTAATTATAGGTGATAGGCAAACGGGTAAAACGGCTGTAGCTTTAGATACAATTATTAATCAAAAAGGACAAGATGTAATTTGTATATATGTTGCTATTGGACAAAAAGCTTCTTCAGTTGCACAAGTAGTTTCAGCACTTGATGAAAAAGGAGCTTTGGACTATACAATTATTGTTGCTGCTAATGCAGATGATCCTGCTACTTTACAATATATATCTCCATATACCGGTGCGTCACTAGCTGAATATTTCATGTATAAAGGTAAAGCAACCTTAGTCATATACGATGATTTAACTAAGCAAGCTCAGGCATATCGTCAGATGTCTTTACTTCTACGTAGACCACCAGGGAGAGAAGCTTACCCGGGTGATGTATTTTATCTACATTCTAGATTACTTGAAAGAGCAGCTAAGTTAAATGATGATCTAGGTAATGGTAGTATGACAGCGTTACCAATTATTGAAACTCAAGCTGGTGATGTGTCAGCATATATACCAACTAATGTTATATCGATAACGGATGGACAAATTTTTCTATCAGGTGACTTATTTAACGCTGGTATAAGGCCTGCTATCAATGTTGGAATTTCTGTATCAAGAGTTGGTTCTGCAGCTCAAATTAAGGCAATGAAACAGGTGGCTGGTAAGTTGAAACTTGAATTAGCCCAATTTGCAGAGTTAGAGGCATTTTCACAATTTGCCTCTGATTTGGATAAAGCAACACAGAATCAGCTAGCTAGAGGACAAAGACTGCGTGAGATTCTAAAACAAGCTCAAAATTCACCTATTCCTGTGGAAGAACAAACAGCTATCATCTATACAGGTATTAATGGCTATTTAGATGATATCGAAGTTTCTAATGTTAACAAATTTATTGATTCTTTGCGAGAAGATCTACGTAATTCAAAACCACAATTTGCTGAAAGTATAAAAAATACTCTCAAGTTAGGAGATGATGCAGAAGAATTGCTTAAAAAGGCAATTAATGATGTAAAACAAGGCTTCCAATAAAAAGTACAGCTTTTATAGTCGTAATTATGATAAGTAAATAGTAGAGATTATTTAATAATCTTCTACTTATACTGTAGGTGTTGTATTACTTTACTATACAGAATTTAAAATATCATAGCCTTTTGCTTCTAACTCTACAGCTAGATTTGCATTACCTGTTTGTTTTATCCTGCCTTCATGCATTATATGGACAAATGTCGGCTCAATATAGTCCAAAAGTCTTTGATAGTGAGTAATAAGTATTATACTTTGTTCCTGGTGAAATAATTTATTTATACCACTAGCAATTACTCTTAGTGCATCTATATCTAATCCTGAGTCAGTTTCATCCAAGATAGACAAGCAAGGGTCTAAAATAGACATCTGTAAAATCTCGTTTTTCTTTTTCTCGCCACCAGAAAATCCCTCATTGACATTACGACCTAAAAACTTTGAATCCATGTTAATAGTATTTAACTTATCGCTAAGGGTTTCAAAAAATGCAAGAGGATCCATTTCGGGCAAGTTATTAGCTTTGCGTTTTGAATTATATGCTAACCGTAAAAAGTCTGTATTACTTACACCTGGTATCTCTATTGGATATTGAAATGCAAGAAAAATCCCTTCATGTGCCCTAGTTTCTGGATCCATCCAGGTAATATCTTTCCCCTTAAAAAAAATACTTCCTTTCGTTATTTGATAGTTAGGGTGTCCTGCAATTACTTTTGATAAAGTACTTTTCCCAGATCCGTTAGGTCCCATAATAGCATGTATCTCACCTGTTTTAATAGTTAAGTTCAGATTATTTAAAACGTTAATGCCATTAACACTTACATTTAGATCAACTATCCGTATAAGTTCTTGCTGTTTCATTCTATCCTACAGTACCCTCCAATTTTAAGTTCAGTAATTTATCAGCCTCGGCAGCAAATTCCATTGGCAACTCATTAAATACGTCCTGACAGAATCCACTAATCATCATTGTTACGGCATCTTCTAATTTAATTCCCCTTTGTGCAAAATAAAACAGCTGCTCTTCGCCTATCTTAGAAGTAGATGCTTCATGCTCTATTTGAGCTGATGAGTTTTGAACCTGAATATATGGAAAAGTATTAGCGTGACAATTACTACCTAAAAGTAACGAATCACATTGTGAATAGTTTCTCGCGTCATTTGCTTTAGGACCTACCTTAACTAATCCCCTGTAACTGTTACTAGACTTACCTGCAGAAATACCCTTAGAGATAATACGGCTTTTCGTATTTTGACCGATATGAACCATCTTACTCCCAGTATCAGCCTGTTGATAATTATTAGTAAGTGCTACTGACGCAAATTCTCCAATCGAATATTTCCCCGCAAGTATGCAACCAGGATATTTCCAAGTTAAAGCAGAACCCGTTTCGACTTGAGTCCATGAGATTTTAGAATTGTTTCCTATACATAATCCTCTTTTTGTCACAAAGTTATAGATTCCACCAATACCCTTTTCATCTCCAGCATACCAGTTCTGAACTGTAGAGTACTTAATCTCTGCTCCGTCCAAAGCTACTAGTTCAACAACTGCAGCATGTAATTGGTTAGTATCATATTGTGGGGCAGTACATCCTTCTAAGTAGCTAACATAACTATTAGTATCAGCGATGATTAGTGTCCTTTCAAATTGTCCCGATTCTTTGTTGTTTATACGAAAATATGTTGAAAGCTCGAGAGGACACTTTGTGTTAGGTGGTATATAGCAAAATGAACCATCGCTAAATACAGCTGAGTTTAGAGCCGCAAAATAGTTATCTCCAATCGGTACCACAGAACCCAGATATTTGGAAACTAAATCGTAGTGGTTTTTGATTGCTTCTGTAATTGAACAAAAAATGACACCTGCTTCGGCTAGTTCTTTTTGAAAAGTGGTTGCTATAGAAACGCTATCAAAAACAGCATCCACTGCTACATTTGTTAGTCGTTTTTGTTCATTTAGAGAAATACCTAGCTTTTCAAATGTCTGTAGTATTTCTGGATCTACTTCATCTAGACTATTCAGCTTTTTCTTAAATTTGGGAGCAGAATAGTATACCATATTATTATAATCTAATGGTGGATACGATAAGCAAGCCCATTCTGGGTCTTGCATTTTTTTCCAAACCTTGTATGACTTTAGACGAAATTCTTTCAAATAATTGGGTTCATCCCTTTTACTAGAAATTAGTGCAACGAGATTTTCGTCTAGTCCCTTTGGGAAATTATCTGATTCAATATTAGTTGTAAAACCATATTTATATGGTTGATTAACTAAACTATTTAACTGATATGATTGATCTTCTTTGCTAGAATAACTGCACATGTTTATCGATATATAAATGACATGAATAGGCTTATCATAAAATAGTTCGTACACGAGAAGTCAACACTAATCTGTAAACCACCAATGATATTTATACCTTAATAAATCTCGTGAATAGATAGTTGAGATAGTGTTTATGGTGATTTTAATAAATATTTTTTGGTACTGTAAAATAAACAAATTGAACATAGCAAAAAGATGTATTAATGTAGGAGGTTTAATTAAACCTCTCAATTTTAATGCCACTATACTCTGGTAAATTCTTAATTGTAAAAGATAAATTAATTCTGATGAAAGAAGAATGATAAGAAAACTATCATGTTGATACATATGAGTATTTGCAAAATTTCTAGCTAATTTTATGCAAGATAATATAACTGTATCTAATGGTGTAGATAATAAAAAGATTCTGTACAAAGTAAAATAGTTGAGTAAAATCAAAAAAGTACGGGTTAGTAATATAGGTAATTTAATAGTCAACACACAGTTAATATGAGAAATGGCAAACTGATTTGCAGTATTAAGAAGTTTATTAGAAACTGTTACAAGTGACCGATGAATTACAAATTGATAAGGTAGACAAAAAGTGATAGTGGATACATTAGATACTAAGATAGTAAATATAAAGTAGGATAAATACCCAATAATTATTGTAAATCGCCAATTATAGTAAAAAGACGAGTATTTTTTAAATATCCTTGTAAAGACCATGATTAAGATAAAGTGCTGAACAGCTAGAAAACTTAATGGAAAAAATGGCAAAGAGATTGTATATAATGCTATAAAAACGATGTTATGTTGTCTAATCTTTCTAACATATTGGTCTTTTAAGTAGACCAAATATTGTGTATGTTTCAATATAAAACTACTTTTCATTTACTTGTTTACCTTAAAATCTAATACTGCATTATATATGATAAACAAAGAAAAAATCTTGATTTTATATTATGAATTATGTAATAGTAAACATGTTACAGGGTAGATGGCGAAATTGGTATACGCATCACATTCAAAATGTGACAACTATTGTTTTGAGGGTTCGAGTCCCTCTCTACCTATTTATTGTAAAAAATGAAATTCAAAGCAAAGAAATAGGCATAATATAAATATTACTATTTTTAGGTTTTAAATTATGAGTTTATTAGTTATTGGTGCTACAGGCACTTTGGGAAGACAAGTTGTTAGAAAGGCATTAGATGAGGGGTTCAATGTAACATGTTCTGTTCGCAATTTTCGCCGAGCAGCGTTTTTAAAGGAGTGGGGTGCTAAGCTTGTATACGGTGATCTGAAAAGTCCCGAGACCATTCCACATACATTAAAGGGAATTACTGCTATTATTGACGCTTCTACCGCAAGACCTTACGATCCATATAATGCATCACTCATAGATCTCTATGGTAAGATAAAGTTAATTGAAGCCGCAGAGAAAGCAAATATACAACGCTTTATCTTTTTCTCTATTTTAAATGCTAATAAATATTCAAATATACCTTTGATGCAATTAAAAGTACAGATCGAAAATCGTTTAAAATCATCTTCAATGAAGAGCACTATTTTTAGCTTGTGTGGATTTTACCAAGGTATTATCTCTCAATATGCACTACCTATACTAGATCAACAATCTATATGGGTATCAAGTGAATCAAGTAAAATTGCATATATGGATACTCAGGATATAGCAAGATTTACAATACGTAGTTTATCAGTTCCAGCTCTTGAAAATACCCAATATTCACTTGCAGGTTCAAGATCATGGAATTCTTTCGACATTATCGCCCTATGTGAAAAACTATCAGGCCAAAGAGGTCAAATTTCAAGAGTACCTGTAGGCTTATTAGAAGCAGCACGTGACTTCACACAATTATTTGAATGGAGTAAAAATATTTCTGAAAGATTAGCTTTTACTCAAGTACTAGCTAGAGGTGATGATCTCAGTGATAATATGGAAAAAGTATGTGGCATATTACAGATAGATAAACAAGAAATTACCCCTTTAGAAGACTATTTACAAGAGTATTTTATTAGGGTAATGAAAAAACTTAAGACGCTAAATTATGATATGGATAAAAATAAACAAGATATAAACTTTTAATTACGGTTTAGAATGCAGTATAATATTTTTACAGTACAAGTAGCAACGATCCCTAAGCTAGTAGAGACAGATAGTGGTTTGTTGACTACCACTTTTTTTGCAAAGTTACTAAATGGTAAAAAAGGATTTCCTTACTATTACATGAAAACTATAGCATATGGCCATACATGCACCAGTATACTAGATCTTTATAATCAAGGTGACTATGTTCTCATTGAAGCAAATGTAATGACTGATAAGGATACGGGGGATATTATATTATCAGTCTATAAAGATCATCCCATTCTTTAGTTATATTATTCCTTCTATCCTTATATCTCAATATCCTGTATAGGGAAAAGTATTGCAATTTCCATAGAATACATGCAGGTATGTAGTTTTTACGATAAAATAAATAAAGTATCGTATCAGACGTATATATATGGTTAACTTTTAATGTTTAAGGAGTACCAATTTAATGTTTACTTTAAAAATCTTTGTTTACACAACAGTGTTATTTTTTGTGTCTTTATTCTTCTTTGGATTCTTATCGAATGATCCATCGCGTAATCCAAACCGTAAAGACTTAGAATAATGTGTGACTACGTTTAACATAATTTGATATTGATAGTATAATTATTATCTGCTTGGAGGGTCTATAACCTATGGCTATAATATTTTTAGTTTTTGCTATCACACTATTTTTATAGCCGAACAAAATGATACGCTTAAGCACTTATTTTTTTTGTATATTGAAGTAACTTGCAGACGTACAGTAGGACTAATTAACCAAGCAGTTTCAGTAACTACTAAGCTATTGAGCTTAAAAGTTACTGAAATGTGGTTTATTTTATTTGAGAACGAAAAGATATTAGAAAGTTGTTGAGAATCACTCACTAACAGTTCACTACTGTTATTAGAAGTATATAACACTTTTGTGGCATCTATACTTTCACTTTCCATAAACTGTTTTATATAGATATCTTCTACATTTTTATACTGTTCTTCATGAACACTATTCATCAAATGAATTTTATTTTTATCCACAAACATATATTGGTTATTGTTACATTGAGTTGTTCTTAGAGTCATCCACTTACCAAAATTTATATTCAAGAAGTCATTAATTAATAGTTCTGTCATAATAGCTTTATGTTATCTTTTTACTTTTAGTTGTACATATTGACTGTTGTTTACATTATATCCGTATTCTATTCTTAGTGGAGGAATCTGTTTAATTGGTATCATTAGTTGAAAACCAATCCCGTAGCTTAATTGATAATGTGAAATCAAGGATTCTCGCAAAAATAATTTTTTAATGTTAATCAGATTAGTATAAGATAGATCTATATCATGCAGATTATTCTTGTTGTATAAGAAAAGATATACTTGAGTATTTTTCAAAGGTATATAATATTCCAGCTTGTATGTACTAGAATAAAAAGTTAAAAGTTTATGTTTTATATAATTACATCGACTATCTAGCATTTGGGTCGGATTCGGTGTGTATTTCAAATTGTTATAACTAATAAAGAAAGCAAAAATTTGTCTACCTAGCTGTAGTGTTTTTTGAAACTTATATTCGGTTTGTTGTGAGTAATAGAAAATACTAAATGATGATTTATACAAAGGAACTAACTGAGTAAATTGTATACTAATTTTGTCTTCATCAAGCCAAGAACGTTTTAAAGAGTCGAATGATAAATTAATAGATAACTGATATCTAAAAAAACTATAAAAATTATTAATCATTGCTTTAGTAAAAGATGATTGCTTAGCAAGACTACTATGCAGATTATCCACATTTAGTTGAGGTAATTGTAATTGATTATATAATAAACATGAGTTATAGCTAAGTTGATGAATATCTATTACTTGGTATAAGTGTAACTTATTTAGAATTTCGTTCCTTACATATGCAGAAAAACTCTTACTTCTTTCAAGAGAGTTTTGAAAATACAGAAAAATTTCTTCTTTGTACTTTTCACTCACTATTGTTTCTTTTTGAGAGTCTATCGAATCAAAAAACGTAAGACAAATCTGGCTGATAATTTTGTTGAGTGTATATAATCCCGGAATCTCATATTGATATTGTATTGAAGGCACAGAAGTAAAAAACTTAATATTCAGTAATGACTTTGCACAATAATTATCTAAATAATAGCTATAGTATTTTAATCCAAAAGTATTGTGTGGTACAAACATTAGATGAGTAAGAGACCAATCATTCATAACAATGTTAAAGATCCCTGTAATTATACCAATATACACATTAAAATCATATTTATCCACTGGATGGTACACTGAGTCATATAAGTGACGTTCATTCTGTAAATCTACATACTGAGAGATACCAGACAAAGTTGAATAGAAAAGATTTCGTTCAGTCAAATAATTATTGGATGAATAATGTAATAGTGAATTGATAAATTCGCTAAAATAGCGATTAAGTACTGTTTTTCTACTAAACAAATGTATAGAACGATTAGATCTTGGCGTGATAGATAAATTTACAACAATACCATTATTATGACTACGAATTCTATAGTTACATTTCTCCACCATTTTTTTGGTTTGTAACTTATTAAGGCCTTGCTCCAAATTATGTATATTTAAAGGAGAATTTATAGAAACTTGCAAAAGTTCTTTAAGCCATAACGATAACACTTTATTATTTATATGGATGTATCTATTATCATATGTTTTAACACTTACACTAATTTTGTTTACTAGCTTTTCGAATATCTCAATATTAATATTTGTGAGATTATACTTATCGTATTTGACCTTAATATGAATTTCAGTAAATCCACGTTTAATATACAGTTGTTTAATTAATATAATTTTTTGTTGTATAAAACTAAAACTAATAGGTTGACCCAATTGATCACCAAGGGTAGCTCTAACTTGCTCTAGACCTATTAATTTATTTTTGTAATCATATATAGTAATAGTCTTTAATATAGGATTTGGTTGCAAAGTAAAATAAACAAGTTGGTGATGGCCTTTCATGTAGACATTAATTGTTACCCTTTTAAACAAACCAGAAGATTGAATTCTTTTAAACAAGATGTTTAAATCAGCAGAATTAATGACTTTTTTAGAGTTGCTAATGCAATGCATGTTTAATAGATTCAAAACTCTGTTTCTTGTTATTGTATTATTTAGACCATTAACTAAAATTTCTTGAGAAAACACTGTATTATTACCTATTGGTTTGTTATTAATACAGGAAATTTGGAATGCTAGCGCTAAACTACTCTTTAAATAATAACCCTTTCTATGTTGATATTGAGATAAAAAGAATAAGCCTATAAAGATATGATAAAGCGCAAGTGTTAAAAATACTAAAATATTCTGCAAAATTAAGTAATGAGCTTTTCTCATTCTAAATTTTAACTCCCTGAGTTATATTATACTAACAGTATCAAATATAGTAGACATTATAATTAATAAGAAGTATATAGTTAGAAACAGTCATGAAATATTGGAACCTAAAGAAACTCAATCAGTCCAGAGCAGAAAAAATAAGTCCTTTACCACGGTCTATAACAAAAACTTTTGACAGATTTAAACAAGAATTAAATCCTCACGCTGAGCTAGAAGCTTTAGAAGAATTCCGTGTATCTAGATATCAGACCGTAGCATCAGTAAAATACTTACTTATTATTTTTATTACACCGATTATAATTAACCAGCTATCAAAACATTTTATTATTGGTCCCACAATTGACCACTTATGGAATATTAAACAGCCTGGAATATTTCTAAATAGCTCACAAGAAGAAAGAGCATTTATTGAACTACAAAGATTCGAAGAAAAACTACATTTTGAAATACTAATTGGAAAATTCCCTGACATATCCAACGACCTAATTAAAGCTAAAGTAAAAGAAAAGGCTTTGTTAATTACTAAAGAATACGTAAACGAGAGCATTAACTCTATTAAAAACATCATTGCAGACATTTTATCTTTAACTGTTCTATTTATTTTGATTATAAGTGGGAGGCGAGAGCTTTACATATTAAAATCTTTTGTTAACGAGATTATTTACGGTCTAAGTGACACAGCTAAAGCATTTTTGATTATACTATTTACCGATGTATTTGTTGGTTTCCATTCACCACATGGATGGGAAGTTGTACTTGAAATTATGCTACGTCATTTTGGTCTACCGGAAAGCAGAGATTTTATTTTTTTATTTATTTCTACATTTCCAGTTATCTTGGATACAATATTTAAGTACTGGATCTTTCGGTACTTGAATCGAGTGTCTCCATCGGCGGTAGCTACCTATCATAGTATGAACGAATAAGATGACTTGGCATTTTTGTTATTTAGTGATATAATTCGGAGCAGAGCATCTGTGGCCGAGAGGCCGAAGGCAGCGGACTCATGTGCGACCCGTTTTCTGGGTGTTAAAGGTTGTAAATTTGCATCCCAAAGCTAACCAGAAATCATCTTAAATTAAGATGTAATAACTATATTTTCTTTGCAAGTTTCAAGCTTGCTGCCTAGAAATCATAGGCATACTCGTTAAGTCAATCTGGAATATAAAGACCTGATTATATGGCAGATAAAGCAGACTAAACGGAAATTGATAAGACTAGTAATACGAACCCTTGTAAAAAGCACTTGACGAAAAACAATATATGTTAATCCTCCTTAGTCTGGTTATTGTGAGTTATACCAAGCATGATTTATATAAAGAGAGGACAAGTGTATAGAGAGGAGTCTAAATCATATTTTATAGGAAATATGGAACGGTGTAACTGTTTACTTAGTTTCTCTTTGTTGGTTATGACATGAGATAAGTATAGGTCACGAAGACTAAGTAACAGAAAGAAGTAATAAAAAGCAAATATTTTACTAATACTAAAAATAAGCTAACGTATTACATCCATCAAATGATAAATAAACAATTGAAGATATATTTTTATAGTAATTATTGAAAATACTTAATGGATAAAATTGAATATAATTTGAATAAAAAATACATCGAAGAGGATCAGCATGAACTCTTTTATCTTCAAAAAAGAATTTATCGAGCATCGAAAGAATGTAACCAGTTACTGGTTCAAAGCTTACACAAACTTTTAATCTCTTCCTTTGCGATTAATAGACTTGCTGAAACAACTATTCTATTCAAGCATGGGAAAAATAGCATCGAGAGATTAAATAATTACAATAAACAAAAAAGAATAGATGAACAACTAATAGAATGGTGTTTACAATCAGAATGGTGTTGCAAGATATCTGACACACACTTATCAAGCTCCTACAATTGTTATTTTTTGAAAAAGTGGCACTATACCGTACTTCTGTTCCCTGCAAATATACAAAACATTGACGTAGGATATCTACTCGACAAAATCCAATGTATAGCATGGATTAAAGATAGGTTAAAGTGTATCCTCGACAAAAATAAAATTAACCAGAGTATTCGGTGGAATGCAACGGAAAAACATGCAGGACATAATAGTATGATCTATTTGCTATACTCTATTGTAAAGTCAGGGTTTCAATGGGTTTATTATCAACAACAACACAGCAACATAAACTCCAAGCTAAGTTTAAACAATATGGAAACCGGCTTGTATCTAGCCTACTTGAATACAACTATAGCCCATAAAGACAAAATACTTAGTCTGTTTTTATATAACACGAGTATAGATAGTCAAATTCTATTCAAAGAAAATATGAGTATCAGTGGTAGCTTAGAAACGCCTATTAATCAAATGCAAGATAAACTAAAAAGCAAAGCTACAAAAGAATTATTACTATCAATTAAGCATTTGTTGTATCATAAAGATTTAATAGGACGTTTTAGGTGTAGAAGCAATAAAAACATTAGAAAAACAGTGATCTATACAAGAAACATTTTTGAACACTGGGTATCTTACTATTCTCCTCTAAATAATGACGACGATTTAACTTATGTCAAGAAAAAAATCATGCTAATCTTCAAAGCATGGGGGAGAAAAGGAAAAGCCGATCTAACAATACATTGTCTATGAACACGTACTCACAAGTAAGCTAAACTACAAAATGCTACGATGGTTAGGAGCCGTATGAGGTGAAAGTCTCACGTGCGGTTCTGTACGAGAGGTATTATATCAAGAATTGAAAATATCGACTCTAATAATCCGCCATCCTTAACAGGACGTCGCTGGTTCGAATCCAGCCAGATGCATAATCGATTAAAATATACTATAAAGCGGGTAGCGGGAATCGAACCCGCATCATTAGCTTGGAAGGCTAAGGTTTTACCACTAAACTATACCCGCTTAGAACATACTCCTAATATCATACAGTACTTAAATATCAAAAACAACTCAAGTAAAATTAATTTTTATAAACCTTCTAGTACTACACCCAGTAATCTAGCTAGTTCAGTAGCCTGATTTTCAACATCGGATAAAAGTAGCGGCTCCCCAACTCGAGTGAGAGGTATTTCTCTATTATCCTTAGTACGTAAATAAATTTCTCTTTTGGGAGTCAATCCATCCTGAATAACAACTTTAATAGATTTAACCTCTTGTATTGGATACTTTAAACATATAAACCTATTTTTACCAGGAAAGCCTAACCTAAATACTGTCACTAATCCTGAGTCAACATCGAACTTATTGTATCCTCCTCCCACATCCCAAAATATTGTAAACCACAAGAAGATACTTAATAGCAGAGCTGTCGTTCCATAAAAGGTCATTATAACGCCTTGAGGAATAAATAGAAGTTGAGAAGCCGACGTGAATGGTAGCAAATTTTTCCCCAGATAACTAGACAACCCAGCTAAAAAAAATCCCAGACCACCAATTAAAATTAAAGATGCCCAACAATAGTTACTAATACGCCTTGAACCCTGAATGCTATCTTGTCTTACAAGCATAATTGTTTTTAAATAACTGATTAAAATAAAATATATGACAATACGATATTTTTTCTATGGAATAAGTAGAAGATATCTATAGTATATTTATATTGATGCGCATGTCTTTCATATTTATTTGATAATATGAAAGACAGCACAAAAAACTTAACCTTACTATATTAGTTTGATTGACTGTAGACTAAAAAATAGTCCCACTGCTAAAGCCATAAATATAGATAAAAAGATAATATAACTGATAAAAATACCCACTGTTACTTCTCCTAGTTTAACTTGATTTATAATTTATGCACTCAGGTAAGAACAGATCAATAAGAAAATTAGAACTTTGTTCTTAACTGTTTGCAATAAAAATATAATATATACATGATATAGTATATCATATAAGTAATCTAATAGAATTTTTACTAAATTAATACATCTGGGAAACAGAACTATGACAGATTTTATTCGACCTTACAATGATGATCCTTTTGTTGGTAATTTATCAACACCTATCAGTACCTCAAGTTTCACTAGAGGACTTTTAAGCAACTTGCCAGCATACAGAAGAGGTGTAACGCCACTCATGCGTGGTCTAGAGATAGGAATGGCTCACGGGTACTTTTTAGTTGGACCTTTTGATAAATTAGGACCTCTGCGTAATACTGATGTCGCGCTACTTTCAGGATTCTTATCAGCTGTCGGACTAATCATAATATTAACAACTTGTTTATCTATGTATGGAAATGTCTCTTTCGAAAAAGAAGAAAGCAAAGATGTACTGCAAACTTCCGAGGGTTGGAGCCAATTTACAGCTGGATTCTTAGTTGGTGCTGTCGGAGGCGCAGGTTTTGCGTATCTGTGTCTTGCAAATATACCTGTTTTGCAAAGCGTGGGACTAAGTGCTATCGGATAAAAGCTAGTAAAGGGACTTGAACCCATAACCTGCTGATTACAAATCAGCTGCTCTACCAATTGAGCTATACTAGCAATATGGTATACTCTACCATAGTGAAAAACAACTTACAATACATCTTTAGTTCTTCACGGTATATGATCAGACTAAATAACGGATGTATTGCATGTAATTATCTCCAGAGGGTCAATTTACAGATAAAAAATGAGCACTACTCATTTATATCACTTGCAGAAGACTCTTGGCTTATTTCGTTATAATTATAATCCTTGTAGTAAGATATCGTTTGATCAAGACATGTTGCTGACCATCCAATCAATTTTTCATCTTCTAGACGATTTTCAAATCCTTCAAATGTACCTTCAAGATTATTTGTTTCCATTTACCTATCTCCCAGAACTCTCTAAGTTAGTAGTTTTGTATGCTATATGTAAAGTAATAATAGCAGAACACCATGCTGATACACATATTAGCATATATTAATAAAATTGTCACGCCAATTTACTTCTCTTCATTAAAGTCTTAATTGCTTTAGTAGAAATTTTAATCTTGATCCATCTATTTTGCTTTTCAGACCATATTTTTTTGACCTGTAAATTAACATTTTGTATTTTTCTTGTCCTTACATGTGAATGCGAAATCGAATAACCGTTGTTCTTTTTTTTGCCAGTTATTCTACATACCTTAGACATTTTTCACCTCTCAAAAAACTTTAAGTTTTATTTAAATATTTATTTAAAGTACTTGCTAATGTTGATTTTGGTACAGCTCCAATTACTGTGTCGACCCTACCTCCATCTTTAAAGATCATAAGTGTTGGAATACTTCTTATACCATACTCAGTAGCAGTACTAGGATTTTCGTCCGTATTAACCTTAACGACTTTTATACTTTCACTGTATTCGTGAGCGATTTCATCTACAACTGGAGCGACCATTCTACAAGGTCCACACCAAGGAGCCCAAAAGTCTACTAAAACAGGTTGATTATGCTCTAACACTTCTTCACTAAAGGTAGAATCCTTTACTTGCGAAACTAACAAGACTATTTTCCTCTATAATAAACTCCCTTGCTAAAATAATTGTACCACACATCTTACCTAATATGTACAAAGCAATAATAATGTCAATTACGATATTAGCATAACTTATTATTACTATAAATAAAGTAATAATCAGTTGATCACTTAAAAGTGTTAGATTGTTAACTAGGGTTATAGAAGAGTAGATTCTCTACATGAATGACAACTCAGTACTTATATGCTTATCTTTTTATGTTAAGTATATAACACAATAAACCTAAAGCAACTGCCTTATATTGAAGGAGGAATACATGTCTCAATCCGTAGAAGAACGGACAAGGATCAAAAACGAACGTTATGAGTCTGGAGTAATTCCGTATGCAAAAATGGGATATTGGGATCCTGACTATGTGGTTAAAGAAACCGATGTCTTAGCACTATTTCGTGTAACACCTCAACCAGGTGTAGATCCAATTGAAGCATCAGCTGCTGTTGCAGGTGAGTCATCAACAGCAACATGGACCGTTGTTTGGACGGACCTTTTAACAGCTTGCGACTTATATCGAGCAAAAGCTTACAAAGTAGATGCTGTACCGAATTCATCAGATCAGTACTTTGCATATATTGCTTATGACATTGATTTATTTGAAGAAGGTTCTATCGCAAACTTAACAGCTTCAATTATCGGAAACGTATTTGGTTTTAAAGCTGTGAAGGCTCTAAGACTAGAAGATATGCGTATGCCTGTAGCTTATTTAAAAACGTTCCAAGGTCCTGCAACAGGGACGGTTGTAGAACGTGAAAGAATGGATAAATTTGGGCGTCCTTTCTTAGGAGCTACTGTTAAACCAAAACTTGGTCTATCTGGTAAGAATTATGGTCGAGTTGTTTACGAAGGATTAAAAGGTGGGCTAGATTTTCTAAAGGATGACGAAAATATTAACTCACAACCTTTCATGAGATGGAGAGAAAGATTCTTGTACTCTATGGAAGGTGTTAATCGTGCTCAAGCTGCAGCCGGTGAAGTTAAAGGACATTACCTGAATGTAACTGCTGGTACAATGGAAGACATGTACGAAAGAGCAGAGTTTGCTAAGGAACTAGGAAGTGTCATTTGTATGATTGACCTTGTTATCGGTTATACCGCTATTCAAACAATGGCAATTTGGGCTCGTAAAGCTGATATGATCTTACACTTACACAGAGCAGGAAACTCTACTTATTCTCGCCAGAAAGAACACGGCATGAACTTCCGTGTAATCTGTAAGTGGATGCGTATGGCAGGTGTTGATCATATTCATGCAGGGACAGTTGTAGGTAAATTAGAAGGTGATCCTCTAATGATTAAAGGTTTCTACAATACATTACTAGAATCTAGATTAGATGTAAACTTACCACAAGGTATTTTCTTTGAACAAGATTGGGCTTCTCTAAGGAAAGTAACCCCTGTTGCTTCCGGTGGTATTCACTGTGGTCAAATGCACCAACTTCTTGATTATCTAGGAGATGATGTGGTTCTTCAGTTTGGTGGAGGTACAATCGGTCACCCTGATGGTATTCAAGCTGGCGCAACTGCTAATAGGGTAGCACTAGAAAGTATGGTACTGGCGAGAAATGAAGGACGTGATTACGTAAATGAAGGTCCTCAAATCTTAAGAGATGCTGCAAAAACTTGTGGTCCTCTACAAACAGCTTTAGATTTATGGAAAGATATCTCATTTAACTATACTTCTACTGATACTGCTGATTTTGTAGAGACTCCAACAGCTAACGTTTAACTTACAACGATATTCCTCTACTTATCAAGTACATATATAATAGTACTTACTGAAAAAGGCAAGCTAGAGAAATATCATTAAGGTCATATTTGCTTAATCATTAAAGGAGTATACAACAGTGAGATTAACACAAGGAACTTTTTCCTTTCTTCCAGATTTGACAGATGAACAGATTTCTAAGCAAGTTGCTTACGCTATTTCTAAAAACTGGTCAATTAATATAGAACATACAGATGATCCTCATCCGCGCAATGCCTATTGGGAATTATGGGGACTTCCTCTATTTGATATTCAAGATCCGGCAGCTGTAATGTATGAAATAGCAAGTTGTCGTAAAGCTAATCCAGGTGTATACATCAAAGTTAACGCATTTGATAATACAAGAGGAGTAGAAAGTTGCTGTTTATCTTTCATTATCAACAGACCAATCTCTGAGCCTGGTTTCACACTTCTGCGTACAGAAGACGTAGGACGTAATCAAAAATATAGCATTCATAGCTACGCTACAGAAAAACCTGAAGGGGTGCGCTACTAATTATTGCATAAGCTAATATACTAGTTACAATTAGAGAATTACTATTTAATATACGGTAGTTCTCTATCAACATAATTCAACAACTGACAATGCAACAACATTTTTCTGATGATACTCTTGTAAATCTGCAAGATGAATATAGTAAAACAGAAATCCAAGAAGTGATAAATGAGTTGGAAAGAGAACTCATTGGATTAGATCCTGTGAAGACCAGGATTAAAGAAATTGCAGCACTGCTATTAATAGATAGACTCAGAAAGAGTCTTGATCTAGTTTCTGGCAGTCCTGGACTTCATATGTCATTCACGGGTAGTCCTGGTACGGGCAAAACCACAGTTGCCATGAAAATGGCCGACATTTTACACCGTTTAGAATATATTAGAAAAGGTCACTTACTGACTGTTACACGTGATGACTTAGTAGGACAATACATAGGACATACAGCACCCAAAACAAAAGAGGTTCTCAAACAAGCCATGGGTGGAGTGCTATTTATTGATGAAGCATACTATTTGTATAAAGCAGATAATGAAAGGGATTATGGTGCAGAAGCAATCGAAATACTATTACAAGTAATGGAAAACCAACGAGATGATTTGGTAGTCATTTTTGCAGGATACAAGGACCGAATGGATAAATTTTATGAGTCAAATCCTGGTTTGTCTTCAAGAGTCACAAATCATGTTGACTTTCCAGATTACACAGCAGAAGAACTTTTACAAATCGCAAAATTAATGATTCAGGAACAACAGTATTGCTTTGCCCCTGATGCAGACATAGTCCTTCTAGAATATACCAATAGAAGAATGCAGCAACCTCATTTTGCCAATGCAAGAAGTATCAGAAATGCCATCGACAGAGCTAGAATGAGGCAAGCTAATCGTATTTTCGCTAGTGGTGATAAAATGCTTACTAAAGCAGACTTAGTTACAATTCAGTCCGAGGACATATTGAAGAGTAGGCTATTTGCAGGAGAGTTCGGTAGTTGACATATATGAATAAGTAAGTAGAGAGGAAAGTAGTAACATTAAGCTTGATATGTTAATATGTAAACATCTTTTGGCGGCATGGCCAAGTGGTAAGGCAGAGGATTGCAAATCCTTTACCCCCAGTTCGAATCTGGGTGCCGCCTAGAAAGTTTATCGGGGGGCGTGGTGGAATGGTAGACACAACAGACTTAAAATCTGTTGATCTTTTGTGATCGTGAGGGTTCAAGTCCCTCCGCCCCCATTAATATTCGTCGTTTTAGAAACTATTAAGAGGTATATATGATGTGTATATGTATCAACTGTTTATATGTTCACGAATGTTCAACTTATAAATTCATAAAGTCGCAGCACTCTGTCAACTTCCAAGAATATGAGACTAAATTTGATCCAATAAAACCAATAGTCTATGCAAATTTTGTGCGTCAAACTAAAAAATCACACATAGATTGGGATGTCACAGAATGTTTATCCTTCTTAGAAAAACCTGGATCATGGAAAAAAAGTATTAAAAAGATTTCATGGTGATACTATTTCTAAGAAGCTCTGTATTAACGTTTGATGCTCTAGTCAAAGATATTTTGCCTGTTCTAGCAATTTCCACAATACCGTATTGCGATAAAAGTTGTTCAATTGCTACTATTTTACCTGGATCACCCGTTACTTCTAAAATCAAGAAAGTCTTCGAAATATCAACAATGTGAGCCCTAAATATATGAACAATATCTAAGATATCTGATCTATACTGCTTAGATGCATGAATTTTTAGCAACATTAACTCACGTTCTACTGATGGAATATTTGTTACATCGTTAACTCTTAAGATATTAACTAACTTATACAACTGTTTTGTTAATTGTTCAATCGTACGATTATCTCCAGGAACTACCATAGTAATTCTAGAAATACCCGGTTGTTCTGCTGGTCCAACAGCTAGACTTTCAATATTAAAGCCTCGACGAGCAAATAGACCTGCTATACGTGACAGAACTCCTGATTCATCTTCAACTAAAACAGATAAAGTGTGTTTCATATGCTTTTTATCTAAATACGGAATAAGTGTATAGAATAATATGTGAAAGTTATAATCACTTGTAGACTTTTTGTTAATTATTTTATTATCTATTATCTAATGTTATAATAAATTCTAGATATTTCAAAATATTTTAATAACTAAAGATTTCAACATTAACAGTACATAGTGCAAGAAAAAAATAGAAATTTCAAGAAAAAAAGTAATGAATTTCCACTTATAAATGAACGTATACCTTTTACTGAAATACGTCTTATCGATGTACAGGGTATACAAGTTGGTATTTTACCCATCGAAGATGCTCTGCAATCAGCAAAAAATGTTGGATTAGACCTAGTATTAATTAGTAACAAATCTAACCCACCGGTCTGTCGTATTGTGGACTATGGTAAGTATAAGTTTAACCAAGAAAAGAAGGCAAAAGAGGCAAAGAAAAAACAACAAAGTTCGAACTTAAAAGAAGTAAAAATGCGCTATAAAATAGAGGAACATGATTACCAAGTTAGGATTAATCAAGCTTTGCGTTTTTTGCAGTCTAGTGATAAAGTAAAAGCTACTATCACTTTTAGGGGTCGAGAGATCCAACATGCCAATCTTGCTATAGAACTTTTACAAAAAATGGCTAAGGATTTAGAAGCTGTATCAGAAATACAACAAGCACCATCTCGCGATGGAAAGAATATGGTAATGATATTAACACCTAAAAAATAGTATTTAATAAACTGTTATTGTAATTAAGGAACGATAATGTCAAGATATAGAGGACCAAGACTACGTTTATGTCGTAGATTAGGAGATCTACCAGGATTAACAAGAAAAACATCTAAAAAACAAGCTCCTCCTGGTGAACATGGTGACAAAAATAAAAAACCATCAGAATATGCAGTTCGTTTAGAAGAAAAGCAAAAACTACGGTTTAACTATGGCCTTAATGAAAAACAATTATTAAAGTATGTCAAGGCTGCTAAAAAAGTGCAGGGAGCTACTGGATACATTCTTCTCCAACTTCTAGAAATGAGATTAGATAATACCGTATTCAGACTTGGCATGGCACCAACAATTCCAGCAGCAAGACAATTAGTCAACCATGGGCACATTTACGTGAATGGAAAAAGTGTATCAATTGGAAGCTATCAATGTAAGCCTGGAGATATAATTACAGTTAGACAACAAAAAAGTTCTAGAGAACTAGTAGAAAAATATCTAATGTTCCCCGGGCTTGCTAATATTCCCAGCCATTTAGAGTTAGACGGCGATAAGTTAATTGGTAAAGTAAACGGTGTCATAGAGAGAGAATGGGTTGCTTTACAACTCAATGAACTACTGATTGTAGAATACTATTCTCGTAAATAAGCTAGCTTTACAACTCATACTCTAGATTATCTTATTAATTGATATGTACTAATTTGGCGGCTGTTTACTGACTAAAGAACATATTAGCCTTTGAGTCCAAAGGCTAAAAGTCAGTTTATAGTACAACATATGCTTATACAATGCATGGTAATTTCCTGTTTTTTTACTTTCTACTGACTTTATACTATCGTAAGATACATCTGATGGTATGAATAGAATTTTCTTGTTAATCAGATCTTTATTATGTTCACTATCTTGCAAAAAATCCTCCAAGTTATAAACTCTTAGCTTGGGCTTAATAGGTAATTTAAAATCTATATTAGTACTACGAAAATAATTCCATGCCTTGAGTGCGACTGTTTTATTAAAAAATACCGCTGTATATTTCTCTTTAGAAGCATCGCCAGGTATTTGATAATAATAATTCAAGAAAGTTTTTGCTTTGTTTTGAGAATAAGTTGTATTCACTGGTTCAATAAAATAAATTGGTTGCCCTTGAAAGTGATTCTTACCATAATTCTGTTTTTTATCAAAAATTAATCCTTGCCTGTGCTTTGCTGATTTTACTAATTTACCTACTTCTTCAAGATCAGGAAATAAACGAAATTCAGTTCTTGGCGGTGCTAATCTATTTAACTTATAGTAAGAGTGTAAGCCAGATGATAATACATGTAGACCATGCTGATTAGCAGAACGAGGATATCTGTCTCTAATAAAATTACTGTATTCTTCCGCATCCTTTGGATTAACGAAAAACCATCCTTCATAAACCGATGAATCATTATTAGTCCATAAAAAACGGTCATAATACCATTGATACAGCTTATAGAAAGCATCGTTTTTATAGACCAACTGGTTCGCTGGCTCTGCAACCACCATTTGATTCAGCCCATTAGCTACGACAAAAACAGGAAAATTATTATGAGATAATTTTTGTAATAAGACACTTTGCAGATAATTGGGAAAATTAGGCGAACGCTTGTTGGACCACATGCCATCCCAATATCTAGGCAAGCTTAAGTTTAAAAACTTATTCCAGGTGTAAAGGATAGGTCCTTTTGAAAGACTAAAATCTTGATCTGTTACAGTATCTAATTCAGCATAGACAGCCCCTCTTTGCAATGCTTTACTGAAACCGGACATGAACTTTTTTTTACTATTTTTCACTGACATTCCATCTTGTTTAGATAACAAAGACTCATATTTTTTAGCTATAGGGCTAGAGTCTGATAAAAATACTGTTTGTTTCCAATATTTATTAAGTAGTTCTTGAAATAGAGCTTGATTGTGATGTTGACTCTTAGAGAAACGGTACAAAGATTCTGTCGCTATGATTAACTTAGATGAGGTATTATAATTTTTGCGTTTATTTGATACTACAATAATATCTGTTTTATTTCTTAAATTTTTGGTGGGTAATACATGAATAACATCCGTAATTTTCACTGGTCCGTAATTGAAGCTATTATTCAGCATATGCAGAGATGATATAAAAGGCATAAAATTTAGTAAACCTATAATTTTCTATTGATAGAAGTACCACTATAGCAAATATAACAATACATATGTCAAATCAGCAATATTTCGGTAGTATTTTTGTAACAATGTATATACGTAAGCATCCAATAATAGTACTAAAATTCAAATCTAATAAATCGACTAATACAGACTATTATGTAACAGTGACAGAAAGTAGAGATACCATGGAACTGGTGGGATTTGAACCCACGTCCATGTTAATAACAATATTCCAAAAGCTATTTAATAACGTATTGTTATTATTAGTTAACAGAACAAAATTTATGTACTAGCAATTATCTTTACTTGAGTTATATAAATCAATACATAATAGATAACTTAAGAGCAACATAGAATAATCAGTTATAGCATGCCTGCTATTTAGCTGATCAAGCGGATAATCAAAAGTTACTAAACTGCAACTACACTCCGAGAAAAAGGAATAATTTGGTTTTTTGCATTTATTGTTTGAATTTGCTGAAAGCCTTAAAACTTTAGCATATTAAGTTTTCTGTACTTCAGAACAAGTATTAACATGTAGAAACCTGGCAGTCCCTTATAAGTATAAGGTTAATATACTTATATATTAAAAACAAGTACTATTCTATATTCACGAGCAAGGAAGGATTTGAACCCTCGACTTCCAGAGTCGGAATCTGGCACTCTATCCGCTGAGTTACATGCTCATCAATATATAGCTGACAACTAAGTAAAAGGAAAATTTATATTATGTTATCGGAAATATTTATATACTACTTATAGATTTAATTCCACTAGAAAAAGACACATTTTCAATTTTGTACATAAATCTGACGAGTTTTGAGTGCTACTTCTGCCTTTGCTAATTCTATACCTATATATACAGAATGACCAAGAGATAAATATTGAAATAACAACGATTGCATACCTATTAATTCGTTTATTTGCCCGGCACTATATCCGTAGAATATTATATGTGATATTTTATTACTTTCACAGCCGATGCAGAAATAGAATTTCACCCTTATTTTTCTGCGTTCTACTAAAGAAATCTTACAATATATATTATTATCAAGCTTCAACGTAACCTCACTATTTACAATAGTATATTATTATAATAAAAGGAAATAACTATAATATAAGCTTCAATTTTCACATAAAATTCACAAGAAATCAATCATTCTTATTATATCAAACAAAAAAAATGCAAGAAGCATTAAGAGAGTAAAAGTATATTAAGTTTGTAAGTCTTGTTAGTACAGACTTTTTCAGGTATGAGATATTAACATTAAATTGTAATTAATGTATTAATTTAGGTTAAATATTAATCAATCATCTTCTCAAATGTGAGATACAAGATAAAACCATTTATATAGGAGAAATTAAACTATGCAAGACGCTATATCTAATATTGTAAATAGATACGATTTAGCTGGCAAATACTTCGACAATGAAGGATTAAATGAGCTACAAAATTACTTTATAACTGGCTTAGACAGAGTAAGAATTTCAGAAATTATTAATGGTCAAGCATCTAACATAATAAAAGAAACATCTGCTCAGCTTTACGAAGAACTTCCTGAACTACTAAGACCTGGAGGTAACTCATATACTACAAGAAGATATGCTGCTTGTTTGAGGGACATTGAGTACTATTTAAGATATTGCAGTTATGCTATTGTAGCTGGAAACACTAATATACTAGATGAACGTGTTTTAGACGGCTTAAGAGAAACATACAACTCATTAGAAGTACCAATTGGACCAACTGTACGTAGCATACAAATATTACAAGATATAATAGCTGAAACAGTTCAAATTAATAACTTAAGTAAAGAACAACTGTTCATTGTAGACCAGCCATTCCAACACTTAATTAAAAGTTTAGGCGAAAAAAATGTTTAACTTCTCTTAGCAGTTAGTAGTTATAGAATATCATTATGACAATTAGTTTCAGTCATTCTTTACTTTGATCATTATATAAACTTTGTATGAGTCAAACTTACTTAGCTAAATTTATTAAATATCTAAATATAACCTCTAGTAAAGTATCTAAGACGAAGATAAATGAATTAAGTATAAGTATTTTATATATGCTTCTGGGTTTCTTTGTATCTACCACATTATCTACAATACCTGGCCAGACTGGCGATTGGGGTATTATTGGCGCTGCTATAATAGTTACCTTTTATGAAAGGATTAGTCAACAGACATATCCTTTGGTTTCCCCAAAAAGAGTTAACAATATTATAGTCAACAATATTAATTACATCAAAATTGGTATTTTATACGGGTTATTTGTAGATGCATTTAAACTAGGAAGTTGAATTTAGTTAGCATTCCTTAGGAAGAATTAAACTATAGATAAGGTCAAAAACTATATTTATTTTGACCGATAAGTAGAATAGATTAGTAATTATAGCATACTACGCTGATACATCATTTACCATTGACAAAAATAATGCTGGATCTCCTGCCTTTGGAGATTGTTCTTGAGGTCTAAATTTACGTACAGGACCAGCCCAGTTAAGCTGAGGCATCACTGCTTTATTCATAAATTCTTGAGCCATTCTAGGTGTTTTTAAATTAAAAGGTACTTCTCCTCTACTACGTTGTGCTATAACTCTCCTTCTTTGATAGGGAACGATAGAGTCACCAAAGTTTTCTACATATTCCTCACTATCTAATAACAAATCAATGAATGTTTCCAAACCTTTAGATCCTATGATCACAGAGAAAGCATATTTTTCTCTCTCGTTATATATATCTCTTCCCAGTACTCTCTGCACACACATTTCCACAAAACGGTAATTATTGTTTACATCATAGTTTAGATTGCGGAAGCTGTCTGACAAAAGCAAGCCTTTGATTAAGTCTTTAACCTTTATCTGGTTAAATCTTAATTGTGATTCTAGAAAATACTCTGAAGTACTTTTTAATATTTGATGTTCACTAAACACCTGTCTATAAGCAGCCCATATAATCTCATCCATGCCATTAGCAGTTGGAAGGTTATCAGTCGTATAGACTCTAGGTTGTTCATCGCCAGGATACGATTCAAATCCGTTTACACGTTGATTCTGAGTTGATAAAGAATAATTCAATATTGGAATAGACATATATATATGGTCTCCGGATAACTTATAATATCTTCGATAAACTCGAAGAAGAATTTAATTGATAACGGTAAAGCGCAATATTATATTTTATCTGCAAGTTTATTTATAGAAAGATTTTCTATATCTAAAGATATAAACATAACCACGCACATTACATTATACTACGAATTTTTTTATAAACATAAACCAATAACATAGATAAACATTCTATCTTTCAATGGTTAGTTAATCAATAATAAGAGAAATGCAATATATATAATTCAAGACTTAATATTATTTAACTCTAAAAAATATAGATGTATGCTTATAAAGTCATTGCAATTATAATAATCCAAGATACAGTTAAAGTTTTAAATCATATGAATCAACCTAATAATCTCAGCCTTGAGCAACAATTTAAGTTAACTTTAATAAGAAATAAACTCAGCATTCTGGAAGTAGAGAAAAGTAAGAACTACTTATGTTTAACTCTCGAATACATGCTAATTAAAGATAATATTATTAAATTTCTCGTCAAAAACCAGCGTATTTAGTTTCAAAAAGCTTTACAATAGTCAACTGAGTCACCTTCCCTAATGTTACAGTTTATGAATTTGTTATTTATTTTGCGAAGAATCTGTCATATATTATATTCTCGATACTAATACATCAGTAAGTCCAATAAAAAGACAGCTGAAACAGCTAAGTCCTTTACATATTTAATTAGGGAGAGCTCCATGCTTGACGCATTTTCTAGAGTTGTAGTTAATTCAGACGCTAAAGCTGCTTACGTTGGAGGCAGTGATTTACAAGCTCTTAAAAAATTTATCGCTGACGGAAACACTCGTCTTGATGCCGTTAATTTTATCGTATCTAATGCTAGCTGTATCGTATCTGATGCAGTATCTGGCATGATCTGTGAAAACCCAGGCCTAATTGCTCCTGGCGGTAACTGCTATACAAACCGTCGTATGGCTGCTTGCCTACGCGATGGAGAAATTATACTACGTTACGCTTCTTACGCTCTTCTAGCTGGAGATCCTTCAGTTCTAGAAGATCGTTGTTTAAATGGTCTAAAAGAAACTTACATCGCTTTAGGTGTTCCAACTAACTCCTCAGTTAGAGCTGTAAGCATTATGAAAGCTTCTGCTGTTGCCTTCATCACTAACACTGCTTCACAACGTAAAATGGCTTGTACTTCTGGTGACTGCTCAGCTCTAGCATCTGAAATTGCTAGCTACTGCGATAGAGTAGCTGCTGCTATCAGTTAAACTAACTTAAATATAAAACTTAAGACAACTTTATATTTATATCTCAAAGTTTTAATCACTAGAACAAATACCCACCTAAGGAGAACAAAATGAAATCAGTTATGACTACTACGATCAGTGCTGCAGATGCTGCTGGTCGTTTCCCATCATCTTCAGATCTTGAGTCAGTTCAAGGTAACATCCAGAGAGCTGCTGCAAGACTGGAAGCTGCAGAGAAGTTAGCAGGAAATCATGAAGCTGTAGTAAAAGAAGCTGGCGATGCTTGCTTTGCAAAATACTCGTATCTTAAGAATCCTGGTGAAGCTGGGGACAGTCAAGAGAAGGTAAACAAATGCTACAGAGATATTGACCATTACATGAGAATTGTTAACTATTCTCTAGTTGTTGGTGGTACTGGCCCTCTAGATGAGTGGGCTATTGCTGGTGCGCGTGAAGTTTACAGAACTCTAAACCTTCCTGCTGCAGCATATGTTGCGGCTTTCACATTCACACGTGACAGACTGTGCGTACCACGCGACATGTCTGCTCAAGCCGGTGTTGAATATGCTGCAGCTCTAGACTATATTATTAATGCTTTAAGTTAGATAATTATCTTACAATTCCTATAAAAAGCAGATTTGATACCTCGACCACCCATAATTAACATGGGTGGTTTTTAGCCACTATACGTTAAAAAAAGCACGGTAAATATCGATTGTCTTATCTATTGATTTATAAAAAACAATGTATATATACAATCGATTAATATATAATAATAGTACTAGATTATAGATATCTGCAATTAAACAACCGGAGCTTACCATGAACTGGGATTTAACCCATAACACAATCGTCAATATATCATTTTTCATACTACTTCTTAATTTGCTTACTAATTGGTGTTCCATTGCTTTTCCTAGATTTATTTGGCTGAAAACATTCAATCAATCTCAAGTAATAGTAGTAAACGTTCTTATATCAATTGCTCTAACAAACCGCTGGATTACATACAAATACTTTCCTCTAAGTAATCTATATGAATCACTACTCTTTCTAACATGGTGCCTTACATTTGCACAGATTTTAATAGCCAAACAAATAAAAAGCCAATTAATAGGGGCGCTTAGTGTACCTATAGAAGTATTTGTTCTTGCTTTTGCCAGCCTATCTTTACCATCAGATATGCAGAAAGCGAGTCCACTAGTTCCAGCACTCCATTCCAATTGGCTCGTAATGCACGTAACGGTTATGATTCTAAGCTATGCTTTTTTAATCATTGGTTCTTTATTGTCAATCTTGTTCTTACTTATCACGAAAGGAGAAACAGTAGAATTACAGGGAAATTCAACAGGATATACATTAAATAATATACGAACAAAAAATAATTTTTGGAATCATTCATATAGTCCACAGACCACTTTAAGTAACACGCCTACTACTCCTAGTAGTTTGCCAGAGAGCTTAGATAACTTGAGCTATCGAATCATTGGACTTGGTTTCCCACTTTTAACAATAGGTATAATATCTGGGGCTGTATGGGCTAATGAAGCATGGGGATCATATTGGAGTTGGGATCCGAAAGAGACATGGGCTTTAATTACATGGATTATTTTTGCTTCTTATCTACATTCTAGATTAACTAAGTCTTGGCAAGGTAAGAAACCAGCTATTCTTGCCTCAGTAGGATTTTTTATAGTGTGGATTTGTTACTTAGGAGTCAACTTTTTAGGGCAAGGTCTACATAGTTATGGTTGGTTTGCGTAGACTTCACACTTCACTCAAGTAGAAAAGCTCAAAAAATAACATTAATTTAATAATATATAAAAAATATTATCTAACTAAATGTTAATTCTTATAATATTAATATTGAAAGATACTATATTGTAACCTAAGATATACCTATAACAATAGAGTGATAATAGAAAACAAACAATCATATAATTCAATCGATTAATACGTAATGGATATTAATAACACAGTCGCTTTAATCAATACTAGTACAACATGGTCAACCCAAATAGCATTCATCATGATCACAAGCAATATTTTTGCTATTAGTATAGGAAGATACGCAATACAAGTTCGAAACTTAGGTCCTTCAATGCCTATTGCTGGACTGGAAGGATTTGGTTTAACTGAGCTTTTAGCAACTACAAGTCTTGGACACATTATTGGAGCTGGGATAATACTAGGTCTTCGCAATACAGGCGTGTTATCTTAATAATGGCGCATTTTTAGAGATGCAAGATAAATGCTGTATAATGAATGGGCCAGTATTCATAAATGCTTTGTTATATAATTAACACTCATAAAAAGTGCCCATTTTTCTAAACTTTTGATAACGTCTACACAATAGATCATCACTATCAATACTTAATAATTTATCTAACTCTTTAGATAAGATTTTTTTAAGATATTCTGCGGCCAACTTAGGATCTGCTTGAGAACCACCAATAGGCTCAGGTATAATATTATCAATAATACCCAGAATTTTTAAGTCAGATGAAGTGATTTTCAATGCTTCGGCTGCTTCTGGAGACTGTTGGCTGTTCTTCCAAAGTATAGCAGCACATGCTTCTGGAGTTGCCACAGTGTAAACTGCAAATTCCAACATAAGCATCACATCTCCGATACCTATACCTAAAGCACCACCTGAACCACCTTCACCTATTACAGTACACAAGATTGGAACTTTAAGTGAAAACATTTCACGCAGATTCATTGCTATAGCTTCACCTTGACCCAGTCTCTCGGCTTCGATACCAGCCCAGGCTCCCGGAGTATCAATAAATGTAATTACAGGAAAACCAAAATTATCGGCATATTTCATAAGCCTTAAAGCTTTACGATAACCACCAGGAGATGGCATACCAAAGTTTCTAGTAACATTATCTTTGGTATCTTTTCCTCTTTGGTGCCCTATAAATACAACTGTACGACCACTCAAACTACCTATACCACCAACCATAGCAGGATCATCTGCACCACCTCTATCTCCGTGCAATTCAACCCAGTTATCTAAAATATAAGGTATATAATCTAGCGTTGTAGGACGATCTGCTTGTCTAACTAAATGAAGACGCTGAAGTGGCGCAAGTGATGAGAAAATATCCTGTTTTAAGTCCACGAGATCTTGCTGAAGTATATCTAGATTTTGACTATGACTTATACTTATACTGTTACTTTTAATTAAATCAGATAAGTGAAGAATTTGGTTTTCAAGCTCTACTACAGGTTTCAAAAAATCTAATGCTAGTGGTTTTCTTTCGCTAAGAGTCATAAATATGTAAATTTAAATTCTATACAATTGGATACTAAGTAACTAACAGGACTATAAGTATTCAGTAAATACAATTATTTTAGTTTTCTAGATGAGTATGCTAACAATTCTGAAAGATCTGCAATAATGCTCACAAATTGATCAGTCAACTCAACACCATTATGTAAAAACATATAAAATAAATTGAAGAAACGAGGGTCATCAAAACGTTGCGAAATTCGCGTTGTTGCTCTAATTAAGTCATCATAGTTTAGACCTCTATCACCTTGCATGTAAGATAAATGACATATTATTTTTGCATCACTACAAGTATTTGCCGTAGGATTAAGTCCTACGTTACTATCACATTGGACATCTTCTAGAGGTAAAATATCAAGGGAAGCATCATTTAGTAGGCCAGTTTGGTTACTTTCTATCAAAGAATTCTTTGGTATTATTAATTTGTCAGAATTAATATTTATTATAGCTAATACAGAATTTAGCTCGCTGCTTATATCTACAACTGAACCAATATTTAGACCTCTCAATCTAACAGGCGTTCCGGGTTTAATGCCGTAGGCACTATCAAATTCAACGAAGATGGAATAACCAGTTTTAGCAAATGTTTTATTTATAGTAAACCATGATAATATAACAAAAGGTATAATCAGCAATAAAAACAGTATTTTCTGTAAATCAGATCTAATGTCAGATGATATATTTCCCATAATACTAATACATAATTAATCCGAATGTAACTTACTAAATTGATTATTATAAAACTTTGTTTAAGTTACTAATCTTTCTTCTAAAGAACTCATGTTTTTGGCTGTGATTGCTTAAAACATGGTTAGCTTGCATAGCATATTTCACCTCACTGACCTCTTTAGACACATCTAGTGGTACAGAAAAATCACGAAAATATGATCCTATGCCGACACCTGAGGCACCAGAAAGTATAGCCAAGGGGGCTGTTAAAGGATTAATACCGGATGAAGCTATAATTGGTATTCCAATACGTTCGGATAAAACCATCGTACTGGATAGAGTAGCAGAGGCATTATAGAAAGTGTTCAATAAATTGGACTTTTTTGCTAACTTACTAAAACTTCCCTCTGTCTGTAACATATCCACACCCAATCTTTCCAGCTCTTGTGCCAGTAACAGCTGTTCATTTAGCGATAATATGTGTGGTATTGTTATACATACACAGGCCGATGGTAATCTTTCGCGTAATTTCTTTGTCGTGGCAATAATTTGCTGGGACGTGAAGTGGATGTTTTTTGAGTAAAATATATCAAAGTTACCTAGCTCCAAAACATCTGCTCCCGCGTAATAACACTTTTCAAGCTCACTCACTGATATAGAGGATACACATATTGGTATTGATACTATTTTTTTTACTTCTTGCAACAAATCTGTATTAGCTCCAATGTCTAAACAGGTAGCCCCTCCTACCTCAAATGCCTTTAAGTTACCAACAAATTCACCAATCTGAAAATTATCAATACCAAGAATAGCTTTTAAAAATCGCTTTTCCTGACAAGCTATAGCAAGTGACTTATTTAGCATCATATCTTAATCTTAATCAAAAAAATAAATTTTTCATAGTCTAACAAGCAAAGAGGAGTATAGTATTAAATAATTATAGGTAACACTATACCCGTCTTGCATAAGAGATACTCTGAAACAGGAGTAAAAGCGACTTAGTACGCTAGACCCATACTCCTTGTTGTTTCGGCACCTAAATAAACTCGTACACTTAAAAAGTCAGTTGGACATGCTGTTTCACAACGTTTACAGCCTATGCAGTCTTCGGTCCTAGGTGAGGATGCAATTTGTCCTGCTTTACAGCCATCCCAAGGTACCATTTCAAGAACGTCACAAGGACATGCTCGTACACATTGGGTACAGCCGATACAAGTATCGTAAATTTTTACATTATGAGCCATGGATCAAAACAATTTATTTAAATATGATGTATACATGCTAATAAACTAAACGAATCGGATTGATTCATATTATAAGACAATTTCGTTTTCTTTAGTTATTACATAAAAAAACTTTATAAAGTTGTTGATTTTGATTGTGATACTTCTGGATTAGTTAAAGGACTATTTTGTTCTGATGGTGGTACGACTTGCCAGAAAAGTTCTTTAAAACGGTTCCAAGATGATAATATTTCTTCAGACTTTTTACTATTTGTCCTATTCAGATGCATTTTTAAGAGATTTTTTAAATGGTTTTCTCCTTCATCTGTCTTAATTCTTTGTACCTTCACAATCTCATGATTGACTCTATCAATAAGTTTAGAATCTTCGTCCAAAAAGTATGCCAAACCACCAGTCATACCAGCTGCAATGTTTCGACCCGCTGGTCCTGTCACAACAATTGTGCCACCAGTCATATATTCACAAGCATGATCACCAACACCTTCTACAACTGCTTGAGCTACAGAGTTTCTTACAGCAAATCTTTCCCCTGCTTGACCAGAAACAAACAGATAACCTCCTGTAGCACCGTAAAGACATGTATTTCCGATAATAACCTGCGTATTTGACATAAAATTAACAGCTGGAGGAGGTACAATTACTATTTCTCCTCCATTCATCCCTTTACCGACATAGTCGTTAGCTTCGCCGCAAAGGTAAAAGTTCATACCTTGACACAAAAATGCCCCGTAACTTTGACCTGCCGAACCATAGAACGATAAGTTTATAGAACCCTTAAATCCAGTGTTCCCATAAGACTTGGCCAACTTACCTGCTATTCTAGCACCAACGGAACGATTAGTATTTACTATCTTGACCTTTTTATCAACAATTGAATGATTTTGTATTGCTTGTACAATACCAGGATCTAATAATAGTTCATCATCCAGTACAGGACCATTAGAATTTGGTTTCGTTGACAAACATTCCTTAAAAAAGCCATAATTATTTAAAGGTTTTTTCAAAAGCGTATCAATCTTTAGATTAGCAGTCTTTAGTACACTCACATCTTTATTTACCTGCAATAAATCAACTTTACCAATAATCTCAGTCAAACTACAATATCCCAGCGAAGCCAATACAGATCTTACCTCTTCTGCAATAAAAATAAAAAAGTTCACTAGATCAGATGGTATACCTGGATAACGATTACGCAAATCTTTTCTCTGAGTAGCAACACCTACAGGACAGTTATTCGTATGACAAATCCTAGCCATAACACAACCAGTAGCAATCATTGCAACCGTACCAAAACCAAATTCTTGTGCCCCCATTAAAGATGCTAAAATTATATCAGTCCCTGTTCTTAATCCACCATCAACCCGCAATATAATATTGTTTCGCAAATTATTCTCTGTTAACAGTTGATGGACTTCAGTAAGACCTAATTCCCATGGACCACCAGCATGTTTAATTGAACTCAAAGGTGAAGCACCAGTACCTCCATCATGACCTGATATTTGTATTATATCAGCATTGCCTTTAGCTACGCCGGCAGCAACAGTTCCTATACCCATCTGGGCAACTAATTTCACTGATACCTTAGCTTCTGGATTTACTTGATGTAAATCAAAAATTAACTGAGCTAAATCTTCGATTGAATATATATCGTGATGAGGTGGCGGTGAAATTAGGGTTACACCAGGTTTACAATTACGAAGCTGAGCTATGTAAGGACTTACTTTTTTACCTGGTAGTTGACCACCTTCACCAGGTTTAGCTCCTTGTGCTATTTTAATTTCTAGTTGTTTACCACTCATCAGATATTCTGGGGTTACTCCGAAACGACCTGAAGCTATTTGTTTAATAGCGGAGTTTGCACAATCGTCTTGCTTTAAACCTTTCAAATGCGGGAAATCATTAGATAAACCTGAATCATCTACTAATTTTATATTTTTCGATCTGTTTGGATCTTCTCCTCCTTCACCTGAATTTGACTTGCCTCCTATTCTGTTCATAGCTATTGCTAATGTCTCATGAGTCTCTCGTGATAAGGCACCTAAAGACATACCACCAGTACAAAACCTTTCTAAGATATTTTCTACTGGTTCCACTTGATCAATTGAGATAGAATTACGGTTGCTCTTGATTTGTAACAAGTCACGGAAATTTGTTGGTGGCCTATCATGTAGTAACAACTTATATTTTTCGTAAAGATCAATATCTTTAGAACGTACTGCCTTATGTAACATTTTGGACATTTCTGGATTGTTCACATGATACTCAGCACCTGGGCGATACTGAACATAACCTAAATTTTTCAGTTTTTTAGGCAGTGTTGCATGAAAGGCTTTAAGATAAGTTTGTTCCACTTCTCTACTCAATTCTTGCAAATTCATTCCACCAACTCTTGACACTGTACCTTTAAACGCAAGATCTACTATTTCATTGCTTAGACCCAATATCTCAAATATTTGGGCTCCGTGATAACTAGACAGTAAAGAAATACCCATTTTTGACAGGATTTTTAATAGGCCTGCCTTGATCGCAATTCTGTAATTATTTTGTGCCTCTTGTATACTTAAAGGACTAATTTTACCATTAGCCATTAGTTTTTGAGTTTTAGGATGATTCCACCAATTTCTTGCTGTTTGGAAGGCAAGATAAGGACATACAGCACTAGCTCCGTAACCTATTAAACAGGCAAAATGGTGAGTATTCCAACACTGAGCTGTCTCTACAACTAATGAAACCTGTTGTCGAATATTATTCTTAATTAAATAGTGATGTACACATCCAACGGCAAGTAAAGGTGGTATAAATAACTCATCCTCTTTCAAATCGTCTGTAAAGTCAGTAAGAATTAGAACTTCTGTATTCTCTCGAGCAAATTGTAAAGCTTGTTCACAAATTTCTTTTATTGGCTGGCTTAAATCAGTATAACCAGAATTTTTTTTGTATAAAGTACTGATCTTTTTAGACTTCAACACATTTGATTGTAAATTCTTTAACTCTTTTTCATTGAGAATTGGCGAATCCAACTGTATACTTGTAGAAGTATGACTCTGCGGAGATAACAAATCACCTTTCGAACCTATAGTTATATTTAAAGACATCACAAGACTTTCTCGCAATGGATCTATAGCTGGGTTCGTAACTTGAGCAAATCTTTGCTTAAAGTAGTCATATAAAAGATGTGGACTACTGGATAAAATAGCAAGAGGTATGTCATCACCCATGCAGAAAGTCGGTTCCTTGGCTGAACTTGCCATATGCTCAATAACCAATTCCACATCTTCGTTGGAATAACCGAATGCTGTATGAAAACGCATTAGATCGATATCCGTTTTAATTGCTTCTGCTATATAAGGTTTCTCAGGAATAGATTGCCTATATTTATTGAGCCATAGACCATAAGGTCGTTTCTGAGCTATTTGATTTTTTAAGGACCAATTATCACGTAAATCACCTGTCGTTAAATCTAGAGATAGCATTTGTCCTGGACCTAGCCTACCACGGGTTTTAATCTTTTCGTCTTCTATATCAATAACTCCGCTTTCTGAGGAAACAAGAATTAAGTTATCAGTAGTAACACAGAATCGGGCTGGGCGTAGCCCATTACGGTCTAAAGTTGCACCTAAACTTTTTCCATCAGTATACACAACTAGAGCTGGGCCATCCCAAGGTTCTTGCAAGTGACTATAATAATCATAGAAATTGATGATATCAGGAAAATCTTTTAAAGCAGGCTGATTGCGATAAGCTTCAGGAATAAGAATCATTAATGATTCTTCAGGTGAAAAACCAGAAGATACAAGCAATTCTGTAGCCGCATCGAGATTAGCAGAATCGCTATTTTCATAATTAACAATAGGCTTAATATCATCTAATCTTGATTTTAAGAGCTCATGATTGAATGATGATTCTTTAGATTTCATCCAATTCAGATTACCTAACAATGTATTAATTTCACCATTATGTGCTATGAATCTCATCGGTTGTGCTAAAGGCCACTTAGGCATAGTGTTGGTACTAAACCGTCTATGGTACACAGCAAATGAACTTCTATATTTTGGATTATATAGATCTTGATAAAAATGACCTAAGACAGCTGAACGTAACATACCTTTATAAACTATTGTTCTAGAAGAGAATGAGCAAATATAGAACTCATGGCTTTTTGAAGTATTTTGTTGTGCAACAATCTTTTCAATTCTTTTTCTGATAGCGTATAGTGTATACTCCAAATGGTCGGCTTCTAAATTCTTTGCTTGTACAAAACACTGCTTAATTAAAGGCTTAGTTTCTCTAGCTTGTACGCCCAGAACTTCTTCAATTACTGGAACTTCTCGCCAACCCAAAAATTCTAACTCTTCATCTTTGATAACCCATTCAAAAAGTTTCTGTAAGTGCTCATAATTACTAGATGGAAAGAATACCATCGCTACACCAACACCTTTTTTATTTGCTGGATAAAATCCTTGAAACAAATCCCAAGGTATTTCAGTCGTAATACCAGCACCATCACCTGTATTACGGTCTGCACTACAGGCACCACGATGCTCCATACAATTTAAACATTTTAACGCTTGTACGACTAATTGATGAGTAGGCTTCACTAAAGGTTTTGCTACGAACCCTACGCCACAAGCATCTCTTTCTCGTAAAAGTGAAGGCTGACCCGCGTAATTAGCTAATAACGAAGTATATTGTTTTGATACTTGCATATATTTATTAATAAAAGATTAAAGAAAGTAAATATAATTATTTCTAGAAGAGATTTAAAACTCTTCTTTTTGTTCGTCATGCAAAAGTTTAATTTCAGTGACTAAAACAGCTAAATTAATAATGCCTTTTCGATCAAGGTAAAATTATCCAGAGTACAATAATAAAGCATTAAAACAACATACAATAAATAAAATTGTATATTTACAGGATTTTATCCCTGAAACTGATATATCTACCTTTATAATTATTACATATATTTCCAATGGATCTATAAATTTACTTCACAAGAATATGAAGTTTTTGAATAGCGTTAGCATCTATGTGCTAAAATTGGCTTTATAGCCACATATTTACAGAATTTACGAAGAATTAATGTTTTATTCTACTATAATAGAATCCAATCAAATTATTTACAAAACAGAAGACCTTCTTGAGGCAGCATCTAATCGTTTCAAAATAACAGTTCAGGTAGCCAACAGAGCAAAAAGAAGGAAATACGAAGATATAGATATAATAGACGACCCAAGAATTAAGCCTGTAATTCGTGCTATTCTAGAAATGGCAGACGAAATCAGTCAACCAGAAATAATAGTTGATTAAACAGAATCTATTCAATGTAATAATTTTTAAAGTATATATAGTAACAAATAAATGTATAATTCCATCTAGGTGAGTAAACTGTGACTCTATACACGATGATCACACTTTGTTATTTGATAGTTTTATAGAAATGAACAAAAGCAAAAACTATTCTAATCACAGATAGTTATTAATATCAAGGAGATAAACTGTATGCTAGACGCATTTGCTAAAGTCGTTGCCCAAGCCGACGCTAGAGGAGAGTTTTTGAGCAATACACAACTTGACGCTTTATCTACAATGGTTAGCGAAGGTCAAAAGCGCTTGGATGTCGTTAATAAAATTAATTCTAATGCTTCAGCGATAGTAACAAACTCTGCTCGAGCACTTTTCGCGGAACAACCTCAGCTTGTACAACCAGGTGGAAACGCTTACACAAGTAGAAGAATGGCTGCATGCCTGAGAGACATGGAAATTGTCTTAAGATATGTAAGTTACTCAATGGTAGCGGGAGACTCAAGTGTCTTAGATGATCGTTGTTTAAACGGGTTAAGAGAGACATACCAAGCTTTAGGTACACCTGGTACATCTGTTGCTGTAGCAATCCAAAAAATGAAAGAAGCGTCGATTGCCCTAGCTAATGATCTTAGTGGCGTACCTTTAGGAGACTGTAGTGCCCTAACAGCAGAACTGGGTAGTTACTTTGACCGCGCAGCTATAGCTGTTGTATAGTCGTACAGAACTCAAATTTACAGCTAAAGTGTATTTTAATAATATTGTAGAAAGCTAAGTATTTTACTAACTCAAAACAAGGAAAAAACAAACTATGAAAACGCCTATTACAGAAGCTATAGCATCAGCCGACAGCCAAGGACGTTTCCTAAGCAATGCAGAGCTACAAGCTATCACAGGAAGATATGAGAGAGCTGCTGCAAGCCTTGAAGCAGCTCGCTCACTAACAAACAGTGCACAAAGGTTAATCACAGGTGCTGCACAAGCCGTATATACAAAGTTTCCTTTTGTTACCCAAATGCCAGGGCCAACATATGCTTCAAGTGCAATTGGTAAAGCTAAATGTGCAAGAGATATTGGATATTACTTACGTATGACTACCTACTGCCTAGTAGTAGGTGCAACAGGACCGATGGATGAATACTTAGTTGCAGGTCTCGAAGAGATTAATCGTAGTTTTGAACTTTCTCCAAGCTGGTATATAGAGGCTTTGCAATATATCAAGAACAGTCATAATCTATCAGGACAAGTAGCTAATGAAGCTAATGCCTATTTAGATTACGCAATTAACACACTTAGTTAATAACTAAAATTTTGAACTAATCAACGCAAGATACATGTGAACCAAAAAGTTAAATATAATCTATATAGTTAACAAGGTATATCATGTATCTATATTTCTTTCTAAGAGATTATTAAGGAATATAATAAATAATTAATGATATCATAGAGTAAATATATTATTTATTTCTATATCTAATAATTCCCATGAAAGATAATAAAATTCGTCCTATTGTGTTAACAATATTAGATGGCTGGGGACTAAGCAAAGATAAAAATGGTAATGCAATTAGCATAGCTAACACACCTACCATCGACAAGCTACAAGAAACATTTCCAACAACATCACTCAGCGCATCTGGACTAGATGTTGGCTTACCTGAAAATCAACCTGGTAATTCTGAAGTAGGACATGCGTCTATAGGTGGAGGAAGAATAATACGTCAAGATTTAGTCAAAATAACCCAAGCTATCAACAACAAAAGTTTTTACAAAAATCGAGTCTTTAGTTCTATATGTAGTCACGTAAAAGAAAATGATAGTCAAATACATCTTATAGGTCTATGTTCTGATGGTGGTGTACATTCCCATATTACGCATTTATTAGCTTTACTGAAATTACTAAAAGATCGCCATATTAGCAAGGTACACATTCACTTTATTGCAGATGGTAGAGATACTGAATCACAATGTGCACTCAGATTTATCGATGATATCGATAAAGAAATAGAATTACTAGGCATAGGGTGCATTAGTACTATTAGTGGAAGATACTATGCAATGGACAGAGATTGTCGTTGGTCACGGACAGAGGCCTTCTACAAAGTTTTAACGGAATACGATGATATAAAAGATAATCAGCCCAAAGATGTTATTAATTCTTTTTATGCCCAAAAAGTATCTGATGAATTTATCATACCAACAAGAGTAAGTAATGGTATTCTAGAAAATAATGACGGCATAATTTTCTTTAACTTTAGACCTGATAGAACAAGACAAATCTGTCAAGCTCTATCAAAAGAAAATTTTAAGGGTTTTAAAACCAAACAAATCGATAATTTAAAAATATGTACGTTTACACAATATGACTCCACACTTAACATACCTATAGCTTTTGAACCTTCCAGTAAAACCAATTTTTTAGGTGAGGTTATATCAAATTACAATTTAAAGCAACTAAGGATAACCGAAACTGAAAAATATGCACACGTTACCTATTTTTTCAATGGCGGTCTTGAAGAACCTTACTTGGGTGAGGACAGAGAGCTTATTTCAAGTCCACAAGTCAACACTTATGATCAATCACCTGACATGTCTGCAAAACAAATTACAGAGAGTGTTTTAAAAGCTTTAAAGAAAAACATGTATTCTTTAATTGTAGTAAACTATGCTAATCCGGACATGGTAGGGCATACAGGGAGCTTAGAAAGTACTATACAAGCCGTTGAATGTGTAGATATTCAACTATCTAAACTACTAACAGGAATAACTCAGGTAGAAGGTACAATGATTATTACAGCTGATCATGGTAACGCTGAACGTATGATTAGTGGTAATAACAGCATTTGTAAATCTCATACAACTAACTTGGTACCTTTCATTTTGATTGAAACTAGTCATAAAAAAGTTGGTCACAAAACGCCACCCATTAAGCTAAGAGAAATTGGTTCTCTGGCAGATATAGCACCAACAATTATTGATCTTTTAAAGTTGGACAAGCCAAATGAAATGACAGGAAAAACGCTTATACAAGGCTTAAAACATAAGTCAGCAAATAAAGTGAAAATGTAAATATACAGCAGAGTAGAATATAGACACTCATAAATTATAACTATGTACACAAAAAATAACATCCACTTTATTAAAGTCTGGCAATACAATGGCCCAATAAGAGATAAAGACAGTTCACAAAAGATGCTTGCTATACCTCAACCAATACTTATGCTATTAACAAGCAATGGATCTTTTACAAGAAATAGTACAATACTGTACAATCAATTAACTGATATTAAACTAATCAAAGAAGAAAAGCATCCTTCGACAGGTTTAATAAATTCTACTACCAGAAAATATCAAAGAGAAGTATGGTTAACACAAAATTCAAATAAAAAAAAATTGTTTTTGCACAATCACAAGGATATCTTAATAACAATATTTCTATACTAATAACACACTCCCAACAAGCCATTGGAACAACATTCATTGAAGCTGAAGTTAACATTCACAGGAAGTTATTAAGTTTATACAATGGCTACTGCAACGACTTAGAAAAATATTTTGGATATCAAGGTATTCTATGGGGCCGTTCATATCAAATTTTAACGACTCATCAGATTGAAATCACTATCCACGAAATATTTTCCCCAACTTTTATACAAGATTTTCTATTTCAAAAATAAATTTAATATGTTTAATCTTTTTAACAATAACCCAAAAAAAATTTTACGCCAGTACGAGAGCAAAGTTAGACTGATAAAAAAACTAGCCTCTCAGATGGAAAAATGGGAAGATATTAAAGTTAAGAGTCAAACAAAAAAATTTCAACAAAAGCTACAAAATGGCGAAGACATCAATACACTTTTACCTGAAGCATTTGCAACTGTAAAGGAGGCATGCCGTAGGGTTTTAAAAATCGATTTATTTGATGTCCAAATACTAGGAGGTATCATTTTACATGAAGGTAACATTACTGAAATGAAAACAGGAGAAGGTAAAACCTTGACATCTACACTACCTGCTTACTTAAATGCACTGACAGGTAAAGGAGTCCACATTGTTACCGTTAACGACTATCTTGCTAAAAGAGATGCTGAATGGATGGGACAGATTTATAAGTTTCTAGATCTTGAAACTGGGCTTATCCAACAAAACATGGATTCAAGAGTAAGAAAAACTAATTATGACAAAGACATCACATATGTTACTAACAGCGAACTTGGTTTTGACTATCTGAGGGATAACATGGCCATCGATAAAAAAGATATTGTACAAAGGGACTTTAATTTCTGTATCATAGACGAAGTCGATTCTATATTAATCGATGAAGCAAGGACTCCATTAATTATCTCTGGACCATCAGATGTAGCTAACGATAAATACATAACAAGTAACTTGCTATCTAAGCAGTTGGCTAAAGACAAGCATTATGAAATCGATGAAAAGGCAAAGAATATTATTTTGACTGATGAAGGTATTGTTTTCTGTGAAAGTTTCTTAAATATACCTAACATTTATCAAATTGAGGCTCCATGGGCACAGTATATAATTAATGCTTTAAAAGCTAAAGAGCTATTCGTCAAGGATAGAAATTATATTATTAAAGAAAATACTGTCGTTATTGTTGATGAATTTACCGGTCGGATAATGCCAGGTAGAAGGTGGAGTGATGGTCTACATCAAGCTATAGAAGCAAAAGAAGAAGTAGAAATTCAAAATGAAAATCAAACGCTAGCTTCTATAACTTATCAAAATTTTTTCCTGCTATATACAACATTGTCTGGCATGACTGGTACTGCATCAACAGAGTCACCAGAATTTGAAAAAATATACAAAACTAATGTTGTATGTATACCAACTAATAAAACATGCATTAGAGACGATCTACCTGATTTAGTATATAAAAGAGAATTTAACAAGTGGACGGCAATAGCTAACGAATGCTATGACATGTACCAAATAGGTAGACCAACACTTATTGGTACAACCAACGTAGAAAAATCAGAACTATTAGCAAAACTACTCCAAGAGTACAAATTACCGTACAATTTATTAAATGCAAAGCCGGAAAATGTAGAACGAGAAGCTCAAATTATTGCTCAGGCTGGACAGTCTAAAACTTTAACTATTGCAACAAATATGGCTGGAAGGGGAACAGATATTATACTTGGCGGTAACGCTGAACAGTGCACTAAATTAGTCATTCTACAAACAATTAAAGATGTTTTCATACACAAACAACAGTTACAGATTGATAACTATAAACCAGATGAGAAGATTAAAAAATATTTACAAGAAATGACTTCAAACTTAACTCAAACAAAAGTCTTTAATAGTATGAGTGAGCGTGAAATATTATCATATACAGAAATGCGCTTGATTGACACACAGAACTTACAATATAACGAGTCTGATATAATCAGAAGAGCATACAATAACATTTTTGAACTATACCATGCAATCTTTACGCTTGATCGGGAACAGGTGATTAAATCTGGAGGCTTGCATGTAATTGGCACCGAAAGACACGAGTCAAGAAGAATCGATAATCAATTAAGAGGTAGGGCCGGTAGACAAGGTGATCCTGGATCTTCTCGCTTTTTCTTAAGTCTTGAAGACAACTTACTAAGAATCTTTGGCGGAGAAAAAATATTAAATTTAATGGAAACATTAAACATTGATGATGAAGTTCCGATAGAATCTGTTATATTAAACCGTAGCTTAGACAATGCACAAAAAAAAGTAGAGTCATACTACTATGATATTCGCAAGCAACTATTTGAATATGACGAAGTATTGAACAATCAACGCCAGGCTATATATGCTGAACGTAAAAGAATTTTATATTCTGCATACGTTAGGGATTGTCTAATCGAATATGGGGAAAATACGATCGATGAAATTGTTGACTTCTACTACCAAGAACAAAACAAAAAACTAGGGCCTAAATCCCTTCAACTACAATATAAAATACAAGAAAAAATTCAAGTTATTCTCAATCTGCCTTCTGAAATTATGACTAATTTCATGAATGATATGGATGAAAAACAAATGAAATCATTTTTATATGAGCAACTTAGAATAACATACGATCTCAGAGAGGCTTATTTAGAACAACTTAGACCCGGGTTAGTTAGACAATTGGAAAAATACTACTTGTTACAACAAATTGACACGGCATGGCAAGGACATTTAGAAAAAATGGCCAGTCTAAGAGAATCTATTGGATGGAGAAGTTATGGACAACAAGATCCTTTAACTGAATATAAAAATGAGGCTTTCGGATTATTTATTAACATGATTACATACATAAGAGAAACAGTCAGTTACTTCATTATGAGATCAAGATTAGTGATAGATCCAGAAAAGACTATCTAATAAATTCAGATAAAATGCTAATAAAGTGTTGACAAATTAGGTAAATCAAGTTAAAGTGGGATCATATTTGCTAGTTAGTGCCCCCATCGTCTAGAGGCCTAGGACATCTCCCTTTCACGGAGGTAACGGGGATTCGAATTCCCCTGGGGGTATATGTTGCTTACTCATATTTATTGCTCCAAAGTTCGCTGTACCGATAGGCAAAAGTCTCCTAAACTAGATAAACCACGCTCTGTATTAGTGTCAGATAAACGTTTAACAAAAGCAGAACCTATCACAATTCCATCAATATCCCACTCCATTACCTGCTTGACATGCTCAGTAGTAGATATGCCAAAACCTAGAATCAACAATTTATCCGTCTTACTTTTTATATATTTTACAAATTCACGCATGTTATGATTAACATTGCTACGCAAACCTGTTACACCTGTAGCACTTACAACATAAATCAAACCTGGAGATTTCTGAATTATCTGCTTAATTCTCTGGGGAGAACTAGTTGGCGTAATTAGAAGGATTAATTCAATAGATAGCTGATTACATAAACTGATTATATAGTCAGTTTCTTCTAAAGGTAAGTCAGGAATAATTAAGCCCTGAACACCTACTCTCGATATATCACTTATAAACTTTTTAATCCCTCTGACTAGCATGGGATTATAATATGTGAACAAAACTATGGGAGACTGAATATAATTACAAGTTCTATCCAATAAATCTAAAAGCAAATCTAGATTCATACCTTTATCCAATGCTTCTTTAGAAGCTTGTTGAATGATAGGACCATCTGCCAAAGGGTCAGAATAAGGCAAACCTATTTCAATCACATCTGCCCCTAAACTATCTAATAACCTTAAAGCCCTTTCGGTGCTTTCAATATTTGGGCTACCTGCGGTAATAAATGGAATCAAACCACAGGATTTTTCAAGAACACTTAAAGTAGATGAAATTATTGCCATATTGTGAAAAGCCATAAAATTTATAATAGAAGTACTATACAATAGTATACTTGCCATTAACAAGAGCTATGGGTCGCCCGGGACTCGAACCCGGAACTAATCGGTTAAAAGCCGAGTACTCTACCATTGAGTTAGCAACCCTGATACTTCGACTAACTTATCTATAAATAAATAACATAGGTATTAAATAATATCAAGTACCCTTAAGTAAGGACATGAATCAATGTGTACTTTTTTACACCAGAAACTTATACATAACCTTTGCTCAATACTCGATAAGACTTCAAACAGATCTATATTGCTAGCTTTATCTTCAGGACAAGATTCTCTATGTTTACTAAAACTCACATTAGACTTGCGCAGACAACTTAATCTAAAAATCGGAGTTATTCATATAGACCATCAATGCAGGAGCGACTCTACGCATAATACAAAACATTTGTTAAATATCATCCAAAATGTCAATATAGAATCTTATATATATCAAATTAAATCTCAAAATTTTTCCGAGAAAGCATTCCGTGAGCTCAGATATGAGCTTTTTCTCAAAACAGCTTTAAATAATGGATATAACATTATAGCAACAGCCCATACACTAAGTGACAGAATAGAAACATGCTTATTTAACATGATAAAAGGTGGTAGCTTGGATAATATTAACAGTTTGATACCTATAAGACATCTCTCTATCAACTTAAGGTTGATTAGACCTATGTTAAATTTTGAACGATCAGAGATAACATGGCTATGCAGACATTATTACCTTCCTACATGGTTTGACTATACTAATATAAACTACAATTACAGTCGCAATAGAATTCGACACGAAATAATACCATATATTAAACAATATTACAAGACTAACATAGAAAAATCCTTGAGTGAGTTTGTGGATAATATTTCTTACGATTCTGAATACTTAAGACAAAATACAGTAAAAGTCTATTTAAAAGTTAGACATCCCGAGCTTATTGCTATTAATTATCATTTAATATCTACTGAGCACACTTCACTACAACGCAGAGTTTTACAACTTTTCCTAGCACAACATCTTAACATAAACTTGTCTAACAAAGTTTCAAGGGATATATTGACTAGTATAAAAATAAAAAAAACGATTAACATGAAGCATGTATCAATAGATTTTTGTAACAAGCTAAAATGGATATATATATACTGAAAAGTCTTAAGAGTTTATTAGAATAGACTTAAAAATCTAACACACATTTTTTCCAAAACAAATATAGATACAATACTTAGAAATTTTAAATTAATACAACGTTAGATGAATACAGTCGATAAAATAGTATAATACATTTAGACAAATATACTATATTTTATAGTACAAAATACTAAACTACAATAAGGACAAAAACATTATGATTAATTGGCAAGTTATTGGTCAACTAACATCACTGGCTATTATAGTACTGGTTGGACCAGCAGTAATAATATTACTTTCCTTAAAAAGAGGTGATTTATAATTCTAAAAGCACATATATGAGCTAAATCTATTAAGAAAATATAACTTTATCAAGATTCTGAACTTCAGAAACTATTCTGTATGAGAAAGAATAGTTTCTGAAGTAATCGTTTGCTTATCACCTGCAAACTCATTTGATGGTAATAAAAATAACATACAATGACACTCTTTCCTTTCCCGCATTGGAACACAGGGACAATTCCAGTAAGTTGCTTGAACTTCCGCTGGCTTATCTTCATAATGTCTACAAGGACACAGAGGAGCACCGTACAAATCTTTATGCTTTGCTAAACCTTCTACTACAACAGCAGTAACACTTGTATCTATGCAAAAAAACGTACCTGTACGCTTTGCATACGTTTCGGAAAACTTACGCATAGCTTCTAAACTACTTTTACTTGGTGAACTATTAATTTCGGTCATTTATTCCTCGTTATAAGTAATTTGCATCGTGCCGATATACACAAGTTGGCACAAAAATATTAAATTTTACAATATTTACACTACGTTAAGAATTAATATTCTATACAATAGATAAGTGATTGATCTAAGACTAGTCTTCTTGAATCAAATCATAAACACATAATACATAATTTACAACTGTAATCACTATGACAGCTTCATATTTACCATCAATACTTGTACCTCTTGTAGGTATAGTATTACCAGGATTAGGAATGGCTCTTTTATTTATATATATTGAGCAAGAAAGTATTGCTTAAGATATGAACCATTAATTTACATAAAAATCACAAAAACCGCTTCTTAATCGTTTAACACAATTAAAAAGCGGTTCTACAATTATTAATAATAAGTTTTAGTAAAGTATAAGTACCTGGCTTGAGTTATTCAATAGCTATAGTGATGAGCCTATGCCTGAATAAGAACCATAGATAAATATTCCTAGAACTGTAATCGCTGCTATACCTCCAGCTGTTGCCACTAACCACAAAGGGACTCTTCCTGTACCAGCCATAAAAATAACTCCTTCATTACAACCGATTAATTTGATACAAAATTATTGTATCAATCTTTTTATTTCACACAGATTAATACTAATTAAAAAAGTAGCTGGAGAACAAGACAGCTAACACAAAAATTAATAACAATCCCCAAAAAAGCGAAGTTCGATTTAATTCAACAGGTTCTTTATTTGGATTTGGACCACTCATAGTACTCTCCTATCTTTGTATAAACTGCATAGATGTAATCGCACCCAGGAAAAAAATAGTGGGTATTGCTAAGCCATGAATTGCTAGCCACCTAAATGTAAAAATAGGATATGAAATAGGCTGATTTGTGTTTCCTCTGCTCATATTATCTCCTTTTTTTAGATTCCTTTCGTTAAATCTTCAAGCTCTTGCTTTGCACTAAATCGATCATTAACAAGTGGCACTTGCTGACGATCTTGAGTAAAATACTCATTAGGTCTCGGTGTACCAAAAACATCATATGCTAAACCTGTACTTATGAATAACCACCCTGCAACAAAAAGGGATGGTATGGTAATACTATGAATGACCCAATAACGCACACTAGTAATAATATCAGAAAAAGGACGTTCACCTGTAGATCCTCCCGACATAAAATTTGCCTCCTTTCTAAAGAATTCAATACTAACAAAATAATAGCAGACTCAACGTTATATAATAAGGTAAATAGCTTTAAGTTTATATTTATAATTCTATGTAAAACAGACCAGCAAATGTTGCTACCGCGAAATTGATTAGTTGCCACATAAAGTATGAGATTTTAACATAATAATATAGGTATAGAAACTTACTTCTACAATTACATAATTCATTATAAAGTATTATTAAAAATCGACCATTTACACATAGATATATAACTACATTATACAGCTTTCAGACACAAAGTAACCGGATTACTTAATTCTTCTTTTCAAGTATAGAAAGATCAAACCAAAAACTACTTCCAACAGAAAGTTCACTATGTACACTAACACTACTTCCATGTTTCTGAACAATATTTTTCACAATCGATAATCCGAGTCCTGTCCCTTCTAGAGTATGAACATTATTTTCAAGACGTACAAAGCGATCAAAAATACGACTTTGGTCTAATTCATCAATACCTGTTCCTTCATCTATAATTTCAACCCGCACCTTACTAAAATTTAATTTTCTCTGCAAACATAATGATTGAATGGAATAAACTTTTACTAAAATTCTTCCATCTACACCAGTAAATTTTAATGAATTGCCAATAAGATTAGATAAAACTTGAGTCATGAGATTCGGATAACCACTTATACTAGGAACGTGTGGACATATTTGAAAAGACAGTCTAATCTTTTTACTACTCGCTCTAAGCTGTGATGTTTGAATGACAGGAGGAACAATCTCGTGAAATTCCAAAGATTCCAGAATATCCAAAAAATCCGATTCCAATCTAGATAAATCCAACACATCATTAACCAGGTAAGTTAATCTCTGAGTCTCTTGATTTGCTATATCTAAAAACTCCTTTTGTTGCTTATCAGTCAAAGAGTCCCTATACTCCGACAATGTTTCTAAAAAAGATCTTATATTGAATAGTGGCGTCCGGAGTTCATGAGAAACATTACTAATAAATTGAGTTTTTGCTTCGTTAAGACCTATTTGATTTGTAATGTCCTGAATAATTATCCCTATTCCCATTATAGAGTTCTTATCTTTAGTCAATAATAATTTAATAACTATTTGAAATGCCTTGGCACTATCATCTTGCAGATGTAATTTTAAGTACTTAGTATGACTATATCGATTTGATAGATGATTATTATTTATCATTTGATAAATAACAGGAGTTATCTGATCACTCACATAACCAGGTAAATAGTAACAAATGTGATTTCCTAATATACAAGATTTCAAAAACTTAAAATTTTTGGATGCTGCTGGATTAACAGATATTATATTTAGTTCTTTATCTAAAATAATTAATCCATCAGAAATAACTGAAAATAAAGTTTCCAATTTAAACTTTTCCAGCTGTATTTGATCAAAATGTTTTTTGTCATAGATATTAAACTTTATCAATAGATTGTGGAATTTTAGATAAGTAAAATTGATAACTTTATTAACAATAGTAAGCAGGTGTTTAGGATTGACAAAATACTTAGAGAAAAGCTGTTTAATAAACATATATACTATTCATATAAAATAGAATCTAACATAGCAATAATTATTACATGACATAGTGATATAAACAATGTGGTTATTCGAGAGATTTAGTAAACGCTAAAAACAGTTCAAAAAATACATAGGCTACATCAGCTTAATATAAATCTATAATCAGGAAAACCTTACAGAAATTAAAATTGCGATATTCAGATCACATAGTACAAACTCTAATAATTAAAAATATGCTTCTATATTACTTAATTCAATATACTGAGTAATGGTAATACTGCTTAAAATACTCAAAATATATCATCTCAAAAGATGTGACAGTGAACGAAATATAGTAAAAGTAGTCATTCAAGTCATAGTATAAATTCCACAATACTTTATAGAACACAAACTACAGGGTATCTCGACTAAAAAATTAACTCCTAATAAAAAACATCTTTGATTTAATAAAACAAACTATCAGAATTACGAAACATCAATAAAGAAAGAAAAAAATCACTGATAAAAATTACAAGCAACGTTGTTACAACAGAAGAAGTTGTCGATTTTCCTACATTAACAGATCCACCTCTAGTAGTCACGCCCCATGTACAACTGATGATACCTATAATTAATCCAAATATACAAGTTTTTATCAAAGAGCAACACAAATCTGACATAGATAAAGAAGAGTACGAAGAGATAATAAAAGTCATTGGCGAAATACTATATAAGTAAGCAGATATATAGATACTACTTGCAACACTAGTTACTAAACTAATTATATTTAGTATAGGTAACATTAGAACACAGGCAAAAATTCTAGGTTTAATCAAATACTCTATTGGATCTACACGTAACACATATAAGACATCTATTTGATTTGTTACTTGCATAGAAGCTATCTCAGCAGTATATGCAGAACCGATTCTTCCTGTGACAATTACAGCGGTTAAAACAGGAGATAATTCTCTAAGGAAAGTAACTGTTAAAATAGAGCCTACCAAACGTGTTGCATTTAAGTACGTTAACTCACGTGCTATTTGAAAAGTAAATATCATACCGATAAAACAGGAAGTAAGCAAAACGATTGCTAAAGATCCTATGCCCATAATATGCAACTGATTAATTAAATGGTAAACTTTTCTTTGACTAACATAAGATGAAGAAATCAAATTCTTAGTAATCAGCAAACATGTTCTCAACTTATAATAAAAATCTATGAAATCCATTCATGATAAAATATAAAGGTGTAATACATAAAAAAGTTATGGAATAATTCTACATACAGGTATTAATTGCAATTTCTGTCACAATAGTATATTATATTGAGCATGCGGATGGGCGGTTAGCTCAGTGGTAGAGCGCCTGCCTTACAAGCAGGTGGTCACTGGTTCAAATCCAGTACCGCCCAGTCTTACAACTCACAGAACAGCATCGATGGGCCCATCGTCTAAGGGATTAGGACAGGGACCTTCTAAGTCTCTAATGTAGGTTCGAATCCTACTGGGCCTGCTAGTAGAATACAACAGAAAAATATTTAGTGAAAAATTTTCTATACTAGGCAAAAACTTCTGAAAAAACTTCAACGACTTTTGATCCGGAGTCAATAGTTTCTAGAGGATCTTTTCTTAGTCTGTGACGTAAACACAAAGTTATTACGGAACGAATATCTTCTGACGTTACCTGAGTCCTACGGTTATAGGCAGCGAATGCTTTAGCTGCTCTGTTTGTTACAATATCACCTCGCAATCCATCAACATCTAACTGACCGCAGACTTGAGAGATTTTCATTCTTAATGAAAAGTCGATATTTACATTATCTAACAAATCTCTAGCTTGAGATATGTTCGTCTTCAAAGTTGTTTGTTGTTCCTTATATTCCTGTATACAAGAATCTGGATCTTGATCAAACTGACTTCTCTGTTCTACAATTTGGACTCGTAACGCTGGATCTTTAACAGTGCGTATCTCTGCATGCATTCCAAATCTATCTAGTAATTGAGGTCTTAATTCTCCTTCTTCTGGGTTTCCTGAACCAACCAATACAAAGCGTGCAGGATGCCTTACAGAAATTCCTTCTCTTTCTACTGTATTCCAGCCTGAAGCAGCGGAATCTAAAAGTATATCAACTAGATGGTCATCTAAAAGGTTTACTTCATCGACATACAAAATACCCCTATTAGCTTTAGCTAACAAACCCGGTTCAAATGTTTTAACACCTTCATTTAAAGCTTTCTCAATATCAATAGTACCACATACACGGTCTTCTGTAGCCCCAAGAGGCAAGTCAACCATGGGGACGTTAATCAAGCTAATTGGTAAGTTTTCTCCATTTTCTATAGAACTTTGAACCGAATCACTCATTAGCTCAGTATCTGTGGGATGAGAATTAAATAGATCATCCTGAATAATCTGTATTTGTGGAAGTAAATCAGCAATAGCTCGGATCGTAGTAGATTTTCCTGTTCCTCTATCACCCATAATCATTACTCCACCGATTTTAGGATCGATCATGTTCAAAATCAAAGCCAATTTCATTTCTTCCTGGCCGACAATAGCTGTAAAAGGAAATACGGGTCGCATGCGTTCTTTAATAGTAGTCACTGGATATTAGGTATTTATTGAAATAGTATATATATCATAAATATTTACAGTCACATTTATTTGATAAAATGTGAATGTATCAATTTAATTTAACGTACCTGAAACAAATAAACGTTCCAGGTTTAGACATAGGATACTACAAATTATCTTATATATATAGTTAATAGAAGATTAGGAATATAACTCTGAACCTAATTGAATGGCTAAAACAGCAGATACTAAGGCAAATAGCATCGCAATAAAAATTTGACTGTCACTAATCATATATCATCCTTAAAAGTAGTGAGATAGTAAAAATAGACCCTAAGATGTATTTGACGGCCTATAGAATAAATAATAATATCTTTTAATTATAAAAGTAAATTTAATTACATTGATTTTACAGAGTTATTCTTTTAACCTACCGACTTGAGAAAGATATAAAAATCTTCCATATACAAAACTTTTTATCATTATTTATTTTTTCGTTTAATATATATAACAAAATATTTCACATTTCGACCGACCCATATTCCAAGTTATTGATAGAGTTATTCTGCATGATTCACAAAGTTTTAGCTATAAGATATTTTATTACAACTATAAACAAATATAAGGAGATCAAATGAAATTAGCAGTGTACGGAAAAGGTGGAATAGGAAAATCTACTACAAGTTGCAATATATCGGTAGCCCTGGCGAAGAGAGGACAAAAAGTGTTACAAATTGGATGTGATCCTAAGCACGATAGCACTTTTACACTAACAGGTTTCTTAATTCCAACCATTATTGATACTCTACAGTCTAAAGATTACCACTATGAGGATGTCTGGCCTGAAGATGTAATATATAAAGGCTACAATGGAGTTGATTGTGTAGAAGCTGGAGGACCTCCAGCTGGTGCTGGGTGTGGCGGTTATGTTGTAGGAGAAACTGTTAAATTACTTAAAGAACTAAATGCCTTTGACGAATATGATGTTATTTTATTTGACGTTCTAGGGGACGTTGTCTGTGGTGGTTTTGCAGCACCTTTAAACTATGCTGATTACTGTTTAATAGTAACTGACAACGGTTTTGATGCTTTATTCGCAGCAAATAGAATAGCAGCATCAGTAAGAGAAAAAGCTCGAACACATTCTTTACGACTAGCTGGTTTGATCGGTAACCGTACATCCAAAAGAGACCTTATAGATAAATACATAAAGACAGTACCGATACCTATACTAGAAGTCTTACCGTTAATAGAGGATATTAGAATATCTCGAGTTAAAGGGAAAACTTTATTTGAAATGGCATCAAAAGACCCTGGTTTATCTTATGTTTGTGATTATTACCTTAACATTGCAGACCAACTAATAGCTAAACCAGAAGGTATTGTACCTAAAGAAGCACCAGATAGAGAACTTTTCAGTTTATTGTCCGACTTTTACTTGAATCCTAGATCAAACACTTCTATAGAATCCTCCGAGGAGCAATTAAATTTAAATTTTATGATTATATAATATATAAGGATCTAAGCAATATGAGCTTTATAACAGAAGAGAAAATAAATTTCGAATGTGAAACAGGAAATTATCACACTTTTTGCCCTATTAGCTGTGTATCATGGCTATATCAAAAGATAGAAGATAGTTTCTTTTTAGTAATTGGCACAAAAACATGTGGTTACTTTTTGCAAAATGCTATGGGAGTTATGATTTTTGCTGAACCTAGATATGCAATGGCAGAACTAGAAGAAGGCGATATTTCAGCACAACTAAATGATTACGAGGAATTAAAAAGATTATGCTTACAGATCAAAAAGGATAGAAAACCAGGAGTAATTTTCTGGATAGGGACTTGTACTACAGAAATTATAAAGATGGACTTAGAAGGTATAGCTCCGAAACTAGAAGCAGATATCCAGGTGCCAATCATTGTAGCAAGAGCCAACGGCCTTGACTATGCTTTTACTCAAGGTGAAGATACTGTTTTGGCTGCTATGGCTCACAGATGTCCGGAAAAAATTCGTCAGAGTACTAACAATAACAATGAAATCATTATATTCGGATCTTTACCTGATTCAGTCGTACAGCAGTTAAGCTATGAACTAAAGAAACAAGATATTACTGTAAAAGGATGGCTGCCATCAAATAGGTATACTGAATTACCCACGATTCAAACAAACGATTATGTCATAGGTGTAAACCCATTCTTAAGCCGTACCGCAACAACGTTAATGAGAAGAAGAAAAACAAAGTTAATAGGAGCTCCTTTTCCCATTGGTCCAGACGGCACAAGAGCTTGGATTGAAAAAATATGCTCTGTTTTTGACATAAGACCAAAAGGGCTGGAAGAAAGAGAGAACGAAATTTGGAATGTTTTAGAAGAATATATTAGATTAATTAGAGGTAAATCGGTCTTTTTCATGGGAGATAATCTACTTGAAATTTCGTTAGCTCGCTTTTTAACTAGATGTGGTATGACAGTATATGAAATAGGTATCCCTTACATGGATAAAAGATATCAAAGTGCAGAATTAAATTTACTTAGACAAACATGCTCAGACATGAATGTAAAAATGCCAAAAATAGTTGAAAAACCTGATAATTACAACCAATTAGACAGAATTCGAGATTTACAACCTGATTTAGTGATTACAGGCATGGCACATGCTAATCCTTTAGAAGCAAGAGGTATCAATACAAAATGGTCTGTTGAATTTACATTCGCTCAAATTCATGGTTTTACAAATTCTCGAGATATTCTTGAACTTGTAACAAGACCTTTAAGAAGAAACAATAAAATAAAAAGTATAACCAATGATCCAAATCCATGTATAGAAAATAGAGTCACCTCTTAACAACTTGATGCTGACCTGAATTTACCAAGACTTGCTAGTTCCTGTAACTGTTTAACACTTTTACTGTCTGTAAATGCCAAAGGTATTATAGTATCAATAGCATTTAGTAAATCTAGCGAAGTAAAATCCCTACGTTGATCAAATGCTGTATACATAGCTTCTATAACTGCTTGCTGTATCTCCGCGCCTGAGAATAATTTAGAATACTTTGCAAGGTAATCTAGATTATACCGGTGCCATGTAGAAGGACGCACTTTTTTTAAATGAACTTGAAATATTTTTTTTCGCTCGATTGTTGAAGGTAAGTCAAGAAAAAAAATTTCGTCAAACCTACCTTTTCTTGTTATTTCAGAGGGTAAAGCAGATATATTATTAGCGGTAGCAACTACAAAGACAGGACTCTTCTTCTCTGCTAACCATGTTAGAAAAGTGGCTAGAACTCGATTATTTGTACCACTATCTCCATAGGTTAAACTTGTATTAAATGCTTTATCAATTTCATCTATCCACAAAACACAAGGTGATGACGCTTCCACAACTTGTATGATATATCGTGTATTTGCTTCCGACTGTCCGACCAATCCAGCAAACAATCGACCAATATCCAACCTTAGTAAAGCTAAGTTCCAGAAATTTGCAATTGCCTTCGCGCTAATAGATTTACCTGTACCTTGTACTCCTAATAAAAGCAGACCTTTAGGATAGGGAAGCCCATAATTAATACGCAGATCAGAGAAAGAACCACTGCGTTTTTCAAGCCACTTCTGCAAATTATTTATACCTCCTATATCGTTAATTGAAACTTCTGAAGAAGTTACTTCTAGGAGGCTAGTTTGACCAATCTGTTTTTGTTTTTCTACTACAACTTTTTGTACAAACAAATCATTAATTTTACTAGTAATTATAAGAGCTTTAGAGAAAATCTTACGTACCTGGGATAAAGATAGACCTCGGCATACATTTGCTAGTTCATTGATAACTTTGACACTTGCTTGCTTATCTAGTACTCGAATTAATCTAAGTAGTTCTAGATAAATTTCATATCTAGTAGGAAGAGGTAACTCCAATACTTGCATACAGTACTTTAATTGGTTCGGTATATCGGTATCCGTTCCAGAGACAATCACTATGTGGTTTGCAAGATCTAATTTACTAGATAGATTTCGAATTTTACGAACAACCGATATATCAGTAAAAAAAGGTTGAAAATCTTTAAGAATAAAGATAGCATCTGAGCTAACATTAAAAGATTCTATAAAGTCTAGTGCTTGGACAGGATTTCTTTGGGTTTCTTTATAAATGTTTTTATCAATTTGAAATCCTTGGACAAAATCCCATGAGTATACAGCTTGTGAAATATCTTCTGCTGCTAAGCCACGGACTATATGTTCTAATCTATCTTCTTCATAAGTAAAAACATAGATTAAAGAACAACTAGATCGTACTAATAGTTCTAATTCAGTCTGAAAATGCATACCTAATAATAAAAAACAACTATTTAATCAAATTACAGTATGCCAAATATCTTCTATAACAAATTCTGTAACATATTGATCCTACATCAACACAGTTTACAGGTTTGCAGCAATAGGCATGACATACATTAAATTTCTAAATATTTTCATAGAAAAAAGTTAGCTAGCGAATAAATGATATATTACCTTAAAGTGCTATCTTTCTACGTTTTTTTCTTCTCCTAGATCTCAAGATCCGTTTGCCACTTGATGTTTTCATACGTACACGAAAACCAGAAGTTGTTATCCTCTTTCTATTTGTTCCACCTAAAGTTCCCTTAGTCATACAGATATATTCAGTTAAAAAAGATTCGTTTATAACACAATTTATTATATCATAATATACTCTACATTAAAGTACATTAACATCTTACGTAAATTATGAACATTCCTATTTTATATTTAGTAAGTTTATCAATACTGATTAGCCCTATAACTATTATTTTAATAGTGCAAACATCTAAGTTTTATACAAGGCAAAAAAGCATCAATCAAATAACTTATAAACACGATAAAGTACTCACTAATTGCAATACTGAATACATATTAAGTACAATGTACATATACAATAAAGAATGGACAAAAGCAATCATTACACTAGATAGTTCTATAAAACTTAATCATGATTTAACTGAATATAGAATGGCTCAACATTATAATGCCATCGGTTTCGTTTTAGAGAAAAATAAATACTCTATGTTAGCTAAAGCCTATTATTCTAAAGCTTACTCGACTTGCAATGAGTACAATTTAGCTGTAAAGAATTTAAAAGATCTGGAAAAGTAATTAATTCACTAGTCGGGATAGCAGGACTTGAACCTGCGACATCCTGCTCCCAAAGCAGGCGCGCTACCAGACTGCGCTATATCCCGTCACCATAACACATGATTATTATAGTACCATAACATACAAATGTCCAGCATGTTTTCTATATTAGAGATAAGCTAACGCGGGTACCAAAACATTCCTTTAACACCATCAGGGTCAGTAATAAAGCCCAATTGTTTATAAAAAGAAATCACCTGTGGATCAGCAAATAAAGTAATTGTAGTAATGTCAGCTAGTCGCAAGTGTTTAATGACCTGGCTCATCAGTGTTTTACCTAGGCCTTTACCTTGAAAATCAGGATGTACGACAACATCCCATATCGTTGCATTAAAAGCATGATCTGAGGTAGCACGGGCAAAACCTATTAAGTATTGTTGACCATCTACTTTATGAAAAAGAGAAACTATCAAAAAACTGTGTTCAATAGCTGTTCTTACTTTCCGAAAAGGTCGGCGAACCCATCCTACGGAGTCACACAGCTTTTCTAAGTCATATAAATTTACATCCTTATTGGTACTAAGGTAAATATCAATATTGTCTCCCTTGTAATCAAGCCTATCAATCAACAATATATCACTTTCTACATTTTGAGTATCCATATTTTTGTGCCAATGCAAAAATATTAAACCTGCATTCTTAAAAAAGACTTTCCATGAAATCATAGTAAACGGTACGAAGTGGATTGATTGATATCACAAACATTTGCAATAAGTATTGATAATATAAAACATTATCTTACTATGTCTAGTATATCATAAATGTATTATTTCAATAATTGTTACCAGTTATACATAAATTAAATGTAAGATATTATTGTTTTATCAAGTAGATATATTTATTTCGTAACTTTTTGTTATATTATGCTAATAATTAAATGGAGATAAAAAAGTGAAGAAGCTACTAACTATATTATGTATTTTCTGCCTTTGCTTTACAACTGTATGTGCAAAAGTAAATGCTGAAGTCGCAGGTTTAATTCCTTGCAAAGACTCTCCTGCATTTGCTAAGAGACTTAAAAGTAGTGTTAGAAAATTAGAGTTACGTTTAGCAAAATACGAGCCTTCAACGCCACCCGCATTAGCTCTTGAAACTCAAATAAATAAAACAAAAAACCGTTTTGAAAGATACGGTAAAGCTGGATTACTCTGTGGATCAGATGGATTACCTCATTTAATTAGTGATGGTAGATGGAGCAGAGCTGGTGATTTTGTTTTTCCAGGACTTTTGTTTATATATATAGCTGGATGGATTGGTTGGGTAGGAAGAGGCTATCTTCAAGCAGTTTCTACAACAAATAAACCTACAGAAAAAGAAATAATCATAGATGTACCTCTAGCACTAAAGTTTTCTGCATCCGGGTTCACATGGCCTTTAGCAGCATGGCAAGAGTTCACGAGTGGTAATTTGATTGAAGCCGAAGAAAATATTACGGTATCGCCACGTTAAGCTTAACAGTCAATCATATAAACTTTACAAACAAATTCATAAAGATGGACAGTAATTTATTAAAATATTTATCTACTATACCCGTTGTAGGAGCTGTATGGGTAACTTTTACAGCCGGTTTAGTTATTGAGATAAATAGATTTTTCCCAGATGTTCTATATTTCTACTTATAGAAATTAAAACTATATACCAATTAATATACATAGGGCAGTGGCCCTATAAAAAAATAATACATATATTATAAGCTTGTTATTGTTTTACTAAGATAAGTTTTATGTAAAATACAATATAGATTTTTAATTTAACTAAGGATAAATAATGAGTTTAGTAAGTCAAATTATTACAAATGCAGACAACGAGCTAAGATATCCTACTATCGGCGAACTACAAGCTATTGAAGAATATCTAAAAACAGGTGAGCGTAGAATTCAGACAATATCTACATTAAGAGATAAAGAGAAAGAAATTATACAAAAAGCCAGTAAAGCACTGTTTCAAATTCACCCTGAGTACATAGCACCAGGAGGTAACGCTCAGGGAGCAAGAAAACGATCGTTATGCTTACGCGATTATGGTTGGTATCTTAGGTTAGTAACATATGGTGTTCTAGCAGGTGATAAAGATGCTATTGAAAAAATAGGTATTATTGGAGTTAGGGAAATGTACAATTCTTTAGGAGTACCGATAATTGGTATGATTGATGCCATCCAATGTTTAAAACAAGCTACCTTGGAATTAGTTCCTAGCGAAGATGCTAAAGTAATAGTATCTTACTTCGACTTTATAATTAGGGGTATGTCATAATATCCATTGGGTTGAATACAAACTTGTGGCATACTTGCATGCTAACTGACAAAATGTTATACTGTAGTTACACTCGAAGATTTACATTTATAGTATCCTAAACTTGTCAGGACTGGAAAGTAACAGCAATACGGAATTACTATGAAAGGTAAATTCTTCGAGTTTTCTTCTATAAAAATGATATAAGAATACAAATTTACTTTCAGCTGCTAATACCCGTATTCAATATTAACTAACTGCTTTAGATGACATGAAAACATTCCACAAGCATGGGTCACACCTCATATCTACAGGTTCTTCTGTACCAGATTTACGAGTAAGCAATAACACTATCAGTTATTTTCTTGATACATCTGATGAATGGATATCAACCAGAACAGGCATTAAGGAACGGAGGCTAGCAGACAAAAATGAATCGATAGTTGAACTAGCATCTCAAGCAGCTTCTGAAGCATTAGCAAAAGCATCACTAGATCCAGAAGAGTTAGATTTAGTATTACTGGCAACTTCAACACCAAATGATTTATTTGGAAGCGCAACACAGATACAAGCATCAATTAATGCTAAAAACGCTACAGCTTTCGATATTACAGCAGCCTGTTCTGGATTTGTAATAGGACTAATAACCGGGCATCAATTTATACAGACTGGCTCTTACAGAACAGTTCTAGTCATAGGCGCCGACACTTTATCACATTGGGTTGACTGGTCTGATAGAACAACATGTATATTATTTGGCGATGGTGCTGGGGCTGCAATTTTACAGAGAAGCAAGAAAAATGATATTTTGAGTTTTCAACTAGATACAAAAGGTAATGATGCACATTATCTATCAATAAGTTATAAAGATAACAGTAATATAAAGAAGCAAAAATATACAGAAGAACCCTTTTACAAAAATCAAGGTGGCCGATACAGATACTTAGAAATGAATGGCAAGGAAGTATATAAATTTGCAGTCTCTGCTGTGCCCAAGAGTATTAAGCAATGTTTACAAAAAGCTCAATTAAATACTGGTGATATTACATGGCTGTTATTACACCAGGCCAACCAACGCATTATAGAAACTGTAGCCTACAAACTAGGCCTTCCTATGGAAAAAGTCCTATCTAATATTCAGTTCTATGGTAACACATCAGCAGCTTCAATACCACTTGCTCTAGACGAGGCTTTTAAATCAGGACATATTTGTAACGGAGATATAATTGTAATATCAGGCTTTGGTGCAGGTTTAACCTGGGGGACCAGCATCATTGAGTGGAAAGCATTAGAGTAAACCTATCTATATGTATTATAATATCAATAAAGGACATCGGTTTTGAAATAAAATGTTAGTATAATTAATGTCACTGAAATAAATCATTTTATCAATTTTATTCAAAAGTTTGTTCATTGAATAATAAATAATAAGTTACATAGTCAATTAATAAGGAGATATATCATTTATGACAGCATCATTATCTAGTTTTTTAAGTAGTTTAGTTCTCGGTGCTCTTATTGTTGTTGTACCTATTACAGCAGCCTTACTTTTTGTAAGTCAGAAAGATAAAACTATTAGAGACTAGCTAACAGTACGAATGTAACAACTTAGAAAGTGGAAAAGATTGCCATGGTATTGCAATCTATAAAATCGAGTACGCAAGTATTAATGTGTACAACGTATCTTGTACCATAACATAGTACAATAATCACTTATAACAATCAATACGCATTTACATTACATGTCTTTATCTGACTGGTTATTGGAAAAAAGAAATTTAAAATCTAACCTACAAACAAGTACAAAAAACGTAAAAATACCTGATGGCCTATGGGTCAAGTGTAATCAATGCGGGCTTTTAATGTACTATAAGGCGTTAGATCGTAACTCCAAGGTGTGTCCTCAGTGTAGTCACCATTTTCCTACCTCAAGTCATGATAGGATAGCACAAATTTTAGATGAAGGATCATGGAAAGCTATAGACGCCAAACTTAGCTCTACTGATCCTTTAGGTTTTAAAGATCAAAAGCTTTATGGTAGACGCCTACAAGATATGAAAGCAAAAACTGGGCTACAAGATGCTGTACAAACTGGCTTAGGTACTATTTCGTCAATACCTGTAGCAATTGGTATTATGGACTTTCGGTTCATGGGTGGTAGTATGGGCTCTGTGGTAGGAGAAAAATTAACCCGACTTTTAGAAACAGCTACTTCCAAAAGTCTACCAGCTATTATTATATGTGCTTCTGGTGGTGCTAGAATGCAAGAAGGTTTACTTAGCCTAATGCAAATGGCAAAAGTTTCTTCTGCTTTACAAAAACATCACGACGAAGGATTATTATATATTCCTATTTTAACTTCTCCTACTACCGGTGGTGTAACTGCTAGTTTTGCAATGCTAGGAGATATTATTATTGCTGAACCAAAAGCTTTAATAGCTTTCGCAGGAAGAAGAGTTATAGAACAAACCATTAAAGAAGACCTGCCTAACAACTTTCAAACATCAGAGTATTTATTTGAACATGGTTTCATTGATTTAATAGTACACCGAACGGAGCTACGGGACAAACTACGAGATATCCTATCTTTGCATCAGAAAAGATAAAAATATTATTTATTAAGAAAATTTTTCTATAAAGATTAAAGAAAAAAGTGGCACTAAAATAGATATTATAGACACAATTAACAGACTGATATGCACTTATTTGGTAAATAGCTAATCATACTATTCATAATACAATGGTATATATGTCTATACTATTTAAATACAACTAAATTGCTAGTGCCTATCTACAATTACATACCTTATCAAAATAAATATCATGTTTAAAAGATTTTCTTGGTTCACTTGCATACTGAGCTTATTACTATCAACAACGGTTTACAATAACAGTTACGCAATCGAACTAGATGAAGCAACACTTACAGTTCCTCTAGATACTTCGGGTAAAACTACAATACTTACGCCAGAACAAGTTAAAAGGGGTAAAAGACTTTTCAATAACACCTGTTCACAATGTCATAACGGAGGTATCACAAAAACAAATCCAAATATTGGTTTGGATCCAGAAGGATTAAGTTTAGCAACCCCTCCAAGGGATAACATTGAAGGTTTAATTGACTATATGAAAAACCCGACAAGTTATGACGGTACTGAATCAATAGCAGAGTTACACCCTAGTATTAAAAGTGCTGAAATTTTTCCAAAAATGCGCAATCTGACAGATGATGATTTATTCACTATAGCGGGCCATATTTTAATACAGCCTAAAGTAGTACTAGAAAAATGGGGTGGTGGAAAAATTTATTACTAGGAATCTAGATTATTGGAAGTAAACTAGGTTGACATATTGTATAATATTCTATTTAATCAAATATTAGTATTAGGAGAAAAAAATTGACTAAAATTTCACTAGTTCCTGCGTTTGTTGCTGGTGCTATCATAATAGGTTTATCTCAAAAGACTTTAGCCGCAGATATTGCAGCTGGAGAACAAATTTTCAATGCAAATTGCGCTGCCTGTCATGCAGGAGGCAATAATGCAATTATTACCGAAAAAACTTTAAAAAAAGATGTTCTTGAAGCATATTCAATGAATAGTGTTGATGCTATTACGACACAAGTTACTAATGGTAAAGGAGCAATGCCTGCTTTTGGTGGTAGACTAGAAGCCGAAGATATAGATAATGTTGCAAATTATGTATTAAGTCAAGCTGAGCAAGGCTGGTAATTAAAATTAAGGTAAAAACTTAAAACTTGTAATTTCAAACGAAAATAGTATTTGACTAATGTAGATAGCCAGTGTTAAGGCTATCTATTTTCTTATTTCTAGAACAGCAATAAAATATGTTTCACTCAAAGCCATATAAAACAATACTAATACTTGAAGATGGTAAAAAATACCATGGTTGGTCATTCAGTAATCAAGTCCAAGCTATAGGAGAAATTGTCTTTAATACAGGAATGACAGGATATCAAGAAGTTATAACCGATCCCAGTTATAAGGGACAAATTATTACTTTTACATACCCAGAACTAGGAAATACAGGTGTAAATAATGAAGATCATGAATCAAACACACCAATTGCAACAGGTATAGTAGCCAAAAACTTATGTAAAACCAGTAGTAATTGGAGAGAAAAAAAACCTTTTATAAGGTACCTACAAGAAAACAAAATACCACACATATATGGCATAGACACAAGATCTTTAACCAAACATTTAAGAAACTCTGGCGCTATGAAAGCATGTATATCAACGGATATAGAAAACATTAGCGATATTCAGGCTAGTATAAGACAGCACCAGAGTATGCTAGGAAGCAACATGGTAGGCTCAGTATCTACAACAAAACAGGATATATTAAAACAATTACCAAAATACGAGCCTTACTATAAATCCAATAATACAGTAGAAGTCTGTAAAAGCAAAACAATAACGATAGTAGTAGTAGATTTTGGGGTCAAATATAATATCCTGCGCAATCTACAAAATTTAACTCACCAAATTAACATTTCAATAGTTGGACCAGAGGCATCATTGCAAGAGATTTTGAATTTAAAGCCTGATGGTATACTTTTGTCCAATGGTCCTGGTGACCCAAGTACTGTGAAACAAGCAATAAGTACCGTACGAGAATTAATTGTATACAAAATTCCAATATTTGGTATCTGCATGGGGCATCAAATAATGAGTTTAGCAACAGAGATAAAGACATTTAAACTCAGATTTGGTCATCGGGGATTGAATCATCCTGTTGGCAATAAACAACAAATCCACTTGACGAGTCAAAATCATGGCTTTGCAGTAGAACAAGTAAAGACTAAAAAGACAAATGTACTTGTAAGTGAGACTAATTATAACGATAATACAGTTGCATCAATAGTTCATACTAAATATCCGTGTTTTGCTGTGCAGTATCATCCAGAAGCAAGCCCTGGACCACATGATACAATGTATTTATTTAATCACTTTATACGTATAGTAGATACCATTAAAACTTTTCCTGATCTTAAACATTAGAATATAGGAATAGGCTCGTACTAACTGTAAAATGCTGGATGGTTAAACAATGCTGCTAGTACCTGCACACCACGAAGTTGGTTGAACAACGGTAGATGTCCTTGAGGAGCTGTCATATTCCAAGTAAACTCTTGAGGATAACGACAACTCACATTATCAACCTTCCAACCAATTTTAGCCCAAAACCTCTCCCAATTAGCATTTGTAGACAACCATATACGTTTCTGGACTGATAGACCAAACAAGCCCCGAGAGTGTATTTGCCAAAGTTTATCAATTGTTTTTAAATCAACAACGGGCAAACTACGTATATCAGTAAAATATAACCATGCTCTACTGTGTTGACCAGACTTCCGAGACAAATCACAAAGAAGTGATTGTGTTAGTATATCTGCTTGCTGGAAGTTTTTATCTAACAACAACTTTTGAAGAGGCAAATAATCAATACTGTAGTCTGATTTTAAATCAACAATACCATTCTTAAAAGTGCAATCAAGCTTTTCTCTAATATCAGAATTAGTAGATTGTAAAAGTAATTCAAAAATCACACCATCAATAATATTTACATTAAATTTACTACCACTATACCTATCAAGTAATATAGATAGTAACTTCCAGTGTCCTGACTCACCTATATTATAAATTTCGTGCACTAGATCAATTTGATAAGTATAATCAATCATACTATCATTACTTATTGAGGCAACTAAACTTTGATACTTTTCAACTAACTTATTTTTTTTAATCATTTATTTTAATATCGGTATAAACCTATTTAATTCGTGTAACTATTGCTATACTCTTTAAAAGTACTTTTAAACTATTCGTTATTACATAACGCAATAAATAAATCCAGACTCTACCAAAAAGTAATAAGATACTTCTAATCTTAGGTAATACAAAATCTTGCAACTCAAGGAGAATAATAATAAACACCTGGAAGCCTGATAACAATCCTAGTTCATGTTCTCGGTAAGCATAGATATATTGACAGTGAAGTCCCTTAGTACTAAAAATCCATACTTGATATCTATTATTATATATAATTCTTGGTTGATGGAAGTGATATAGTGCGTAATTACTCCAAACCAAGTTGTTTTTAAACGTGGCAATAGATCTTGCAGACACATATGTATTACGACAAATTTTATTTGACTTTAGAAACTGAAATAAATCCACTATTGAGCGGTCTTTAATAATAAAATAGGTGAAAATCAAATCCGCTAACTGTATTACCAAGTTATCTAATAGAATTTCTACATGTTGTACTGGTATTTTACCAGCAGGAAATATGAAAGTTTTATTTTTATCAGCAGAAGAGCCGAATATTAAATAAATCAATAGGTTCTGCAAAAGTAATTTATGCTCTAGAAAAATGCGTTTATATGTTATTAGAGAAGTTAATTGACTAACATTAGTATCTATAGTACTTAGTTCAAATATCTGCTGAAAATTTAAAAGAGACTTGTTAATTAGATCGACCAAAATTTTTTTATTTAGCATGTAAATATCAGCAATATGGACGTCAAGCTCTGTGACATCTAAAATTAAAATTTCTAATTCCAGCAAGATTATTTTAAATAGTTCTTGCTTAACAGTAGAACTTACTATATCAATTGATAAAATATTTGATGTTTTATTATATAGATTAAAATTTAGTTTGATATAAATTTTTTTAAATAAATTGGAAACTTGATTATTTAACTGCGTACCTTGCGTTGTAGGCCAATATGTTATCATAACTACTTAGAATGCATACCATTAATATTTAGTATAGTTTACTAATATAATATGCACAATATTATATGATGAAAATATATTTTATGAAACATAATTTTTTTACAGATCAGGCTTTTTCATAAAAACCTGATAATATAATCAAAGAATCACATTTTTTAGAAATTACATAGCCATGACTATTTACTACTTTGCAATAGCAAGTCAAGACTTTTTACTACATGAAGAACCTCTAGAAGAGGTTTTAAGAGAAAGAACAAATCACTATAATAGTATTCAAAAAGTCATTGATTTCTGGATTGTTACAGATCCAACATTTATTAATGCACCTGAAATGGAACATATAAAACAACAACTACCTAAACCCTCAGTTGCAATCTTGTCCCTCAACCAAAAATTCATAGAATGGGTTAAGTTGAGATTTGGCTTCGTATTAACAGGCAACTTCGAATCACCTTCAGAGAATATAGAAAATGCTTTACAAAGTGATTGAAAGGATTTACATTTAAAATAAGAAACAACTAAACATTAGTCTCTTGTTCTTGAGCAGGGTTAACAAACAAAGTTAAAATCTCTTTACTAAATGTATCTGCTGCTTTAGATTTATAACGATTAGGGTTAACTATTATAGATAACATTCGCTTAATCGTTACATTTTCAATTTTAGCCCAATGCAATATACCTAGCTCTAATTCTTTTGCTATAGCTGAGACTGAAACAAATGCTGCACCCAAACCCGATTGAACGGCATTCTTGATAGCCTCAATAGAATTTAACTCCATTTCTATTTTAAAACGACTACTATCTATATCATACTGATGTAAAACATTATCAATTACTTTTCTTATAGTAGACTGTGTATCTAAAGCGATAAATCGAAGACGATACAAGTCTTCTTTCTGTATTTTATTTGATTGCGAGAATATATGAGATGTTGGTAAAATTAAAGCTAACTCGTCTTCAGCATAAGAAGTAACCTGCAAAATATCTTGTAATTCACATGGTATTTCACCACCAATAACTGCAACATCAACTTGCCCATTAGCAACACTCCATGAAATTAAACGAGTAGAGTGGACTTGTAACTGTACAGTAACCTGCGGATAGCGCTGACGAAACAGACCAATTAACCTTGGCATCAGATAAGTACCTGTTGTTTGGCTTGCTCCTACAACTAAAGTACCACCTTGTAAATTCTGTAGATCTTCTAGTGCTCTGCAGGTTTCTTCACAAAGAGCTAGGATTCGGCCGCCATAGCGTAGGAGTAGACTTCCGGCTTCAGTTAAGGTAGCTCTCTTATTGCTACGTTCAAAAATTGGTATATTCAACTGTTTTTCCAAATTTTGAACTTGCAAACTAATTGCAGGTTGTGAAACATATAAACTATCTGCAGCCCTTTTAAAGCTTCCTTCTTTTATTATTGCTTTCAATATTCTAAGTTGATCTAAGGTAAAAGGTAAGTCTCTCATCGAATATCGGTATCCTTCATATCAGAGTAGTATATAAATATATAAATCACGCACCAAGAGACATAAGTAATTTTATAAGATGTAACGTAATTTATGAAGCAGAATAATGAATATAATAATATAATATAAACATATATAATATAGTAATATCGAACTAATCACTAATTATAAGGATAACATCTGATATGGATATGAGACTTTTAATTGTACTGATACCAGTACTAGCTGCAGGTTCTTGGGCACTGTACAATATTGGACGCGCTGCTCTACAACAGTTAAGAAGCATGAATTCATAATGTTGCAACAATTTATACACTAATTATAACAGGGAACTTTAAAGATCAACACTTTACGTTCCCAATAAAAATTTAGTAGAATAACAATTTATAAATAGTAAATTCTCAAATCAATATACATGGCTGTACCAAAAAAACGTACTTCAAAATCAAAATCAAGATCTCGACGAGCAAAGTGGAAGGAAAAAGCTACGCATGCTAGCACCAAAGCTATATCATTAGGAAAATCTATTTTGAATGGTCAAAATAAAAGCTTTATCTACGCCACTCGAATAGAACAAGATACATCCGTATAGAAATTTCATAACATAAGATTACTAAAGCATAGAATGAAGTCATGAGGTAAGAAACAATGGTTAAAACACACTCTCACCTCCTAATAAAATGCAGTCAAACAGGAACAGTTTGGCTTTTTAATTGCCCAGAAGGTTGTCAACATTTGCTAGCTGAGCATAATATAAAAATTCACCAAATTGAGCATATTATTCTAACAAGCTTAAGAACTCAAGATGTTGGTGGAGTAATAGGACTCTTGTCAAGCTTAAGCCTGAGTGATCGTGTTCAGAATATAAACTTATACGGTCCACGAGGTACATTGCAGTATCTAAACCTTGCACGTAAATATTCTCATACTACTTTTCACTACAATATAATAATACACACTTATTACTATGCAAATATATACACATTTTCTCCTTTCCATTTGTTAATCTATCCATTAGATCAAACCGGCTACAGATACATATACAGCTTTTTAGAAAACGAGAAAATAGGTCGGTTTAAATCAGCTAAAGCATGCTTATACGGATTTAAGCCTGGCCCTCTATATGGTCAATTAAAAAGACACAAAAAGTACTTACTTCCTGATGGAACCATCATATCTGGCAGATATTTTACACAAAAGTATTATCCTGGAGTCAAACTATTATGTTCTATAGAAAACTACGGATATCGTGTAATTCACGCAACAACTAGTTGCAAGAAATCTACCATAATAGAAGTAAGAAAATAACAACGCTACCAATTTCGACCTTTTATTTATTACTTGTATTAATTAGGCATAGGATGTATATTATAAAATAGTAACAACTTAAGCTATACATTATCTTTGACGAATAGATAAAGTATACGTTATTTGTCTGTACGTATAAAATATTATAGAAACTAGACATTTATGATATATGCAATTATTGAAACAAGTGGAAAACAAATATGGATAAAACCTGGACAATTTTATGATGTAAATAAGGTTTCAGGATTACCGGGAGAATATATAAAACTAAACAGAGTATTATTTATAAACAACAATGATAAAATCACAATAGGTCATCCATGCATAGATAATACATATGCCTATGGCAAAATACTAAAACATATAAGAGGACGCAAAATCACAGTCTTTAAAATGAAGCCTAAAAAAAATATGTATTCAAAAAATGGTCATCGACAAGAAATGAGTCGAGTCTTAATTGAAGCAATTAAAACAAGTAAATAAACCAGAGACATAATATGGCACATAAAAAAGGAAGCGGAAGTACGAAGAATGGGAGAGATTCTAATGCTCAAAAATTAGGAGTTAAAAAATATGGTGGAGAGACAGTAAAAGCAGGAAACATTCTAGTTAGACAGCGCGGAACAAAAATTAAACCCGGCAAAAATGTAGGTCTAGGTAAAGATGATACACTTTTTACCATGATTGACGGCACCGTCAAGTTCTCCGGCAGTAAGAAAAAACAAAAAACTATAAGTGTATATTCAAGAAATTAGATAAAACAACAAACTGATTAGTAATTAATATATTACAAGCTATCTTGTTATACCAATGATCAAGAAAATTATCATTTCGAACTCCAACAATATAGCTGCGATTATAAAAAACAGTAAAATTCAAGAACTTATAATTATAAATGATACGTATCACATTAATGATATATATATAGGTATTGTTCAGAAAATATTTACAAGCATAAATGCAGCTTTTATTAAGCTTAATCAAAATGACAAAAGCGGATTCATACATGTCAGCGATACAAAGTATTTGCATGAACCTAAAAATCAGAATGCAGGTACAATCGAAGACGTACTATTTATGAGACAAAAAATACTCGTACAAATTATAAAAGAGCCTACGAGGACTAAAGGACCAAGATTAACTACTAACATTCATCTTTCTGGACGGTACTTAACATTAATGCCTCTGAATAATAACATATGTATAGGACAAAAAGTCTATGATGAAAATGAACGTTCATTTTTACGCGCTTTAGGTATTTTAATCAAACCTTTCAAAATGGGTATAATATTTAAAGAATCTTCTGTAGGAACTCCAGAAAAAATATTAATCAAGGAGATCAATAGACTATCACATCAATGGAACTTTATTGAAAAATCTGTGACCCAAGCGCGTGGTCCAATGTTGTTATACCAAGATAGTGACCTTATACGAAGAATTATCAGAGATTACTTCACAAAAGACATTGAAATCATTATTTCCGATTCAAAGAAAAGCTTACAGCAAATCTATGAATACATTGTAGTTGAAAATAATGGTTTAAAACATAAATCTACTGCAATCTTAGAATTTTATGCCTCAAAAGCTTGCATATTAGAAAAATTTTGCATTAGCTCAATTATATTTGAAGTTTTGAGGTCTAAGGTAGAGCTACAGTCTGGCGTATACATTTTTATTGAATCATCGGAAGCTCTTACTACGATTGATGTTAATTCGGGATCTTTCAATAACTCTAAAAGTTCTCAAGACTCCTTACTTCGGACAAACTGTTTAGCTGCTACCGAGATAGCTTACCAACTAAAAATGAGAAATATCAATGGAATTATTATCATTGACTTTATAGATATGAAATCTCAAAATGACCAGTTGACATTATTAGAACACTTGCATAAAAGTCTGAAATATGACGAAGCAAAGCCTGAAATTATCCAACTATCCGAACTCGGGCTAGTAGAACTTACAAGAAGAAGAAGGGGGAAAAGTATTAAAGAGATCTTTATCGAAACTCCTGGAGAATATATTATAAGTAATAACAAAACAATAGGCTCTAGTAAAAAAGACTGTAATTATAGTCTAGACATTAATACAATATTTTTTAGAAAAAAATTTCAAAAAAATCTTACAGTCGACAGTAAATCTGATAAGAAATACAATTTTATACCCTTGAAGCAAAGATTTATAATACCTATAGATCTATACTATTCTACAACAGACGAGACAATATTATGTACATAATACTGTGTTGCTACTCCTAAAAGCAAAAGCAGTGCTGACATATAGCCAGCACTGCGAGAGATGTATTAATTTAGAAGATTAAACGATTAGACTAACCGTTTACAGATGGAGCTACTAATGCTACTGGGCAAGATGCACCAGATGCTAAATCTAGCGGGAAGTTGTGAGCATTACGCTCATGCATAACTTCCATACCTAGGTTTGCTCTGTTTAAGATATCTGCCCAAGTGTTAATAACTCTACCTTGGCTGTCAACTACAGATTGGTTGAAGTTGAAACCATTTAGGTTAAATGCCATAGTACTAACTGACATAGCTGTGAACCAAATACCTACTACTGGCCACATACCTAAGAAGAAATGTAATGCGCGAGAGTTGTTGAAACTTGCGTATTGGAAAATTAAACGACCGAAGTAACCATGAGCAGCTACGATGTTATAAGTCTCTTCCTCTTGACCGAATTTGTAACCGTAGTTAGCAGATTCGTTCTCAGTTGTTTCTCTAATTAAACTAGATGTAACTAAAGAACCGTGCATAGCACTAAATAAAGAACCTCCAAAAACACCTGCAACACCAAGCTGGTGGAAAGGGTGCATTAGGATGTTATGCTCAGCTTGGAATACAAGCATGAAGTTGAATGTACCAGAGATACCTAGAGGCATACCATCAGAGAAGCTTCCTTGACCGATTGGGTAAACAAGGAATACTGCTGCTGCCGCTGCTACAGGTGCTGTAAAAGCAACTGAGATCCATGGGCGCATACCTAAACGGTAGCTTAGTTCCCACTCACGACCAATGTAGCAACATACACCAAGTAAGAAATGAAGAACAACTAGTTGGTAAGGACCACCGTTGTATAACCACTCATCTAAAGATGCAGCTTCCCAAATAGGGTAGAAGTGGATACCAATAGCTGCAGAACTAGGAATAACAGCACCAGAAATAATGTTGTTACCATATAATAGAGAACCAGCAACTGGCTCACGGATACCATCAATATCTACTGGAGGAGCAGCAACGAATGCAATGATGAATACAGATGTAGCTGTTAATAGTGTAGGAATCATTACAACACCGAACCAACCAATATACAGGCGGTTCTCAGTGCTAGTGATCCAAGTACAGAAACGTTCCCACAGGCTTGCGCTTTCGCGTCTTTCTAAAGTAGCAGTCATAATTTTGTTAAAATATTTAGGATTTATTTAGATACTTCCCAGGTATTACTAGTACCTGTTAGTATATAATTACATATATACCATAAAAAAAAACAAGATATGAGAAAATAACCTCAGTAAGTAATCAAAGTCAAATAAAATTAGGGATTGACCTTTTGAAAATCTTGGATCAAACTATAATAGAGTAAAAACATGTAAATAGACTCTATCAATGGAGAAGAAATCAGACACGCCACAAGTATAGTATCCACTGTATTTAAAAACAAAACAATTATGTCACATCTAAGTAAAATCAAAACCAGAATCATTGATACGGAAGTATTATTAAAGACACTGACGGATCTTAATATAGAACACGAACAAAATCCTGACACCAACAGCAACAAGCCTTGTGTTAAACTAAATAATAATTTGATGTCTAACTCATCATCGTATGCTGTATTCACATGGCAGAACGATACATATCAACTAGAGGCTGATTCAGCAGTTTGGCAGGATAAAAGACTCGTAGAATTTTGGAACGAGAAAATTCAACAAAAGTACGCTTATAACATGATATTAAAAGAGGGATTCAAGCAAGGATTTAACGAAATACAAACCAGCTCTACCAATAAAGCTGATGGTTCTATAAGATTAGTCCTTGAAAAATGGTCTTGATTATTCAGCATGCGGACGGAGAGACTTGAACTCTCACGAGATAATCTCACTAGATCCTAAGTCTAGCGTGTCTACCAATTCCACCACGTCCGCATTATTTGGTTATACTGTAACATATAAATCAACAATGTGCAACATGCCCTTAAAAACGATTTTTCAGCTCTACACTGGAGTCGCCTATTGTATTTATGGTATTAATATATTATAGTACTGATTAGATGATCCTCAGTAGCTCAGCGGTAGAGCAATCGGCTGTTAACCGATCGGTCGTAGGTTCAAATCCTTCCTGGGGAGTAAAACAATATCATACAACACAATGAACAATATACTAGTGAACATGTACTCCTTACAGAGTAGTATTAATACACTGCTTATAAATAACATTAATCATATATCATTAGCAAGTTCGGTTACTGCTTTTACTGGTGGTGTTCTAACAAGCATTAGCCCGTGCGTTATCTCATCGCTACCAATAGCAACTTTATATATCAACAGTAAAAGTAATAAAATAAGTAGCACAGTAACTATGTTCACAGGTATATTAACTAGTTTTTTATCTATAGGCATAATAAGTATTCTACTTAGAGATAAGTATTGGCAACTTGCTGGTTCTTTACCATTAATATCCCCTTTTTTCCTCATAATCATAGGTATGAGCCTTATAGGAGCCATTCCAATAAGCTTTTTAGACAACACAAACATATCAGTTATTAAAAAATACGAATTACATAATCCATGGCAACAAGCATATTTCACTGGATTAGGTATAGGCTTAGCTATATCTCCTTGCAGTACACCAATTACAATTACACTACTAGCTTGGATTAATAGCACTGAAAACTATATCACAGGCATATATCTTTTACTAATCTACTTATGTGGATACATGATGCCATTTGTTGTTCTAATCATATCTATAAATAATTTTCCACAAATTAAGATATTAAGTAAGTATAGTTCTATTTCAGTTTCGGTAGTCGGCTGTATAATAATGACAACTGGAAGTTTCACACTTTTTAAAGAAATTTTTCGATCTATATGAGTAAATTAGATTTTCAAGACTAAATACAATCATGATAACAAAAAACAAAAAATGGCAACTGATTAAAATATTAAGCAACTTAAACTTATCTATAGTGCTACTACTGCTTATCTCTGTCTTAAGTATTATAGGAACTATAATAGAACAAAATAAGACGTTAGACTATTACCAGCTTAAGTACCCTATTAACAATAACAATTTATTCTCCATTGACTGGCAAACAATTAATACTTACAAACTTGACGAATTATATACTAGCTGGGCATTTCTTACTCTTTTATTTTTTTTTGCACTAAGTCTAATTACATGCACCTTTTCAACTCAGCTTCCAAGTCTTAAAAATGCAAAGAGGTGGCGTATAAGAACATCTGTCAAACAAGCAGACAGTATATACAGTCAAAAAAAATATAAAAGTACAACGCAAAGTTTTTCTCTGTATTCCTTTAATCAATTAGGTTACCATGCATTTTATAGATCTTATTCTATTTATGGCTATAAGGGACTAATTGGTAAAGTAGGACCAATTTTTGTCCATATTAGTATAATTTTCTTACTACTAGGTTCTTTAGTCAGCCTATGCTTCTCTTTATTTATCCAAGAGATGATTCCTGTAGGAGAAGATTTCAGCTTACATAATGTATCAAACGCCGGTATATTTAGCGTAATACCAAACAATATAACCGGCCATGTGAATAGTTTTCACATAGACTACTATGAAGATCAATCTATTAGACAATTCTATTCATCAGTTCACCTTCAAGATCACTTTTCGGGCAAGACAATATATTCAACTATCGAGGTTAACAAACCTTTGTCTTTCAAAGGGATTACAATATATCAAACAGACTGGCAAGTTAATGGTTTACGAGTACAAGTCTCCGACCATACAATACAAATTCCTTTACAAAAGCTTGAAAACAACAATAATAGTAAGTGGTTTACTTCTGTTGAATATGACAGTAATAATAGGATATCAATGATAGTTTCGCCAACATATAATACTATAAATTGCTACAACTCTAACGGCAAACTCATAGAAAACCTTGAAATAGGAAAGGAGTATAATCTTGACCACCTTAAAATTAAAGTAGATTCAATACTTATGAGTACCGGGTTACAAATTAAGGCTGATCCTGGAGTCAGCTTAATCTATCTAAGCTTTGGTACCTTAATGTTAAGCACTTGTATAAGCTATTTATCGTTTTCACAAATATGGCTGATAGAAACGGAAACAACCAATACTGTATGTGTACAAGGAAAAACCAACAGGGCTAAAATAATGTTCAAAAAAGACATAGATAAGATACAACAATACTTAAAAGAATCATCATAAAAAAATATGAACTACTACCACTGCTTCAAACGAATAAAATTTTTCAATATTTGAGTACCACACTGTGTCCATAAACTCTCTGGATGAAATTGTATACCTTGCAAAAAAGGATATTCTTTATGTTGACAAGCCATGATTATACCATTATCAGTCCAAGCTTTTATATGCAAAGAGTCCGATATAGTTTCAGGATCAATTACTAGACTATGATAACGAGTGGCGATCAAAGGGTTAGGTAAAGAATTAAATAAACCTTTACCATCATGATAAACTAACGATGTTTTACCGTGAGTCGGACTTGGAGCATGGATGATTTTGCTTTCATTGACAAAAGCTATAGCCTGATGGCCTAAACATACACCCAATACAGGAACTTGGTTAGACAAAGAACGAATTATTTCAAGTGATACTCCTGAGTCTTGAGGATATCCTGGGCCAGGTGAAATAATAATTGCCGATGGTGCCAAAGTTTGTATTTGAGCAACAGTTATATCATCATTTCTCACTACTTTTACATCTTCACCTAAGTTCAGAATACACTGGGCCAAATTGTACGTGAAGCTATCATAATTGTCGACTATTAATATCATTAAGCAATACTCCTAATTATTTTTCAAAACTAATGTTAAGGCAGGATACCAGTACTTGGAGAACTAGCAATTGCTCTGTCATACTCTTTCATACGGCCTGCTACAGATGCATACCTTCCAGATAGAACACCTAAACGCATTGCATTGGCCATAGAAACAGGACAGTTAGCATGGGCAATAGCTGAGTTCACTAAAACAGCTGATGAACCTATTTCCATAGCTTTAACAGCATCACTTGCTGTACCAATTCCAGCATCAACTACAACTGGTATAGCAGAACGGTCAATAATAGCCTGAATATTCTCTAAATTTTTTATTCCCTGACCTGATCCAATAGGAGAACCTAAGGGCATAACTGTTGCACATCCTAGCTCTTCTAGCTGCTTCGCAAGCATAGGATCAGGAAATATGTAAGGTAATACGACATATCCTTTACTGACTAAATATTCTGCTGCTTTTAAAGTACCAACAGGATCAGGAAATAAGTGACGAGAATCAGGTATGACTTCAAGCTTTACGAAAGTATTTGTTTCCTGACCTAATCTTTTACAAATTTCGCGTCCAAATGAAGCCACCCTAACAGCTTCATCAGCTGTAGTACATCCAGCTGTATTAGGAAGTAACCACAGTATATCCCAAGGTAAAGAATAGAGTAGGTTATCCTGAGGAAGATTATTAGCATTTTGCAATCGTCTCATTGCGACAGTAACAATAGAAGCTTGACTTTTTTGAATACTTTTGCATGCAACTTCAATGCTTTTATACTTACCGGTACCAAGCATTAGTCTAGAACTAAATACTTTATCACCGACTATCCAACTATTATCTGGATATATGGAAAGGTCAGAGACTGTACGACTATTAGATAAATTCATTAATTGTATAAGTGAAGAATATTTGGAAATCGCTATAGTATTATTGTAAAATTAATCTCAATGATACATCAATATTTTCGTGTGGACAAACAATAAATTGGCTATAAAAACTTCGAAGAAAAACATTTATATATCATCCAAACATATACTTACTAATATTACTCGATTAACACTAATCCTATGCTTAAAAGCTTACCTACACTAATTTTAGCTATATTTATCACATTTACTATAAGCTTTACTGTAATTACTGTATATCAAGCAATTCGCTCAAAACTATATAATAACAGTAACTTAGAGGTGACCCCAACATCAATTACAGTTATTGACCGATGCGGATCAATACTTCCTTACTGGTTACCCCTACTAGAAGGTCTACAAAACTTCGGTCAACAAATTTTGCCAGACTATCCATTTAGTTTAATGACTATATATAAAAAAACCTTAATGCCATTTGTTATTGTTTACGTTACCAACCCTACTTGGGCTTTTTTAACATTTTTCATTTTATATTATTTATTTGTAAGACCGAAAAGTCCTATACCGAATCGACCATTTATACGCTTTAATGTGATACAATCAATTTTATTGTTTCTGATAAACTCTTTACTTGGAGCTACTTTTCGTGCTTTACCGATAGAATTTCGTATGAGCTTATATGGCTTAATGGTATGCAATACATTATTTTGGTTTGTCTTACTTACAATCACTTACTCAATAATTAAATCTATCGAAGGCAAATATGCTAAGATACCGGTGATTTCACAGGCTGTCAAGATACAAATTGACAATAGGAATTAAGGTATTATAATGTTCTACTACAAATATAATAAGGGAATCTAAATGATTTTAAATACTTATGAGATAGTCTACATCTTAAAACCAGATGTTACAGAAGATAAAAATCTACAAATCGTAGGTGAATATAAAAACTTGATTTATAAAAATGGCGGAAAAAATATATTTGTACAACATCGAGGAAGAAGACATTTAAGCTATAACATGGCACAGTACTATGATGCAATATATGTTCAAATGAGATTTGAAGGTAATGGTACCTTAACTAAAATGATAGAAAAATCAATGCGCTTTAATGAAAATATATTAAGGTATTTGACTGTAAAACAAAAATCATCTTTAAGTGAAAATATTATAGTTTAACCGTATAAAACAGATGCTATAGATAATCAAAAAGAATAAGAAAACACTTCTTGTAGAGCAAAGTCTACAGGAAGTTATGTTGATTGTGTATAACTAGCCATTTAAAATTATAACCTTGTTACCGAGCTACTTTTCCAAAGAGCTTCCTCTTAAGTATCATTGCCGCTGCAGCGTTTAACAGCCGAGTTCGGGATGGTTCGGAGTGGTACCACTGCGCTATGGGTATCAAGGTTGAAAACTGTTGTATTTTATATTATTTTATGAATCAAGCCCTCGGTCTATTAGTACGTCTCAGCTTTATACATTACTGCACCTACACTTAACGCCTATCAAACGGTTAATCTTACCGTGACCTTACCCGTTTTGTAACGGTGAGAGTACTCATCTTAAGGTTGGCTTCCCACTTAGATGCTTTCAGCGGTTATCCATTCCGCACTTAGCTACCCAGCGTTTACCGTTGGCACGATAACTGGTACACCAGCGGTGCGTCTCTCCCGGTCCTCTCGTACTAAGGAGAGATCCTTTCAATACTCTAACGCCTGCACCGGATATGGACCGAACTGTCTCACGACGTTCTGAACCCAGCTCGCGTACCGCTTTCATGGGCGAACAGCCCAACCCTTGGGACGTACTACCGCCCCAGGATGCGATGAGCCGACATCGAGGTGCCAAACCTCCCCGTCGATGTGAACTCTTGGGGGAGATCAGCCTGTTATCCCTAGAGTAACTTTTATCCGTTGAGCGACAGCCCTTCCACTCGGCACTGTCGGATCACTAAGGCCGACTTTCGTCTCTGCTCGACTTGTAGGTCTTGCAGTCAAGCTCCCTTATGCCTTTACACTCTACGACTGATTTCCGACCAGCCTGAGGGAACCTTTGCACGCCTCCGTTACTTTTTAGGAGGCGACCGCCCCAGTCAAACTGCCCACCTGAAACTGTTCTTTGGCCGGATAACGGCTCAAAGTTAGAATTTTAGCTTTCCCAGAGTGGTATCTCACTGATAGCTCCAAAAAGTCCACAAACTTTCTTTCATAGCTTCCCACCTATGCTGCGCAAGAAAAGCCCAAATCCAATTCCAGGCTACAGTAAAGCTTCATAGGGTCTTTCTGTCCAGGTGCAGGTAGTCCGCATCTTCACAGACAAGTCTATTTCGCCGAGTCTCTCTCCGAGACAGTACCCAAATCGTTACGCCTTTCGTGCGGGTCGGAACTTACCCGACAAGGAATTTCGCTACCTTAGGACCGTTATAGTTACGGCCGCCGTTCACCGGGGCTTCAGTTGCCAGCTTCGCAAATTGCTAACCAACTTCTTTAACCTTCCGGCACTGGGCAGGCGTCAGCCCCCATACATTGTCTTGCGACTTAGCGGAGACCTGTGTTTTTGATAAACAGTCGCTTGGGTCTGGTTATTGCAACCCTACAAGGGTACCCCTTCTTCCGAAGTTACGGGGCCATTTTGCCGAGTTCCTTAGAGAGAGTTATCTCGCGCCCCTTAGTATTCTCTACCTACCTACCTGTGTCGGTTTAGGGTACAGGTACTTACTGTTTAAGATGTATCGAGCTTTTCTAGGAAGCATGACGTCAGTCACTTTAGTACCTTAGTACTTTGTATTCACTTCTTTGCTCAGATTGTTTTCTCCAATCTTCAGCGCATCAATAGATTAAACCGGTAACCAACATCCGGCTGACTTAGCCTTCTCCGTCCCTCGTCATCAACAACAAGCAGTACAGTAATATTAAACTGTTGTCCATCGACTACGCTTTTCAGCCTCATCTTAGGTCCTGACTCACCCTCCGTGGACGAACCTTCCAGAGGAAACCTTAGGTTTTCGGGGCATTGGATTCTCACCAATGTTTTCGCTACTCAAGCCGACATTCTCACTTCTGCTTCGTCCACGCCCGCTTACGCTAACGCTTCAACCTAGTACAGAACGCTCCCCTACCGATGTAATACATCCCATAGCTTCGGCAAAATACTTAGTCCCATTCATTTTCGGCGCAGGATCACTTGACCAGTGAGCTATTACGCACTCTTTAAAGGATTGCTGCTTCTAAGCAAACCTCCTGGTTGTCTGTGCATTCCCACCTCCTTTACCACTTAGTATATATTTAGGGGCCTTAGCTGATGGTCTGGGCTGTTTCCCTTTTGACAATGGAGCTTATCCCCCACAGTCTCACTGGTTGACTACGCACTTAGTATTCAGAGTTTGCATCGATTTGGTACCGTTCTCACAGCCCGCACCGAAACAGTGCTTTACCCCTAAGCTATAGCATCAACCGCTGCGCCTCAACGCATTTCGGGGAGAACCAGCTAGCTCCGGATTCGATTGGCATTTCACCCCTAATCACAACTCATCCGCTGATTTTTCAACATCAGTCGGTTCGGACCTCCACTTAGTGTTACCTAAGCTTCACCCTGGCCATGACTAGATCATCCGGGTTCGGGTCTGTATACAGTGACTTACGCTCTGTTCAAGCTCGCTTTCACTATGGCTCCGGTATTCTTTACCTTAACCTGCCACTACATACAAGTCGCCGGCTCATTCTTCAACATGCACGAGGTCAGACGTTAAGTCGTCCTACCACTGCTTGTAAGCTTACGGTTTCATGTTCTATTTCACTCCCCTCCCGGGGTTCTTTTCACCTTTCCCTCGCGGTACTGTTTCGCTATCGGTCATTCAGTAATATTTAGCCTTACGAGGTGGTCCTCGCTGATTCACACGAGATTTCACGTGTCTCATGCTACTCGGGATACAAATAGATATGCGCAAGTTTTCGACTACAGGATTATCACCTTCTATGATACAGAATTCCAGCTGTTTCGTCTAACATGCACCTTATCACGTAAATTGTCCCACAACCCCAAAAGAACATGTTCTTTTGGTTTAGGCTTGTCCCGTTTCGCTCGCCGCTACTTAGGGAATCGCTTTTGCTTTATATTCCTCTGGTTAATAAGATGTTTCAGTTCACCAGGTTTGCTCTTTCCTGTTTATAGATTCAACAGGTAGTATTGAGAGTTTCCTCATTCGGGTATCTCCGGGTCAAAGCTTGCTTCCAGCTCGCCGAAGCATTTCGTAGGTAGCCACGCCCTTCGTCGCTTCTGAATGCCAAGGTATCCACCGTAAGCTCTTACTATCTTGATTCAAGTAAAGTAAACACAACAGTTGTGCTAATGACTATTTCAAAGCTGGAGATAAGCGGACTCGAACCGCTGACATCTGCCTTGCAAAGGCAGCGCTCTACCAACTGAGCTATACCCCCCATGTGTGGGCTATCCTGGACTTGAACCAGGGACCTCACCCTTATCAGGGGTGCGCTCTAACCAGCTGAGCTAATAGCCCTTCAGCATCAAATTAGTCTATATTTTAAGTTTTGGTACGATCTAGGTTAAGTTAAAAACTTTAAATCCCTTATTTAAGGAGGTGATCCAGCCGCACCTTCCAGTACGGCTACCTTGTTACGACTTCACCCCAGTCACTAGCCCTGCCTTAGGCGCCCTCCTCCAGTATAGGTTAGAGTAACGACTTTGGGCGTGGCCAGCTTCCGTGGTGTGACGGGCGGTGTGTACAAGGCCCGGGAACGGATTCACCGCCGTGTAGCTGACCGGCGATTACTAGCGATTCCACCTTCATGCAGGCGAGTTTCAGCCTACAATCCGAACTGAGGCCGTGTTTATGAGATTGGCGTACCTTTGCAGGTTAGCTACTCTTTGTCACGACCATTGTAGCACGTGTGTAGCCCAGAGCGTAAGGGGCATGCTGACTTGACGTCATCCTTACCTTCCTCCGGTTTGTCACCGGCAGTCTTTCTAGAGTGCCCAACTAAATGATGGCAACTAAAAACAAGGGTTGCGCTCGTTGCGGGACTTAACCCAACATCTCACGACACGAGCTGACGACAGCCATGCACCACCTGTGTTCGTGTTCCCGAAGGCACCAATTTTTTTCAAAATAGTTCACGACATGTCAAGCCCTGGTAAGGTTCTTCGCGTTGCATCGAATTAAACCACATGCTCCACCGCTTGTGCGGGCCCCCGTCAATTCCTTTGAGTTTCACTCTTGCGAGCATACTCCCCAGGCGGGATACTTAACGCGTTAGCTACGATACTGCACGGATCGATACGCGCAACATCTAGTATCCATCGTTTACGGCTAGGACTACTGGGGTATCTAATCCCATTCGCTCCCCTAGCTTTCGTCTCTGAGTGTCAGTAATGGCCCAGTAGAGCGCTTTCGCCACCGGTGTTCTTCCCAATATCTACGCATTTCACCGCTACACTGGGAATTCCCTCTACCCCTACCATACTCTAGCGTAGAAGTTTCCACTGCTTGTTCAGGGTTGAGCCCTGAGATTTAACAGCAGACTTTCTACACCACCTACAGACGCTTTACGCCCAGTGATTCCGGACAACGCTTGCATCCTCCGTATTACCGCGGCTGCTGGCACGGAGTTAGCCGATGCTTATTCCTCAAGTACCGTCAGAACTTCTTCCTTGAGAAAAGAGGTTTACAACCCACAGGCATTCTTCCCTCACGCGGTATTGCTCCGTCAGGCTTTCGCCCATTGCGGAAAATTCCCCACTGCTGCCTCCCGTAGAAGTCTGGGCCGTGTCTCAGTCCCAGTGTGGCTGATCATCCTCTCAAACCAGCTACTGATCGTGGCCTTGGTGAGCTTTTATCTCACCAACTAGCTAATCAGGCGCGAGCTCATCTCCAGGCGAAAAACATTTCACTTTGCAGCATATAGGGCATTAGCAATCGTTTCCAATTGTTATTCCCTTCCTAGAGGTAGATTCTCACGTATTACTCACCCGTTCGCCACTAAGGTAAACCTTCGTTCGACTTGCATGTGTTAGGCATACCGCCAGCGTTCATCCTGAGCCAGGATCAAACTCTCCATGGT